CTTTATCCCCTCCCAAGAGTCAAAATAAACCTTGCTAGCGGGCCTAAAAGCCCTTCTTTCTTACAATAGTCTCATTCTTATCTAATTCTATGGATTTAACAACAGACAGAGGGGACTAATGAACAAGAAGACATCTACGGCTCCCAACCCTGACGGACTTTTAGAGAGAGAAGAGGGGAACTCACAGAAGAAAGAGTTGCCTGCTCCCGCGACACTCCCTAGGACTTTGGGGTTGCTTTGTTTGTGGCAAGGGAACCAAGGGAAGTCATCTTCATTAGACAGAGCAGGAGACAACAAGACAAGAGAGCTGCTTCCACCTGTTGATAGGATGAACTTCACACCTAGACTGGAAGGAAGAGTTTTCGTTCCCGCTAACTGAGTAGAAGAAGGTTAGATTGCCTTACCACCAGTAGTTGAAAGACAGCGTTTCAGGTCCATAGTTGTATTCAGTAAGTTGGGTAGCTCAATTCCAATCTTTCAGCCTAGGACTTATTCTTACTTGAAAAGCGATGCCAGGAGTCGTGCTAGCTGGAGACTGAGACTTAGCTTGAGACTGAACTTGAGCTAGAAGCCGAACCGCTTACCAACAGTTCTTTTTTCCCGCTTTCTAACCGCAAGAGGAAAGGAAGAGGTTTAGGGAGAGGGAAGGGGACCGAGAAGCAGGGATCGGACATTCAGTTCAAGGTGGAGAACCTATAGTTACGTTCAACACAGCAAACTACTTGTCTTTGGGGTTACCTTTCTGTCATTAAAACAGATTCAGATACGATTGGAGTCACTTGACAGGGGCATCTCTATTGGATCCCCGGGTTGGCACTTAAGAAGGAGGGTTCCACTTAAGTTTCATTCCGTTCCGTCAGGGGCTCCCCAAACTCTTTCTATTGCGGGCTTGAGCATCTACTTCTTTGTCCGTAATCACTGGCTTTCAAGGTGTATACTTAGAGCAAAAGGAATGAAACCAAAGTTAACTTTTTGTTGGATACCAGGGAAGTACTTACAGCTAGGCCTTCTTGCACTTCAAACCCTTCTTTCTTTTGCTAAACTCTACTAGTTCTAGTCTCTCCCACTTATTAATTAGGGCGAGCGAGCTATCGCTTCCTTCTCACCCAATCTGTTCTTAGTCCAACCCGGTTCTCACTCGGCGTTAACTAAGTAGGTCTCAGCCCTTCTTTCTCCGTGTCAGGTAGTTGCTCTCCCTCCCATATATGTGATATGCGCCAGCCGGCCCATAGACTCTACAACGGAGAATCATTGTATATAAGCGGCGTGGTAGGGGTCGCTGGAGCAAGGGGAGACCGGCATGTCCCCCTGGCCGTTGGGCGGAAGGGTGAGTCGACATGGCCCCCTCGATCGTGGGAAGGGGCGGGGGCAGAGGTAGGTGTATCAGTGTACTTATCATTCATTCATGCCGGAGTGGATGGACATGCCCGAAGCCCGTAAAGGCATAGAGGATAAAGAAATAAAAAGCATGGCTAAAATCATTTGAACTAAGCGGTCGCCCTTAACCAAAACCCAACCCAATGATAGGCGGCTGATTGAATCCTTTGATTACGATTGTAGACTTAATTCACTTAATTAATCGAATAATCCATTAATCGTCGCATCAAGCTGGGCTGGCCACTATGAATCCTTTCCTATTCTCCGTGTCCCTGCAGAGAAGCTTGTGAGATTTCTGGCCCGCCCTTTGGCAGTGATGTAAAGTACCATTGGATGGGCGGGCTACTATTTTTGCAGCTGAGGAGAATCAATACAGGGAGCGCAATTGAATGGATCTTCCTGCTGTTATTGAATGGGCAGAGTACTTTCTTTGTTCCTTTTTTTTTTTTCAAAGCCTGAGGAGTAAGTCCTATTTTGTCTTGGTAGTAGTTTTACTAAGCGTTGATTAGCCGGCATAAAGTGACTAAGCCAACTAAGCCCCTATTTAGTAAGGGCTGCTTTCTTTCTGATTAGCCATGGCCGGCTAGCAAGCCACTAAGGAATTGGTTCTGCATTGGGCTAAAAAAAGAGTGTGTTTCTTCAGGCATGTGGGCGTATCTTAGCTCCTTCGCATGCTACTTACGATGCCCTCTCTCATGCAATGCGATCGTAGCACTATATTGCATAGCGGAAAGCAAGGTCTCGGACATAGGAAGAAAAGACCCATTCCCATAGCTCCTGCGCTAAGGCAAGCAAGAGAAGAACTACATAAGGAAGAAGAGAGAGCAACTACAATAAGCCGAAGGAGAAGAGTAGACAACACTCTCTCCTACTATTTTAAGGAAAGAGCTACTCAGCCATCGACAAAGGAATACCTCAATTGACCTCATTCATTGACCCAAAACCATTTGAGAAAGTACCAATAGGGTCAAGGCAATCATCCGAGCGACTTCCAACTTGCGATCTATATACGTCATTTTTTAGATCTTTCGCAGGTTATTCATCTTTCACTGCGGATTGATCCTTCGGGCCAGCTCTCCCCGAAGACCCGCCCGTGCTGTCTCCCCACCATTTGCTAGTAACGTAACGGACCTCCCCAAAGAATCTACAATGCAGTAACTTCCATAACGGCTCAGCACTGCATGTTACAAGCACCCGTCGATCCAGTGACGACTTGCGACAAAACCACCAGTTTTCCCAGTAACTGTACCCGAGAACTCTGGAACAGCCAATTAGACTTCCTGCTTTGTAGCGTGATTGTATGCTTGCCACTGTTCAATGACTCGCGATTGGCGGAAAGGCATCAGTCGGTATCGGGGAGATTCCGATTCAACGTCAGTATATTGTTGGCCCTGTCCTCGTTGTTTATGCCATATATAAAATGCACCTAACACCTAGGGAACATGGGAGGTAAGAACATAGCTACTAAGCCTTCGCTTCATTTCTAATGACTCGAGCTCGGACAACTCGGTAAACTGAACCCGCTCTTGGGAGGGGAACAACAGCTGGAAACGGCTGCTAATACCCAAGTTAAGGAGCAACAACCGGCCAAGTCAATTTAATAAAAATGATAAACTGATTCGACTGGACGCTCCTGTTGCCTTTATCGTTGCGTGCTCTATTACTGCTTTCTCAGATGCTGGTGTGGCTGCTTCAGTCCTTGCCACCTTTCCCGTCTCCTCTCTAGCCGTCTTTACATCTGCCAGAATCAGGTCATCGACCCAATTCAGGCATTTATGGTGGTGGACATACTCGATTGGAATGGGAAGAACTACTCATCCAACGAGTTGGGCATACCTCTTAGCAGTCCCCTAAAACCGGTACTAATGAATCTATAGTTCTCAAATTTTCATGTATGTATGGGCCGGAGGGGTTTAAAAGGAAGTCTTTCGGGAAGGAGGGACTGAGAATGCGATCAATTGCTTTTGTTTCCTCCTGCTGCAGCAGGGATTGAAACTCTTTTGTCCTCTTAAAAAAACGACCTTTTTTTTTCTCCCATTCCTCCAAACCCACAACATTAACCTTATAGGATACCTATTTAAATGTACCCATAACAACCTTGACTCATAAGCTATGGCATGCAGGTAGAACCATACCTAGACCTAACGACCTAGATATTTCATAAAGAGCTATTTCTATTGAGTTACCAAGCCCACCGAGATCTATTTCAGTATTCGAAACACTACCGGTGCCATGCTCAAAAACGCATATAAGACTTATCCTTGATGTGTTGGTGGGTTGTTCCCGTATGTATCAAGTCGGTGACTGATAGGTAGGAGATCTCGTATATATCTGGATAGATAACTATAGGGAGTAGTGAGTGTGCATTCATTCATGTACAAAGGTTTAGGTTATCTAGGTAGTATGGTGGTTCTCAACCCGGTGGGCTTGTCCCTGTTGCTGTTACAAACTCTGTACGTAGTGCTTCCTCTCCAAGCAAACGTAGGCTGAAAAGCCGTAGTGCGCTAGCCGGTCGAGCGAGTGTAAACTTTCATGGATGATAGAGGTGGTGTGGGACCTCACGATAAGATTGAGGATCATGCTGAGAAAGAATAGTAGAGAAGCAGTAATAGTCATGAAGATAAACTGGTGGCTTACTTACCCGAGTAGAGTTACGAGGAGACTCAGTTTGAACGTCGGTGGTAGGACCATCAGATAGAGCAGGCACCTCAGAAGAGACCGTAGCAGTAGGCGTAGATAAAGATCCTGTATCAAGGTTATCAGGAAACAGTTCAACAGAGCAATCAGTAAAGAATGATGAAGTGGGGATAGATGGTAGGTGAAACTCGGGCATGGAGGAGAACATTTTTTGTTCCCAAAAGATGACATGTTGAGAAATGCGAAGTCGTTTGGAGAGTGGATCCCAACACCTATAGCCTTTGTGTTCAATCCCATAACCCAAGAAGCAACCCTTAATCGAGTAGGGCGAGCTCGATGCTCTAACTTGGTCCGTTCATGTGGTTGAAGGAGGACGAAGCAAGCACAAAAGGAAAGAGCTTTTACGAGGACAGAAGCAGGGATTAACATCGAATAACATAGTGAGCGGACTAACCCGGAGAGAGATTCAACCGCTAAAGAAAGCTAGCACCGGGGGTCGTTACCCACTTAGTGATAGGTAGAGACAGGCTAATTCACAAGAGAGCTTGAAGCTAATAAACTGCTTTGTCGGGCCGGGGAGTATGGGATTCCCGTCCTCAGTTGTGCTAGGTCTGGTTAAACCCATCCGTTGAGGTCTGTTATGGTAAAGATTGAAATAGAGGGGCCTGCCTTGCTCTGGTATACTGCCAAGTTGAATGATGATGCTACGTCGTGTGCTTACTCACCTTCGGCGACCCTAGGGAAGACAACTCAAAAAGTAAGGATTAAATCGTGCTCTCCTTGCTAGCTTAACACGACCCAAGAAGAAGAATATGAGTGGGATAAACAAAGAAAAGCTTGTGATTGGAGTGAAGGATAGAGGCTAATTACAGTCATAAACCAGCTACTAAGTCTCCGTTGAGAATTCACGCTTTTTCATTCACTATCTCCTAAGGAGGTTGAAAGCGGCATTCCTTCCAAATGTTTCGGGGGTAAGCCTTAGGTTCAATTCTATCTTTCTTGCCTATAGTCATCTTACCTTCTTCGTAGGAGTTTTAGCTATCTGCATTTCAGTAGTATCTCATTCACGTAAGAAAAGAGAATCAGTCTGCATGCTTCACAGCCCTCCTTGTCTGAATCAGTCAGAAGTAATCAAGGATCTTAGCCAAACGGTGACCGGCTTAGGCTTTCGCAAAAGCACTTTGGGCGCAGGCAGCCCTCTACCCTCCTTATTCAGGCATGCCGCTGCGTCATCGGTCAGCAAAAAAAAAGGGCGGGCGGCTTCGCTCCTTGTTCTGACTTAAGTATCTGCCTGGGAGGTAGGGCTAGAGGAAACCACTCTTCCGGTCGAGTATAAAGCACCCTTCTGGAATCCCCATCATATGAGCACCTAGTTATGACCGACTATCCACCTCAGGTGTGTAATCGACATGAAATTCTGTCTGATCGGCAAATGAAGGGAGCATTATGTCTTGTGCTAGTCGGGGAGCGATAGGTAGGAAGCAAAGGCCTCTCACACACACACGCGTACTATCTTTAATGATTCGCCCACAAGATGGGAGGGACGCATCAGTTGAACCAAAGGGATTGGGCGAGTTGGGTGACTTCCCTACACTTCTGAACAAGAAGAATACGCCTTCCTTGAGAAAAGGACAAACAACCGGATCGAAAGAAGTTGGCTTGGTTGATACCCTCCGGCGAAACCCAGAGGCGAAAAACAAAGACTCTTAGATTCTGTCACAGGAAATCAAAAGCGCTTTCGATCGACAGGAAATTGGCTCAAAGCTGGAATCCCTGCCTTTATTGGCCACGAACACTTGACCCAGCCAATGGGCAAGGAGGGTAGCCAACAGATGATCGACCAGCAAACGAGCTTTTCTTCACTCCCGCAGGTGGTCGCCTTCTATTAATATTAGCGGATTAAGGTTGTTTACAAGTCTTGTGCGCGGCGTGTTGCGCACTATCCACTTTATCACAGGAAATCCAGAAGTTGGTCAAACAATTCAATTCCATTGATTGTCAAGTAAAAAAGTGCCAAAATTCCCTATACGCTCACTCACTGCCATTTAGGAGCAAATCGACAGGCATGACAACAGAAGCTTCTTGGGGCACTAAGAAAGCAGCAATCGATACGAAAATCTTCTTCCATTCCATACGAAAACCCGCTTCTTGGGCGAGACGAAACTACTCAACTATTTGATTTGTCAGAGGAAATCCAACAATCCAATGAGAATGAGAAAGAAGAGAAAGAGAGGGATCAGATCAATGGCATGCGAGGAGTGAGATAAGAGCCTTGGATCTATTGATTCGGAAGCTTCACGACCACGGTCATTCTCTAAAGAAAGAGGGACCTTCTCCGGTCACTGACACCATCTTTCTTCCCCCACTCCGACAATTTCATCTCTTTCAAAAAGAAAGGAAAGAAGGCGAAGAAAGGCGATGTATCGGTCAGCCACAAACTCCCAGTTACTGGCCCCGGATACTGTAGCCGGCTCTTGACCCAAAGCCCAGTTTCAGGACCACTAATCAGTTGCGACAGCAGGAGGAAGCTTTTTGAGACGATTCGGAAAGCCAATCACAATGGAAGTAGCCGTGATTGGGGTGACTCCCCCCGGCCTGTCGGGGAAAGTCATCGACCGTCCCACGAGACGGAGGATTTCATAGACTGAAGGCAAGGAAGGCTAGAAGAAAAGAAAGGGTCAATGGCCTCTATTCGGAGCTAAATCCGCATTTCCAGGAGTGAGACGGCAAAAAGATTATGATCGACGAATTGACTTAGAAAGGTAATCATCCTCTATAAGCTCCATAAATCTAAGACAAGCGTGACCTTACAAAAGCTGGCCATAAGACCATACACCCACTGACTAGTATTACAGACAGTGAATGTATTCACTTCTCCCAGCTGCAGACACCCACGGAAATGCACGAATATTAGTTGTTCATAATCGCACACTCCAATAGGATCCACAACTAAGAGTTGCAAAACTCTTGAAGTCGGATACCGTTATAAAGCGATTGTCCAAAGACAACCAGACTAATGAAACCCCTATAAGGTATAAACCTTCTAAACACCGAGCCTTTTCAAGCTCAATGCTACTCATAATCAACAAAATGAGTCAGACTCTATCGATCATAAATAAGAGTCAATTTAGCCCTGATCCTGGGAAGGATCAGAGGCCCTATAACGACCGACCGGGATAACCCGTTCCGCAGCCTCCTATGAGCTTCTTCTAGCTTTGATGAGGTGAGCTCTGCCCGTTCGCTATGGTTCATTTGCTACAGACAGGGGGAGTGGGATGTTTCGCTTACGTGTGGTATGAACTGGGAAAGTGGACTATTCGCTTACTCCTTTTCATCAGGAGTGAACGGACACTTATGCTTAGTATTACCAATAGACGGAAGAGCTTGGACCTTTGCGTGCACGATTCTCTCTGGCCTTGGCGTCCATGTGTGCTTCGGTCTCCCTTCCGCTTCTCAGCTCTCCGTAAGCAGGGACGGGATATGAGGCCACCTCTCCTAGTCTCGATTGGTATTCCCATCGTTCAGTGAAGGCTCGAAGCCATCTCCATATTCATCCCCACCAGCTGCCATTGACCCCTATGCTGCATTCGATCCATCTGCCCCATCACCAGAGGCGGATATGTGCCCAGGCATCTTATGCCTTTCGGACCTGTAAGGGGAATCAGTCATAGGTAGGCCCCATAGCCATCTCCATTCATAAGAAACTATCAATTACGAGGCTAACCACCAGCATCTTATCTCTTTTCATCCTTTCCGGTGGCACTAATAGAAAGGAAGTACTTGCCAACGAACCTTGACTCTCCACTCTCTCCCAGCGAATCCAAAAATCTAGTGCGGTCAGTAAATGCATAATTTAGATTGGAATCCCGGGATTGAGAGACAGATATTCGCCTGGTCTGATATTGGATCATTTGCCGCTCACTCGCTTCTTTCTGCACTGGATCTAATCAATTAGATGGGTCACTGGGAACGGATTAGCTTATTGGCAGCTCCGATGCCGCCACGGAGCCTTCATTCGCCGGTTCTTGGCACTTGGGGCTGGGAGAAGGATATGAATCAGAAGGCTTAAATGCCGCTCCGTACCCCTCGGAAGATTGAGAATACATCGTTGGTTCCATTGCTTTTGATCCCCTGGGCTCGGGATCCATTGGTATTATCATACGTAATAACATCGACCGATTGCCTGGTTCGATCCTCGCCTTTCCTTCGCTAATGGGCACAGTAGTTCCCGGAGTTGAATCGGGCGGGAGATTGGGATTGATAAACGGAAGGTTACGCTTCGCCAGGAGAGGCTGAGGACGAAAGATCGGGAAAACTGGACTAGGAGAGTCGGACCTGGAATGAGGTTGTTCTGAGCTTGGTTTTGAATCAACGGCTGCTATGCCTTGCGATCCCGGTTAGTTGGTTGAGTCAGCTCCCGGCTAGAGGGTTTGAAAGCTTTGAACTTCCATTCGATGATTCGGGCTCAGCAGAAGCTTATCGGTTTGAGTCAGCATTGGCTGAAGGCACAGGAACAAGTAAACTTGTTAGTTTGCCCTTCGCTCGCCTGAGATCGTTGGTTCTTAGCCACTATGTTCGTAATCAAAAGATTGAAATGGAGATGGAGGGAGGCATCGAAAGCATTAGTCGGGTAGTAGCAGCCGGAGAAAGGAAAGGAGGTTACCTGGGACTGGAAGTGAAGCAATTGGCCAGGTATTTACGGGCCTCTTGGGTACAGGTTGAAGGAAAGCTGATGGTTCTTCACCTACATTCGTGGGTTCAGGCTGCCTATTAGATACGTCATAACAAGTGGGTCTCCCAGGATAGCTTTGGAAGGAGGAGAATGCATTGGGAATGGTGATGCCGGAAGATATGGACTTGGAGAAGTGGGCTCACCAGCATAGGAAAGCTTATCTGGTTGAGTCGATCCCAGAGAATGGATTAGTTGAGAGCTTGGTGGAGGTTCCTTCGCTGGGCTCTTCGTTGGATCCATTAGGTGGGCCTTTAGATACGTTATTTCATTCGATCGAGAACCCACTGCCACCCCAGAAGCGTTATCCCTGCCGGGGCTCCTATTCGAAAGAACCAGCTATCCATTCTGCATTCCCCACCCACTGCTGTTCAGATGGCACAGAGAACCATGCCATTCAGACGAGTTGTGATACGTACGAACGGTATAGAAGTTCTCTTCGTGTGGTTCCGAATCCAGCGCCTAAGCCTGTTGACCTGGGACCCATTCCGGGGATCCTGTTTCATAGCTGTATCCTGTGCACCCTACTGCATACCTTCCAGTTGTCATAGAGCCATTACCCCGCGGTTGAGGAACCTGAACTCCGCAAGCATAAGAGACATAAGTGGTAGCCCCGCGACCCGTTCGCGAGACAGAATCCGTGTGACCGGGTACTACATAAACGCCATCCGTAACTACGTGACCATCAAGCTATGCCCACAGAGCCCTAGAAAGTGCATCTTGCTCGGATGAACCTTCTTCATGAAGGAGCGAGGGGCGCCTTTAGGCGCCGGCGAGCGTGATACCGGCCCATAGAAGAAGCAAATCTTATCTCAGCCGGTCGGACAGAAGCACGACACCCACCATAGAACAATCATTAGAAGATGCTAAGCCCCGAACCAAACATGAACACTCATGAAACCGAGAGTGCGCCCAGTGTAGGCTTGCTCCGCACAGGCTACACAAGCCAGGACCATAAATGAAACAAATGCGGTGCCCTTGGTGGACCATCACATAGAACGGGAATGCGAGCGAGCGTGCTTGCCCATCGTTAGTAAGTACGATCTCCCGTACGGACCTATACGCCGGATAGACCATCATCGAGCAAATGTTCCAGACAAGGGTTCAAGTGATAGAGGAAGCTAGAGAGCCCGTTGATCGAGTGAAAGCATCAGTGGCGGGGATCGCTGTTTCATCACTACCAGGAAAAGCAGGAACTATGGTAGTTGACCTGGCCAAAGTACCAATTGGAACAGCACCACCCGTTGTTGAGGAAAAGGTGTCCCTTCGCTCGAGGGAAGGCTGAAAGCGTTCCTGTTCGAGAGTCGAAGCCAGGTTTGAAGAATATGTTCTAGATCCATATGATGGGGATCCAAAGCCAGCACCTTGTACAGATGGAGATCCAGTGTCGGGCGACCACCCCTTATCAATCTCTCATTGAGAAATCGATGAAAGGGTTGCATTTGACCCTAGACCTGTAGATAATCCAGCGTACGCGGGAGCTTCTTCAGTAGGGGCAAAGGAATCAATAGCAGTTAACCCAGCCTTTCCCCCGTAGTTGCATTTGAACCAGTCGTTCAACAAAAAGGGGCAGCTCGAAAGCAGCAAACTACGGAGCTCGAAAGGTTTACGAGAGAAACAACTCTACTAATAAAGGGGCGAACGCTTCTACTTCCTTCTCACAGCCTGCCCCCAACTAGTCCTCTTGATCGGCCTATGCTCTGATGCTTGTCCCGACATGCATGAAACCCTGCGCATCTCCTATCAAGGAATGGGAAGGTAGGCATTCAATTGATAGCTCCCCTCTTCCTGCTGGTATTCCTTCCTCCGAAGCTTGGGTGAAATGGGTGCTCGGCCAGACTATATAGGGGGTTGGGGTGCCTGAATGGATGTTTGGACTGGCTGGGGTGGGATCCGATGCTGTCAGAATCTATCCGGTTGGGAAGGAAGTTGAGCAGATCTATTCTCTTTCTGTCTGTACCGGCTAGTGGATCGTTGCGCAAAGCACCCTCCCATCTCTTCTTCCCAGTGAAAGCTAAAGGCCGATCTTGATCAAATGTGAAGATATAATAATATACTTATTAAAATTCAATGATTTTTCTTTGATTGAATGGGAGTGAAAGAAAGAGAAAGACTTTTCTTCTTATTCCCATCACCTGATGTTGGATCGACCAAGTATGTGGAGCTTGTTCCAGACGTGGAAGAGGCAAGTTGTTCGAAGAATATGACCCCATGGTCGGGGAGGGAATTCTTCTGTGCAGTCGAGTAAGGCTGGCTTGGTGTCGATGTGAACACGTCCTAAATGCCCCCTATTAGTAAGGCAGTGCCAAGGCAGAACACCGTGATGTTGTTTCAGCCATAGGATGAGCGCCTGTCGGTCGGGATTGGAGCGACAAGTCAGTCCCAGGGCTTGGGGGGAAGACAGATCTTTCTATGATGTGTTTTACGAAGAGTTATGGAACAGATTGTTCATGTCGAGACACGATAGGGTCGGAGGTTAGACGAAACAACCTACATCCATGGTTATGGAGATCGAGCACATGTCTGAAGTGGACTGGGTGTACCACTTTGCCCTAATAGTCAGGGGGTCCACAACCGCTCGATGTGAGCTCCATAGAGCAGTATTGGCATGCTGTGGAGTAGAAAGCCTTGAGAGCAAGCATTTCTGGGGTTGTCGCCTGTCAGAATGGGTTCTGAGTTCTACTCCTCCTTGGTGAGAGAGATTACAAGCAAGTCTTGTTGTGGTTCCCATTCAACAAGGTCAATGTTCTCCGCATCTAAGAAAGGGCAGGTCTACAGACCAGAGGCTAGGCCAAGGCTAGTGCAGGGGAATGATCAATGAGTCAGAAGTGCTTGGTATGTCGAATGTTAGGACACCCTAAAAGGAAGTGTTTCGAAAAGCCGAGCTTGTGTAGCATGGCTGGCAAGTGATAAGTGACGATGTGCCTGTGTACCGTGTCAGTGGTAAGTGAAACTATGTAAGGGGTGGGCTGGACTAATCCCGAGGCCATGGCAGAAGGCAACATGACCGATGTTGTATTGACTTGGTAAGATGGGATTGTCAGTAGAGACTCAAGTAAGTGGACCTTGGGGAAATCTGCACAACAATATAATAAAATCTCCTTTTTGAGCATGAGGATGTTGTCTTGTTCGGGGCAGAGACGACACTCGCCATGTCTCCAAAGAATGAGTTAAGAAGTTCGGGTTGAGTGTGGAACCTGGGGAAGACTACTCCGGCATAGTGGATTTGTATGCCAATGAGTGCGTTGGCGAGCTCGGTAGGCAACCACCCTGGGATTTGGAGAGTGATGTCGTTGTTGTTGTTGCGTCGATATCGATGAGTCCGACATGGTTCTCGTGAGAGGTCCAGTAAGCGAATAAGGCCGGGCCCAGTGCAAGGGCTAGTTGTTTGGCATAAATGCTACGCACCATTGTATTGTGTTGAACCGGTCCAGAGAACTACCGATAGTTCACAAATGATGTAAGTGATGGTCTCGAGGAGGCCGGTCGATTGAGAACGGGATGTGTTGACCACTCGTACATTCGGGTGGTGATGTAAAGGGAGTGGGATCAGGCCCCGGACCCCCTCTCGTGGTGATGTTCTTCACAAGTGCTGGAAAATGATGCCCGGCTACTGACCGCCGGGGATGGAAGTCATTAATGAGTTGAGTTGGTGTTGGGCGCTGCCTGCGGGTCGAGCATACAGAAGTTGCGTATTCGGCAGTGCTGTAAAGTGTTATTCGGAGGAACTCCTCGCAGTGGGGTGAGGCTAGTGTGGTATCCGGGCACCTATGCTGTTTGGGAAGAAAAAGAGTCGATTGGAGATGCAACTGGATGTCCAGTATTTTGATAGTGATGAATGAGTACTCACTACCTCTGAGTTGAAAGTGTTCTGGCAGGCTGGAGTCACCTCCTTCAGCGAGTTGCACCCAAGGCATGGTTACTACTGAGTGGGAGTTGTTGAAGAGGAAGCTGCTTGTGCGACAAGGTATGGAGCGAGTTCCAAATGATGTTGTTGGGCAGTCGCCCCTGCCGCCATCTCCATGTCGATGGACTGAATAAAGTGTTGGTCAGTTTTTCAGCAAGCGTAGGCTTCAAAAAAGCCGTATGTCACGGGGTTGCAAAATCCTTGCCTCTCGCCCGTGCGGCACTCGTTCAACGCCCCAACGTCACACCGAGTCAGCCCTCCCTCAAGTGGCCCAACCTAGTGTTTGTGCACTAAGCCCTTGTGCTAACACTAAGGCTCTAACTAGGACACTTGAACACAGTAGAGCACACAAGAGTCAGAGATGGGAAAACAATTTGTATTGCAAAGTAGAGAAGCTTACAACTCTGAGGAGTGAGTCCCAAATGAGGGGTTCTCACCTATTTATAGGCTCATGGCCTTTACATGAATGGTCAGGATTGTGCCAAATGGCACTCATCCAACGGTCAAAGAAGCTTCTACACATCTCTAGACATTCTAGAGGCTTCTCCATACTTATACATACATCTAGCTACAAGAATAGAAAAGAGTTCTCTAGAACCTTCTAGGGGACTCTACACACTATTACAATACTATAGGTTTTTCTAGAGTCTTCTACTCTTCTCCTATGTACAAGCCGGACAAAAATGGTCAAGTGTGTGGGTAAGCCTATTCACTGGGAGGTAGGTGGACACTATGATTCCCCGTTAACTGAATCTCGCTGGAGGACCATTGGAATCGTGGTCACAATTGGATTAAATAATTTTTCCGGTGGAATGGGATTTTGAAGTGTTTATCGACCAATTGAAACTCTAGCCGAGAACCGGTGAGCTGGCTCTGGTGGAATTCTTGCTGACTTGAAAGCCTTTTTATGATAGGAAGGCCGTCACTCGACAAGAGGAAGATAGGGAAGGAAGTCTCCAGCAAGAGGAGGGCTTTCAGGGACTGGGTAAAGCTGTGCGGCTTGCGAAATGGTCTACTATATTAACATCTTTAGGATTCTTTCCTATCTTGATCTAACCGCCTGGGCTAAGGAAGGCGTTCTCACTTGACTTTCACTTTAAGAATGGAAGACTGATTAGCTCAGCTTGATCGGATCAAGAGTTGCGCTCTTTGTCTCGTACAAGAGACTTTCTATTCTCTTCTTTCTTCTTTCGACTGATTGCCTTCCGCCTTCCACTTCTTCATTCCTCTTAGTCCTTTCACTCCTTCAGTCAAGTCTCTCTTTCCTGTCCCACTCACTCCTGAAGTACTGAAGTTCCTTCGTCCCCCCGATCTGCTCTCTAACTCCAATCCCTCTGGTTCCCTCCGGCCGTTATCCTCGATATTGCGTAATGGGATGATCGAGATCGCCGATGTGAAGATCACAACCTTAGTGTATCTGAAAGCACCATAAGACTAACCCTCTAGGGGCTTCCTAAAAAGATGGAAGAAGGGGAAAGGCTCCTGTTTTACGTTATGCGGAACTCGCCATTCCTGCCTCACAGGACGGACTGTCCTTAGTATATTCAAATGCACTCTTAAAACGGAACTCGCCATTCCTCTTTAGCTTCTCGAGCCATATCCTTTCGGAGTCAGGGTCGGTGCTTGAATAGAAGGGGATAAGTCAGAATGCCAGTCTTCACTTCATCTTAGAGTTAGGCAATCAATCCGTCTTTTGCTTAAGACATTCTGAGTGAGGCAAGGGCTTGAAGAGAAATGGTGTGCACTTTTTAAGCGTACCTTGCTTAGCTTAAGACATCGGCGACGGCAGTCATTAACGAAAGAAAGACCTTGGCTGGCTTAGGCTTGAACCCGGGCTCTCTGCTGGGGAGAGGGCTTAAAAGCGCCTTATGACACTACTCTTCGTTCCTAATCTGTCCCAGAAATCGAATTAGATTAGAAAGGGTGCCGGGACAGCACTAGGATGCATAGTTATACGTCGACGCTGGCCCCATACTCAAAGGGGGCTTGCTATAAGGGAAAGGGGGAAGATCAGATCAACCTTTAACCCCTTAAGAATAAGAATCCCCCTATGGAGGTGAAGTAGAGATGGAAAGTCTGCCCTCGCCCTGCAGATGAGGAGGCTTTTTCAAGATCATTCATAGAAGCTCAATAGAAAAGAAGTAAAAAAAAAAGGATAGTTTTGAGGACCCTCAGCTAAAGCCCTATCTATTCTGGGGTCTGTTTTAAAGACCTTTTGGTTAAAGACAAAGATTCATAGAATCAGGATAGCTAATAGAAGATAAAGGAAGGTTAGCCCCTAAATCCCACTCGGGTTAAGTCAGAGAGGAGATAACTGCAATTATAAAGAAGGAATTGAAAGGTACTGAATTGCCAAGTGAAAGAGTGACTAGTACCAGTATCGTTATTAAGACCTTCCTCTAATGAATGAATTCCTGAAACCTCAATGAAGAGTCTCTCAAAAGGAGGTAGGTAGACGAACTGATAGAAGAAGAGAGAGCATTTAAGAATAGTCATCGGTTTTATGGGGTAAGATTTTACCGTTTCTTTTCCTCTCCTTAATAGTCGAGCTTTTCACTCCTTCCTTTGTGACTCCAGATTGAATTCCTTCTTCAGGTCAGGGGGGCGGAGAAGGCGTTTTCATGCCCAAATGATTAGTTCCTGGAAAGAGCTCAAAGGGCTTTATGCAAGTCTAGATAAAGATTGCACTTTTACGCTAATCTAAGAAAGGGGTCAAGCGAGGGTGAGGAAAGCTTTAGCTTGGCTCATGCGAAGCTGAGGTTCCGAAGGTGGCGAGAGCCCACTCTACTGTTAAGTAGAGGAGGCGAGCGATAGCGAGAGTCAAGTAGGGCTTAGCTCACGTGAAACGTGAGGAAGGCGGGCTTACTTATTGGTGTCGGAACTTTCTGGCTAATTACTTCCTGGAAAGATTCGTGCAGGTCCATACTTATCTTATGACTAGACTCCTCATAATAAGAGTTCCTCTGGTTCAGCTTCTTCCTCTTCAGTTATCGATCTTCCTTAGATGTCTTTTCTTGCTTTCTCGAGTCTGTATACCCATATTGACGGGTTTCCTTCGCCCTCCCTACTGACTTGACTGGCTTGACATGACATGATAAATAGTGGTGCCTACTTGCAGAGCGTAGTCCTCCCTCTCTTTGAAGTAGACTCTTTTCTCGAGTGCGAAATCCTGATCCAAGCTTTCTCATTCAATCTGATCCGAACCGTGCCTTGCTGAACTTTCAATTCAGTACGTTTAACCTCCTTCAGTCTTTCCTTTCAGTACTTATCCCCTCCTTCATTTGTCAATTCAGTAGTTCTCACATCCTTGACTTATCAATAATCAAGCTATCTCAGTTCTCGCCCAAAGGAGAATGAAGGAAAAAGAGCCCGGCTTTTAGACAGTCTTTTCGACTCCATTTCCTTCCTTTTGTGAACAAAGAAGAGAACTTTCATCCCATTCTTTTTTTTTTGTTTAAACCCCTACCCTTTGTTACAGGTGTCCTTGAGTGGAATTCAGGGAAGATGAAAGTAGGGACAGTAAACGCCTTTCTACTAGAAGGAAGGCTGGCGTCCAGAGGCACTACTAGGAATAGGGACAAGGAATGACTCCACTCTTAGCGCACTCTCAGGAAAGAATCGGTACAACAATTGAAAACGAAAGACGCACGAACCCTTCACTGCTGACAGCAACTCTTATAAAGCACTTTTTCACGATTCAAAGGCCATTTAGAGTAGGGCATTGGAATTTCTTGTTTTCCTTGTACTCTTATGTACATCCCCTTGAATCAGTGAATCCGGGGACAGAGCTCTAAACTCCAAGGTAAAGACAGAATGCACTCTTGGTCGGGCAAGAATGACCGTTGAAGCCGATCCATCCTATGACTCATCAGTCTATGGCGCGCCTTGAGCTTTGCTTCGCAACCTTTCTAATTCAGTTGAAAAAGAAATAGAATGAACACCATCGGGAGCTATGCCTGAAAGTAGATTAATCTAGGTACGCTTAGCGCTTAGTAGGTCAGGAGCATAGGTGGTAGTATAGTAATTACAAATCGGGGATATCCGGTTAACTTTTCATAGGTTTTCCTAATCAAATTAACAACTAGACTTTGAGGACAGTGTGCTGAGTAACGAGAAATCCTGTCTTGCAAGAAATCTATGTGAGTTTTGTCAGTCACATAAAGTCAATGTCGGTATTTTGTCCAAGAATGGCTCTCTCTCTGAGGTCACTCTCACTCTATAAAGAGTAGTGTGCCCTAAGCAGAGGATAAACTACTTACTAATACTAATAGATAATAGGAAGACTCGAAGGAAAGGCCAGACTCTACTACTTAATTTAAAAAGGGCGGGAAGAGAGGACTTCTTACAGGCAGCTCCCCTTTCTTCCTCAGAGGGCGGGGTTCTGGCATTACCGCTCATGTGGGAGAGCCCATGCTTGATAGAAAAAGACCCTTACCTACTAGAATTGGCTAAAAGAAGAAAAGATGCACGAGGAAATCCTTCTATTATATAAGAGATTTGCAGATAGTGATTGGAAGGCCTAGCCCCTGCGCCTATCCACTTGCCTTTAATACCTGACCGTAACTGCCAGCCTTGAAATTGCCTAAAAGAAATCACAAACAAGAAAGCTGTGAGTCCTTACTCAACTCCCAGTGCATTAAGGAAAGGAATTATTATCGCTTAGCGCTTGTGCTAAGGCTTATTGCTTATCAAATAAAGAGCTCGTGATAAAGACAAGATAGACTTTGACCAGACGTGCTCGGAATCTTTTTTTTTGATCCGGGGGGAAGTTCTCGCTCCTTCACCTCGTAAACTCGGCTACACCTCGTAAACTCGGTTTCGCTCCTCGCTTTTATTCAATTATAAATAAATAACCACTTTGATGGAGATTTGTAGCATCATTCAAGTAAATACAGATTGAGATCGTAGAAACATGAGCTTGTGATATAGCTACACCTAATTCCGGACCGGTTAATGCAAGAACTATAAATAAAGGACCAGGATCTCCTATGAAATAAAAAAGATCATTCATACATAGCATAGTCCAAGCGGACCCACTTAAAATCTTTACTGAACTATGACCGGCCATCATATTAGCAAATAAACGTATTCCTGAGCTTAATGCGCGAAAACAATGAGGGATTAGCTCAAGGAGTACTAAAAAAGGTGCTAACGGCAGTGGGACTCCTGCGGGTAATGAGAAGCTTAAAAAATGAAGCCCATTTCTTTGAAATCCCACTATAGTAATGCCCATAAAAATAGGAAATGAGAGACCCAAAGTAATGAGAAAATGACTTGTCACTGTGAAGCTATAAGGTATCATACCCTGGGGATTACGAAATAACGAAAAAGTAGAAGTGACCGAGATGCGAGGGGAAAACTTTTGTTGAACATTTCCGGAAAGACCACCTATTTGTTCGTTTACCGGGTTCGGCACGAAATCATGAATAAGCTCTACCAAGGATTGCCAAGCATTTGGTACTGAGTTTCCCCCTCCGTTTTTAGTCACAAAATGCACCAGAAGTAGGACCAAACTGAGAGTTAGCAGCATAGACAAAGATGGATTTGTGAATGAGAAATCCATCTTTCCTATATTCATAGGAATCAATGGGAGAATGGAAAATTGCTCAAGTGGGCTGGGGACGATCCCCGCTAGATCCAGCGCATCTTTGAAGGCTTCACCTTGTACTCCGTTTATGTTCAAATCATTCAAAAGGGACTCCATAAAAGGAATATCGTTGCTTTCCCCATGTAAAGCTTCGGCCGCAACCAGAACATCTTGGGGACTCCTGTTAATCATCAACTCCCCTAATTTAGCGTGTATATCAGATTGAAGCTCTACTATACGTTCACTTGAAGGGTTAAGACCTGGATGATCCTCAAAAATACCATGATAAGAACCATTAGTATCGGACGATTGAAGACTATAATCGTTAATAGTAGTCGTGGATTGACTCGGAGTTATAGAAGATGTAGCACTGGAATTTAGACTATTTTCATCAAAGATAAAGATGCGTGGAAATGGGTTGTTAAACATATTGATTGATTGAGAAAAATCCCTCCAGACAGAAAGACACTCCTTCCTGTACGAGTAGTGAAGAACTAAACGAGAGCTGGTTGGTTGGTTGTTGACCAACGGAAAGCATGGGAGAAAGATGCACAAATAAGGGCGACGAGAGATGCCGCCTCGCTCATGAAGCACTACTTTGGTTTTTCGGAGAAAATCCTTTATATTATATATATACGCAAAATCTCTCATTTTGCTTTTGCGTATATATAACTCGACTGACCATTCATTTACTGAGTCAAAATGACAAATTTGAAGTTCCTATTCGTTTGAACGATCCAGCAGTTTCAATATGGAAGTAGTTCCGGTCGAGTTAGTAGGGAAGTAGTTTGGTTTCAGTTACATACTAGTTTTCGAGCTTCCTATTTTGAATGGTGCGCTCATTCCGGTTTCTATTCTATGTATAAATACGTTTCCACTATTTCATGTTTCATTCAGCTGGTTTTTCATACAATTAAATGCTGTTCTTTCAAATTAATCCAAAACAAGGCAGTTAGATTCAAGTAGTTTCATATAATTAAAGCAGCGAACGATTAGATGCGGCTAGTAGATTGAACACTCTACCAAGGATTTGATCCAAGCCAGCATCGAGCCGCTAGGTGTACTAGTAGTCGCGATTCTATTCTATAAATCAAAGATGTTCCCCGGATACAGAGCAAGGGGCAGCTCAATTACTTACTTCTAAAAAGAAAGTAAAGGACGAGTTTGAATCTCGTTGTCCCTTTTAAATAAACGGAGTCGCTCCTAAGCCGCTCTCCTTCTTTCAAGTGTAGGAATTCCAGATTGAACAATTGGGCGCCAAGGTGCTCCGACATTCGTGACCCCAAGGGGTTCGTCGGGGCCGGTTAGCCCTGGTCCAGTAGATCTCTCTATCTCCCTAGTGGTCGATCCCCCCGGGCCTTAGGTCGATTTCTTCCAGATCCTTTCTCTGAATAACCGACTGAAGGAAGCAGCCCGCTACCTGGTTGGCGAGTAGCAGCGCTTGTCCGTGAGCTAGATGCGTAATCGAACTATAAACCGAACTAGCGACAAGCAGGTAGGAGAGTGACCAGGCCTGATATCGGTACTGATTAAAGTGGTCATTGATTGGTTGAGTCAGCCCCAACCCATATTCAATTTCTCCCTCCTCTTTCTCCCACTGCTCGGTCGGATACGGGTCGAAGGCAGGCGAAGAGTTGACACAAGTTGCACTTCTCGTTCTCTAGTTCTCAACCGTGACAACTTATTTGTATCTCTTCACCCTGGAAATAAATATTTCTTTCCTGACAAATAATTGAAGCAGGAGTTAAAGGAAAAGCGACCAAAACACGTGTTTTTGATATACTTTTTGTCAAAAATAAAAGGCCAATTTCATTTTTTCTGGGCGTTAGGATAGCTTTCCATATCTGGCAGCTTGATGCTTGCTTTACCGAACCCATTAGTACTGGCCGACTCGGCTAACGCCAGGGGTTCTAATGCTTTCTCTAGCTTCTAACTATGATCCACTGCCTCTTTACCATCTCAGTGACTCATTGACTGCTTTAATGCTTCGTCTTCAACCTTTCCTGCCTGTTTCTAATAATGAAAAAAAGCGTTCTCTCTCCCCGATTCTAAAGAAGTCCTAAGGGCGACCGCTGGAGCAGCTCGCATTGCTGGTTCGATCCCAACCGTCCTTGAGTAGTGGACCAGTATCCTTCTTGTCTTCTCGTCCTCTTGCTGAAGCACACCTTCATTGACGACTCCTTCCGTGCCTTAAGGGTCCTTATTTTGGATAGAGCCTTGTTTTAGGACTTATGGCATTGGGCAAGTAGGCTCCATCAGATACAGCTTTTTCACACCATTGTGCAGTAGAAACTAAAGCCTTTTCTGGGCCAAGGAGTAGGTTTTTACCTTCCCCCTTTTTTTTTGGCCGTGTCTCCTAGAGAGAAGGAGGGTTCTCCTATTTCAGTGCATACGGCTTTATAGAAAAACTAACCGAGGGGCCTTTGGTTCGTACTCTAATCTGTTCACTTTGGACTACTAACTTGGTCACTCCTACCCACCGACCTACCTATATTATCTATTATCATATGCTGCTCCTTCGCCCTCTCTTCTCTCCCTATTGGTCCAGCCTAACGGCTTCCTTCGTTGGCTTCTGCCAATTGTATGTCTGCTTGCGGAACGGAACCTAATGGAACGCGGATGGACTCGAAAGAACTAGTGGACGAGAAGGAACGGAAGTGGGTCGACTGCTAAGGAGAGAACGGAGTAGCTTGACCATAAGGGAAAGAGCTATTGCTACCAGAAAGCCAGAAAGAACAAATTCTCAGATCACTAAGGACTGTGTTACCCTCTATTCCTTCTATCAGTCAACAGCTCTCTCTTTCGTATACGACATTTAGTACTTCCTCTTTGGCCTGGCAGAAATCTATCAACCCCGGCAACCTCCAGGGAACAGCTACGCTCCATGCGAAGGAAGCTAAAAAGAAGCTAAAGAGGATAGCGTCTCACTCCGATATACGTACTCTTTTGACCCAGAAGCAAAGAAAGAGTACGCCAGTTTCAAATGGACACGAGCCTGGTCGAGATTCAACATACTATTTATTGTAAGCCCCAGCGCTTGAGGCGCTTACTCCTATCCCTTTCTTTTGAAAACAATTTAGTGTAGCAAGGATGGGACCAGACCGCGCCACCTCTCTAAACTACGGTATCGGGGTTGACAATCCACTGTGACCCCGCTTACTAGGAACGTGGGACTTTCCTGGGATCAGCCCGACATAGGGTACGTTGTTGTGCGTAGGGGGGGGCCTACTTCTTTTTAGTTCCGTTCCGTCATGTTCTGTGTAAGGGGGGCCTACAGATAGAGAGTTTAGTGCAGTCAGGGCCTACTTCATCTCAAGTGTAGTACTTTAGTTTCATTCCGTGTAGTCAGTGTAGTCAGTGCCTACTGATAGAAAGTTCCGTCACGTGTAGTCATCTCCTTCGGACCCTATCTCTCTTTCAGATCCTCTATCTGCTGCGTCTCCTTCGTTCCTATCGGAACTCAGTGTCTCTCTTTCATCTCCTTCGTTCCTTAGAACTCAGTTACTTCGTCTCCTCTGTTTGTTGGGTCTCTAAAGTGGCTTTTCGCTCCTATCCTTAGTGCCTATCTCATCTCTCTTCTCTTCTCTTTCTCCTGTGAATTATTTAGGTTATCCTATCTCCACTCAGCTGCCTCTCCTTCGTCGCCTTAGTCCCTATCTTGCTTGGCCTCGGCCTCCTCTGTTTGCTGGGCCTACGTTTGCTACTAGCGCACTACGGCTTTTCAGCCTACTCCTTTATAGTGTAGTCAGGGGAGGCCAACTCAGAGACAGTAAGCCAAAGGTTTCAGCAATTCTTTCACGAGGCTTTAACGGAGCTCAAACTTGAAGCAACTAGTCTAGAGCTCGTTCGCGGACTAAGCAAGCCGTGCTCCACCTTGGTTCTCGGAGTCCAAATATCCATTCGTCCGGAGGGAAACTTGGAGATTAGGGCAATCATTAATAGGTTTAAAAAGAAATTGAATCAGTCAATCGATAGCGACATAAGGAAGATACAAGGCAAAAGCATAATGCACTTTGAGAGAGCACTCCTTTCTAGAATATTCCAATATCTAGCTCTCTATTCGTGTTGTTGCAATGCTAACGAGGTACTTGCTTTTTTGCATAAATTATACATGCAAAAGTGCACGTTGTATCTTCAACTACATAAGAAAGTCAAGCCCAAGGGAAAGAGTGAAATCCTGGTACTGCATCCCTCCCTTTCCTTTCCCTACTCCCGATGGGGACTCAAATGCTTGTTTGGTTGGCCATCCTTCGGATCCAAGAGAATAAGAATGCTTTGGAAGACCAGGAGACGTGGAATGACAAATCCTTGCTCTGGGAGCGGAGGTCCGGATCTTATATATGTCTTTATGATCGATGGCAAGAGATGCGTAGCTTGAGGGCTTAGATGCCGCTTCGTACCTGGGGTGGCAAACGAGAACAATAATTGGATCACGCGATCGGCCTGGGAAGAGAAGAAAGGTTGAGGAGTTCTGGTCTCGTAGAGGCTTTTCATTCAGAAGAGAGACCAGGGGTGGGTAGAGTTGGGAGGTTATTTGCCGCTTGGCTCGGGTGAAAGGACTGCAGAAGAGGTTGGAAGGGATTAGGAATGCCCTAAGTTTCATTCCTCACCGCTTGCAGCCCCTAAGGCAGGGTCCGGTGCCCTGGAAACAATTGATTTAGATTTTGCCCTCCAGGCCGGTGGGCTTTGAATACTTGTTTGAACTTCCCCTCTTTCCCCACTGATGGATCGAATACAAAAGATTGGGGTCGACCGATGGAAACAAAGAAAGAAATAGGTGCGCCTATTTGATTAAGTGCTTTAAACCTTCCCTTGCATCCCTGGGAGCTGGGGGGCGGAAGAAACAAATAGAAATGGAGATGGATAGCCAGAAGAAGGACTTGGAACATTCGATCGATTGCTTGCCGGAGCCCCCTCAGCTACATCATTCCCTGTTCCTGCTTCTTATTTATGGGAAGGTCGAATGCAGCCATAGATGCCCTAAGTTTCATTCCGTACCGTCAGGGTCCGAAAGAGATAGATTCCTTGGTGCCGGTGGATCCCATTCCTCGTACCTTCTCTCATTCGCTTCTATTGCCCACCTGGGTTCGGAGGAAGGGACTGGGACACGAGATGGGGACGAATCGATGGCTTCCACTCGTTCTTCAAGGCTTGGATCATAATCAGAAGATGGCAAAGGATTGATCTAGTACCTGGGGTCATTTCCTTCATTCCCTGTTCCCGGTCCCTCGACTGCTGCTAATGGGATTTCATCGCCAGTGGGGGAAAGATATGGAGATGAGTGCCTCTGGTGGATATCATTGATTGAGGCTTCGTTCGAGGGCCAGAGATGGGCCTAAAGGTGGATTCTTGCCTTTAGATGCTGCTTGTGAGCTCACTCCCGACCTTCGATCCGGATGAATGAGATGTCCTGGTCCTGCGTTGATGGAAGTTCCGCTTCTAAGTGAAGTCCGGAGAAAGTGGAGTTGTTAATATGTGTTAGTTCCGTATGAACCAAAAAGAAGTTCCGAGGACTGGCTTATTTTCGTTTGTCATTCCACCCCATGTCGCCCTCCACTCACATGACTTCGATCTGTCAACAAACCTCTCCGGCCCTCTCCCGGGGCATGGAGGAACGGGTGATCAAATCGCTCTCGAGGCCGGGCACGGGGATCGGCAAACGTATCATCCGGGGCCTTGGATCATTAGTAGGGCTTGGGATTGAGGTATCGATTGATTTGGTCGGGTGACCGGATGAGGGGGGGTAGGCCGGGTGATCCACTGACTCCCTTCTCTCCCGCTTCCCATCCACTTATCCCCTGGCCTTTGGAGGGGTGGAACAAGTCGAATAGGCTTCGGTTTCCCCGCCTCCTAGAGCAGAGAAAGGATAAGGGGTTGTCCCCTCTTGTCTCCTTTCCTTTCAGTCGAGTAGATTGAATCTGATGGCAATAAAGGCTAGGAGTTGGATCCAGCCCTCTCCGGTCGAGTGTTCATTCTCCACCCTCTCCCTGAGTGCCCGCCCTTATTGAGTTGAGAAGATTGGGTGGGGGAGGGATTAACTTTAAAGTGCCACCTCCCCCACCGGAACCAACATCTCTTTCGAGTGCCTCTGCCGGCATTTACCCAAGCTTTCTCCATCTTCGAGTCCAGTTCCGGTGTCATCTATTCCTCCGCTAGCCAGCTAAGCTAGAGCTTGCCATCGACCGGTTCGTTCGGAAGTAACCGCATGCGCCCACCTATCCATCAACCAAGAGAGAAGGGAATGACCAACCAAGCGAGCAGAGCCCAACTACCAATCCTATGTTCTCCCAATCCTGGAACTGGTGGCAATCTAACGAATTCGGGAAAGGAAGTGACCTCGCCGGGAATAAACCCTTCATTCGTCCCCCTCCGAACCCCATCCCTATGACTCAACATCTGTAGCGGCATCGAGGCGTAGCGAGACAATGAGTTCTGTTCCTCCAACCTTCTCATCCAAGTTCTTGTTCTCCACCAGGCCATAGCACTAAACATCCCTCGTCTCCTCCTTCCTATCGAGACCCCCATCTCCTGCACCTGCTAAGCAATCTATTTCATGTTCCACTGCCAAGGCATCTCTATCTCCATTTCTTTGTTCCGATGCCTATCCAGCTGACTTCCCATATCTAGATCCCAGGGATGCAATGAGCCAAATCCAAGTCTTTATTCCCCATCTCCTGGGTCCTCGGAGGCGAAACAAAGAATAAAACTGGGACGGCCCAACTGATAGCTATCAATTGTTCCCCATGACCAGCTAACCCGCTAAGGGACGGAGGTTACCCCATATCTGGATATCCAAGCGGGTAAGAACCACCATCTTCTATCTTTCCATTCCCATCGGCAGTACCAAAACAATCTATTTCCAGGTCTCCCGAACCAGCTCTGAGGAACCAATCTATTTCGTCCCTAGCCATCCGACTATCCATATCAAGTTCCATTGCTATTCATCTCTCCCAAGATCCCAACCCACCTATTTATGCATCTACTTGGCACCTATCGAAAGGAAGTCATCTCCATCGAATCTCATTGAAACAGCAGGTAGGGGACCGGATATAAAATCTGAAGAGGGCCTTCGAACGTATCTATTTGATCCCCACCTCATTCTCTTTATTCCTCTCCTGGAAAAGCATATAACGGCAAGTGATCTCCAGACTCTTCATTTCCAGATGTTGAATGCCCGGAGCCATGAACTCTATTCATAATTACGTATCTAAAGGAATCAGCTCCACCGGAACCATTAGCAGCATTTGAAGCTCCATCTCCTGCATATCTCTTATCCGATGCATTGCCAGCTAACGAAGCTGAACCGAAGCCATCTCTTCCAGCATCACCAGACCCAGGCTCTGAACGTTCCATGAGTAATCCCAGGGCTCGCTCTACTCTAATGGAATCCAATGCTTGAACATACAAATAGCAACACTTCTACTGGGAGGTGGGGAACCCTGCCTTACTGCTTCCTATCATACGGATGGATGGTTAATCATTTGCAGTCTGTTTCAGTAGGACCTTGACTACACTACACCCATATAGAAGAAGCTCGGAGAGTAGCGCGTGCCAGCACTAGTAGAAAGAATGGCAGCAGCTAGAGCATCATAGTTTACACGGTCAACCGGAGCTACAGCCTTCATATTTGCCTCGTATACCTTTGTTTCGTCAGCAAGCACAAGCGTCAGAAAGGATTCAAAAAATAGCTGACGTAAGGGATTAGACAAGCAATCAAAATATGTACGCAATCTAAAGCTTGTGTACACAGAGTCTTACACAAGGGCTTGTGTAATCTAGTCTTAGCATTTGTCATACACAAGTCAAAGTACACTAGATTCACGTCTTACACAAAATTGCGCTCCATTTCTGGCCTAAAACTTCTCCCCTCCATTACAACTCTAATCCACTGGAGACTGGTGGCGGGCGGGCGAAGGTTGAATGAAACCGAAGCAGGGACCAGGACTTAGAGAGATTCGACAAGGGAGAGTCGGCCCCGGTCCGAAAGGGAGTGGCCCATGCTCTATATAGCATAAGATAGATTGATGAATAGGGCCCAAGTCGACCTCGATCCCTTGAATTTGAGGGGGTGGTTTTCTGATCGGAAATCTGGAATACTACGAGCTACTGGGACCTATTAAGGTGACTTCCCTAGCCTTGTTCCCTATGGGCTGCTGCTCTGTCTTCCTACCCTTCCTTCGAAGACCTCCCTGGGGTTAAGGGCATTTAGAGGTCTTCGAAGGAAGGGTAGCTTACGCGAGAACACTGAGCTCTTGCTTGCTGCCTGCCGACAAGCCAAGAGCTATTGCCGGTCTTATCAAGCAAGAGCGGAGAGCTGAGCTAGCCCGAGCTGGGTAGGCAGAGGGGTTGCGCTTGCGAAGAGGTGAAAGAACGCGCTTATTAGACGCCGCCGGGCAGAAGGTTTGGGATGAGTGCTTGGGAAGTGGTGTATCAAAGGGAGGTGAGGTCCATCTCTCCAAATAGGAAGATTGATTCTTATTTCTTTTTCGATTCCGCATAGCAATCCCTTGCTATTAGAAGAGCCGGAGATGGAATTCCCTATTTTTCGTGTCACACGCACAGGTCTCATCATGATCGTGCGACTCACAGCTACTGCGCGCGGGGGTCTTCGCCGCTCGCTCAGATGCAGATTCGGGAAGGACGCTCTGTTCCATGATTCTGACTCTTACTTAGAAGCTTCTAAGGGGGAGGGCTCGTAGAGGGACTTTGCTTTGAATGGTCCACTTCTCATCTCAACCCCGATCGATCCATAGGACTTGCTTCTAAGTGTGTGCCCAAGCCCGTCTTTGATTGCCACGATAATTCAATTCAATTACTCCCGGGGACGGGAGCGGAACCCAAGGCAATACAGCTCAATATTTGTGTTTTTCGTGTTCCGTCAGTGTCTGCAAGTCCCAGGGAGTAGTGAAACTTTTAGGCCTGTAGCCGAACCCGCACCCTTTCTTTATAGCGCTGCTGGCCCGCAGCGAAGAACCGCACGCCTTTTCTTCGCTATTAGAGCTACCGGCCGCCGGCCTCCGACCCCCACGCTTCTTCTAATAAGAGACTAAAGAACAAGCTCCTGAATCAGCGGAGGGCCGAATCCGCTTTCGCCGGTCGGAACCGGGATAGAGATTCTGTCACCCTTCCTGATGAAGGACAGATCTTGCCCCCCTTCCGGCAGTCTATTCAACAGATCGCGCACATCATTCCGGATTTGTAGCAGGCAGCTCCTCTGATTGACTGGCATTTCTTGACAAATGAGACGGTTTCTTTCCATATCTCCCAGCATACTATTGCCGGTAGCGCTGCCCATACTCTTAGTTCCAGCGTACTTTGGAGCCCCTCCGCTCTTGCAGGGTCGATCCACTTGTTCAGCAGTAAGGTTCTTATTTGATCTAGATCCTGATCTTTAGGGGCGCCCAAATTTCCTGACGGAATGTACAGCCGAGCCGAAGAAGAGATGGAGTCTTCCGATTCTGATTTGCAGAGAGGGTCCATTGAACTTTCGGTCCCTTTTGGGAGAACATGAAAGATACCAGATCCTGCCCCAATTCAGATCTGTGTGGGTTTGGGTGCCGTGCAGGAAGGAAATGACCTTCACCTTGCTGCTATAGCTAATGATCTTGTTTTCCGGGCGTTCCTCCTCTTTCTTATTCCTCTTCCTCCAGATCGCCCCCCGCATAGGCCTCTCCAAGATCTCTGCATCTCTGTCACTTCTGGTTTTGAGGGTCAAGATGAATCGGGAGCTGTAAACTCTGCTTCAGTTTTTTTTTTTTTTTTTCAAGAACCTCTTCCAATTTCAAAGAGAAAGAAGAGAAGGTCTTCTGGCAATATCAGGCATACTACTACTAATCGATTCTTTAGCCATTCGTGATCGAATACAACCTAGGAACAGTTGTACGCCTACATAACCTATCTCCCAGACCAAGGAAGAAGGTATCAGATCTATGTAGTTCTCGACTCCTTTTGTTAAACCAGTTCCTGTAATGTTTTTAGAATTATTTAAAGTAAAGGGTGAATCCCATGCGTCAGTTTGTGGATCGCGGTCTCACGCACTAAATTTTTGACGAACATCCAGCAATAAATGACCAAAATCCAGCAATAAATGACGAACTCCATGAAAAAGATGAAAGCACAGCGCAAAGGCAGTAAGACCGACTGAGCTTGGGATGAACTTCGATGAATTAGGCGAGGATTGGTAGAAATTCTCATAGGTCAAGCTAATCAAACCCATTTTCGGACAAACAAAAGCACTAAACAAGACCATAGTGGCGAGGAAAGCCCCGGAGATTCTATGGGAAATTGGAAACGTCGAAGTGAGCTGTGACATATAAAGAGTAAGATGAGGTGGTAACGGTCGATGGATATTCTTCTTCATATTGTGCAGATTTCAGATTTGAGTCTTAGCTGACTTCAGCTCACATCAAGGTGACAGGATTCGAACCTATGGCCCTCTGTACCCAAAACAGATGCGCTGACCAGACTGCGCTACACCTCGTCTCACCCCCCCGGAGCCCTTTCATCCAAGAGCCACCCGATCGATGAAGACTCGAACCGAACTCGCCCATCCTTTTTGGGCACAGGGACGCGAGAACCAATCCGAGTAATCAACCGCTTTTAGAAAATCTGCCTCCAACCACTTTTCAACCACTTTCATTTTTAAATCCGGCTCGCTCCCGGCTACGTGCCCTTTTTACCCTTCGCCCGCTTAGAAGTGGATTCGAACCACTGACACAAGGATTTTCAGTCCTTTGCTCTAACCAGCTGAGCTACCTGAACCACTTTCCTAAAGTGTGTTTTCTTCATCGAATAGCGCCCTACCTTACCAAGCAGTGGAGGAGCTTGCTCGACGAACCGAGAGGGACTGGACGGCCCTCGTTCGGTCAGGTGTTCTTCGCTATAGACGCCACCAAGAACAAGAAAGAGGCTCTCCGCTCCTAGTCACACTAATAAGTCGTGCTCTTCGGTCCTCCGGGGGACTCCACCAAGAGGTTCTTTCTCTCACGTAATTTCGCCCGCCCGTTCCACTTCCGTGCCGGAGGAAATGGGATTCGAACCCATGATACAATCTTCTTGTATGTCGATTTAGCAAACCAATGCCTTAAGCCACTCAGCCATACCTCCAAGTTGTTGATCGGAATTGGATGTGCCGGGTTGGGTTGGTTGCCCGAAGGGCTATCTGATCCGATCCACTGCGTAAGCCGTAGCGCGCTAGCGCGCGTACTCTTCCTCTATGAGCGAGACTCTATCCAGATCTATGGATCTCCCCAGCATCCAAGCGAGACTCCATCCAAATCCGCCACTCGTTGGGCGACGCCTTCTTTTCTATGAACACCCCACCACTGAATGATGAACTTTGCCAGTCTTCGCCTCCGACCCGACCAGGAGAGAACACACGGTCAAGCCGAGCCCTTACCTGCCTGAATTGAATTCATATCTCCTTCGTCTGGTCGAGAAGGGAGAAAGCCCGGGGAACTGGACCGTGACTCTTCTATTACATTACATTACGGAGAAGCCCATTCTCGTCATGATCGATCCACGTCCTACCATAGTGCCCGGAGAACCAGGCTTGCTTAGCTTACCAAGCTAGCTTACTAAGCTAAGCGCGAAGGAATTTATCTAAGATTGCACGAGCTAGCCAGAAGGTAGCGTAGCTTGCTTCTAGAATCTTCTATAGTGATCCACTGGAATCGGCCTCGGGTGAGGCCTCCCTGCAGGATTTGCCACTGTTCCGACTTAGCCTAGCCGCCAGGATGCCCAAGATGCCATCAACTGCTAGTTGGATGTATGCAAGAGTAATAACAGATTAAGCGGAATGAGCGCCCTAAACAAAGAATTAATAATTCGCACAGGCAGATAGACAAATGAGGAACCCAAAAGAGAATGAATCAAAGAAAAGATGAAACTTTACAGAACGCCCGAAGGCAGTCAACTTTCTAGCCCGAAAGCTCTAGCCCCCCTAAAACCAGTCTAGAACGACTTTCTTTATACAAAGAAAAAGGAGCACGTTTCACCAACGGATTCTGACTCCACGATCTGATATGGCGCGGAGCCTGAGAATCCGGCATTCAGAAGTGAACATTTACATAATGGTTTGGTCGAGCACGCCCTCGATCATGCACCGTAAGAACTGCTCCACTCCCTGACCGTTCACTGTTCGTGACAGTGATGGCTGGCGGAACAACTACCACAAGGGATCCTAAGTGTCTAGGGGCCTTGGGTCAAGGGGATACCTTAATGGCAGGGTAGGTGTCCTACACAAGAAAAGGCTTCCGGGGTGGCCGCACGATGTCCAATTGACGCGCGGTCTGAGGCGTCGGAAAGCTTATGACATAAGGAACAACAGGAGGGATTTAGGGCAAAAATGCGGGATGGGTGTCACTAGTTGGAAGGACATTGAGACTAAAAAGGATCAAACCTCCCCTTTTCCAATCGTGCTGGTCCCCAGCACCACGCTAAAGGGTTGTGGGCCGGATCCCACACAAGTCGAACAAAACCATCAGGGATAAGGCCCTGTGAACAGACGCCTGGGTCATGATCCAAGACGCCTGATAAAGTAGAATATATGGGTCGGGGGCGGACGCCATGAGGTATTGAGTGGAGTCTAAGTCTTCCATCTCAATTACAACAAAAGGTCAGGTGTCAAGGGGCTAGTGTGGGGCGTCCGGCTAATATAATAGGGTCGGTCTGTCTGATAAGGGCGAAGGCGTCGGCTACGCCTTCCTCAACCTGCGTCACGTACACCGGCCATGCCGTAGTCGGTGACCTCCAAGACGTCTGAGGGTTCAAGAGGTACTGGCGTCTTTAGTACAGACAAGTCCATGGGTGAAAAAGCCCTATGATCCGCAATGACCTTATCAATCAGGAAAGCCACAATCAAGGGTCTTCAAATGTGACGAGTTCACAAGACAGAGTGTGCTCACACTCCTCTTCTTCATAAAGAGGATTACTCCATGGCAACTCCTTCATCTGGGGAGGCGTCGGCTGATTCTTCTTCCTCACTGACGTCGAACTCATAGAAACTGTTGGAACCAACATCTGACTCATATCCAGCATCTGCGATGGATGACTCGTCATCGGAATTGGTGTCTCCTCCGTCTTCAAGGGGTATGTCTGATTAAGGGGTAGAGGTGAAGGCGCAGGTTGAAATGCCTTAAGCTTCCTCAAAGAAGGAAATGCTTTACCCGTCTCAGTCCTTGGTCTTCAAACGGGGTTACACCATCTCAACCAAAGGGCGGAACCGATGTTCCAGGGTATTCTGACTATAGTAGGGAAGTTGGTCACATTGCTCCAGCATCCAATCCATTTGCTGGTTTATCGTGACCCGTTCCATGATTCTCCACGATCAAACAATGTGGCTCGGGACAACGCCACGTACAACGCCAGTAAGGCAAAGAGCAGAAGATTCCATAAAGAAGCAAGTGGAAAAGAACTTAGTGACACTAAAAAGTCCCGTCTTGCTAACTACCGACTGAACAATGTTCAGGTCGACTCCTTACCACTGGTGACTTCAAATAACTGTCCTTCCTCACGAGCCTTGCAACTTCACGTAACCGTCCTTCGTTGCGTACTCCAGATGGATTTCTGATGCTCATGCACTGCCAGACAATGCGGATCTCCCCCCTCCTCAGAACTCCCATACGAACGGAGGGGTTAGCGAAGGAAAACAAGAGGCAGGATGCAAGCAAATAAAAAAAAGTGGAATCCCTTCTGGTGACTGCCAAGACAACGTCTGGTTTTACGCCACACAAGATAGACTCCAACGAGTTCAGTCGTGTTGCGTAACGAGACCAGAACTCGTTGGCTCGTGGAGTGCACTCCACTCGCTGCGTAACGAGTCTATAGAGTCCTTAGGCCTGAGGATACAACGAGTGAAGTCTACTGAACGAGTCTTAAGGTGAGCTTCTTGATAGAGACTAAGGTGATCAAAAGTAACATGGAGAAAATTCATCGGTATGTTGCAAGGGACCAAGGGCTTATTCACAATTACAACTCCGACCGGCTTGGTTGGGATAAGGAATCAGTGGAAGTTGAGCCTGTGGGAGAATCGGAGTATAATGGTGTCGGAAAAAGGCTCAGATAAGAGGTGGATCATGACGGGTGTGTATGGAAGAAACAATCCGAAGGAAAGAAGGCGACTTTGGAGGGAATTGGAGAACATGGCATCCAATTTTGATGAACCATGGATAGTCGCTGGTGATTATAATGCAGTTAGCAGCAGTGAAGAGAAATTGGGAGGTCTGAGACCCCCTCGAGTCCCAACCTTGGAATTCAGGACAATGATCAGTGACTGTAATTTCATGGAGCTTAACAAAGGAAACAGGAACTTTACTTAGACAAATTTAAGAAAAGGGGAGGCGAGAATCATGGCTAAATTAGATAGAGCGCTAATTAGCAGCAATTGGCTCTCTTTTTTTCCTGACTCATCGGTGAAGATTCTACCCAGAATCTCCTCGGACCACCACCCTCTGCTGATAAAATGTGGACAGTGGGGTGCTAAACCCTTCCAATTTGATGCAATGTGGATGACGCACCCACGGTTCAAGGCCATTTCTCTGGACCTAGGCCGGAGAAGGCCTGGGCTGGACCACTGTGGACTATGGCTACTGGGCAATACCCCTTCACTGAATGAAGGGGGCACGCTCCAGGAGATGTCATCGATCCGTACGCCTTTTCACTGGCTCTTCAATCCGTACGCTGGCTTCCGTATGGTCATTCCATGCAAAGGCTGGCCCGGCAACAACCATCACCTCACCGTGGTTGACGAAACCTAATAATATTTACGATCAATGAGATCCAGACGAGGAAAACCCCATATAATAAGAACGATGAGGGGCTACGCTAATAAACGACCGCTAAGGAAGCGAAGCTATCGTTCTACAAAGGGAAAGACTAAGGGCAAAGCCTTCAATTACGGACGAGGATACGCTAAGGCAGCGAAGCTGCCGAGTCTATCGAGGCTAAGGGGCAACTATAAAAGGCATGCAGCGCTCTCTTTCCTCAAGCTTATAGAGCTTCGCCCGCAAAGTAGCTCCTAGCAAAAGCTAAGGAAGCTAGTAGCCGCTGCTATGCTATATACCCGAAGTACGCTGAGGCTGTCCATGAGGAGGTTAAGAATTGGAAGCGGGCATCATTTTTAGGTTAAAACAGCGATTGGGTGTCGCCCATCGTGGTGGCGCCCAAAAGGAATGGGAAGCTTAGAATCCGCGTAGATTTTCGGGCGAGGTCACAAAGAAGGATCCGTTTCCTTTACCCTGGAAGGACTGCATCTTGGAGGAAGTCGCAGGCAATGAGGCCTATTCCTTCCTGGACGGATACCACCGCCCGTTCAATGACCACATTGCCGGAGAAGACAAGTTGAAGACCACATTGACTACGGAGCATGGGATCTATGCCTACAACCGGATGCCCATTCGGACTTTGTAATGCGCCAGCCGCCTTCCAGCGAGCTATACTCCAGTTATTTAAGGAAATGGCATCCAAGCATGTGCAAGTCTTCCTGGACGATTGGAGCATTTATGGGAAAGCGTCGGAGCACCTGGGGCGTCGACGAGAATGTTTGGAGATCTGCCGGAGCGCGTCTCTGGCGCTCAACCCGCAAAAGTGAAAATTCCTAATGAGGCAGGGGAAGTTGCTGGGGCATGTAGTTTCAAGCGGGGGCCTGATGACAGACCCTGAAAAGATGAGGGTCATTGAAGAAATGCAGACGCCTACCAACGTCAGCGCTGTCAGGTCTTTACTGGGGCATGTGGGCTACTACAGGCGCTTTCTCAATAATGGTTCGAAAATAGCCCACCCCCCTGAGTCCTTGCTGAGAAAGGGGATCGACGTTTGAATGGGGCCCCGAGCATGACGACTCTTTGAAAGGTAATAAGGAGCGGCTGATAACGGCGCCCATACTCATCCGGATTGGAACAAGGAATTCCATGTCCACACGGATGCCTCTCTCTATGCCATTGGGAGCGTGCTGGCGCAGGAGGGCAGGAGTCGATCACCCCATTTTGCTAGTAGGCGCTTGACTGCAGCAGATAAGAATGACAGCGCTACGGAACGAGAGGGGTTAGCTATGGTCTACTCTGTGCAAAAGTTCCAACACGAGGTCACAAGGCCTTTCTCCGTCTCGTACTGAGGTGGACGAACTCATCTAACTAAATCTCATAAGTGAACATCTAAGATCTTCTCGTAAGTTCACATATCATATCTTAAGTGACTTCTGAACACTAGCTAGCTCGGGAACCGACCGAAAGTCACCTATAATGCTCGAGTGATCATAAGCAGAGTTGAAAGACACCTGTTTAGACATGGCTGGTAACTCAAACATGTTCATCATACGAGGGACGAGCGTAAGGACTTCTCGTGAAAGAATAGAAAAGTGAATCTAGTGTTCAGTAAACCGTTACCCCGATTTTCAAATGAAAACGTCCTCGGATCTGATCTTAGGACCGTTATGAACAGGCACAGTCCTCCGCAACAGTCGACCCTCCTTGGTCGGTCCAACTGTTGATCCTTCCAACAGACTGTCCAATCTCCTGCCTCTCTGCAACTCATCTTGTCCAAAGACCACTGACTTTCTGTGGACAAAAGAATCAGAATGATGTCTAAACGGGCAGGCAAGGATTACATGTACGAAAAATAGAAGGGCGAATCGATTGCAATCCTTCGCACTTTAGGATCGTCTTATTTTGTCAACTCTTTCACTTCGACCCGTTCACGGGTAGCAATTTCGCTTCCAGATCCTCTAAACTGAACCATTCTCCATAAGTGAACTCGGAAGGAAGCCGATCTTCTCCCGAGAAAGAAGGACTCTTTTCAAAATCTTAAGAAGCCCTTGGTTATCTGTAAGTCGATGAAGGTGAACGAAGTGCCTCTCAGGTGAGGGGCACGAGTGGTCTTGGTATTAGCAGATATCCTTGCTTCGCCAATTGGCTAATGACTCAAATCGACTATTTAACTTGACTTGACTTAAGGAGAACACTCTTCTTTCTGTCTGGCCTAATCTGTTCTGGCCCCGTCTATCGAGCCATTCAACATGCAATTACTCGGTGCCAGAGATGGTGATGGGGCTTATGATTGTAGAGAACGGGACCGTTAACTAGATAGGTTGTTGAGGGGAGCGTCGAAGCAGAGCCCGGCACCAACAAATGTCTCTGGGACCAGTAGCTTCAGTCGAATATCCATACCCCACGGGAGTAGTTCTAGTAGAAGATCTAGTCCGTCCAGAGGCATCCAAGCACTAATAGTTTACCCGGTAGAAGTGGATCCGACCCTCCTTGATTCTAGTCAAGTTTGAGAGGGAAAAGTGCCATCCGTTCCAGAAGTTGCAGATAAATGGAAGGCTTAAATACCAAAAACTACGGAGGCATGATCTACTAAAAAAATGAATGGGTAAGCCCGGTGGTTCAAGTCGAGCCTAGCCTGGTGCTGCCCTATTACGTAAAGGGGGACTGGTTCAAGGTCGTAATCTACGGGATCAACAGAAGCTTCTCTTGGTCGGTCAGAGCTCATGTTGTTGTTTGTTTACCAGGGAAACTCCATTGCTAGGCCCACCTGGATATAGGCTCGTACAGAGACAAGACCCAGTGACAGATTCATTTCCAGAGTCAGATCGAGTGGAATCTGTCCCGGAAGTGGGGCCAAGCCAGGGGCAGTGGGGGATTGAGATCGGGCCGGGCCAACAACCAACATCAGCTTCTAGGGATAGTAGGAGCTCCAGTTGCTCCAACCATTCTAGTGGACCGGTCGAGGCCAGCAGCATCGACAGAGCCAGTGCCGGTTGTGCGAAGGCAGCAGATCGGGATCGAAGAGCAGTTGTTTAGCAGAGGTATGAGCCCGACATCCCATTATGTTCCTTTCGGAATCCAGCATCCGATCCTTTATTGGAAACACCTCACTAATCAATCATCTAGCTAACTGAACCGGATAACTTACCGGGACACTAACTCCTTAACATTCAACTCAGCGAAATCAAGATATTTGAGGGTGACCTATCTCTACTATACTTGGCTCTTGATGGCAAACGAACTAATCCCCACCTGATCTACAAGTACTGATAGAAAGAGTTTAGTCAGACAGGACCTGCTACTTCCCGAAACTGGATAGAGGGGAGGTCAGGGGGGAGGTATATGAGTCAGGCATGGGCCCGCTTAACCAACCTATCGCTTTTCTCGGATGCTGTCTCGGAGCGTAAGGATGGAGTCTCGCTCAGTAAAGAGAGTTGTAGATTCGTAAGATCATGATAGAGTCCCTTACCACCTTTATATATAAAAGGGCGCTAGCGCGCTACAACTAGCAGAGCAGCCTGCGGAAAAAGGCTAGCGCGCTAGCCTATCACATCTTGAAGCTCCGCGCTCTAGAGCGTTTTTCAGCTGTCTGTCCCTCACTCGGTTCCGTACTCTGTACTCGCAAAAGAGTCTAGAATCGATTATTAGTAGGGGCTCGCTTCACTCGTGGAGTCGACTATTGAACTAGTAGGGGCTCGCTGCCTACAGTAGTTCGATTAGTTCCGTATCCTTTTCCCGACAGGCCGGGTTCCTGTAAGAAGACTACTACCATTTCTGAAGTAAGTGTTCCTGAACATCCTCCTAGGTAGGTTCTCGAAGTCCCTCATTGGCCTCAACCCGAGGGTTTTACGTGCTCCTCCTTCACCCCGTAAGCCAAGGGAATGACTCATCTCAGTAGGAGGGAAGACAAGGCTCTATACTCCACTCGCTATTTCATATCCTTGGCTAGCTGCGTAAGAGCTTCATTTCATGGCTTATAGGCCCGGGTCACCTTAGTCTCGGCTCGGCTCGTTCGTTCCGTATACTCCACTCGCCCGTGTTGGCTCGATTCAATAGTATCCTACACTCGCCATGCGTTATACTATGATTCAGCTGGGACCCGCCCTGAATGAAGGAAGGGCTCTTGTGTCATCTGGCGACGATCGGAGCGTTCTCTCGTTGCCTCGATCACTACAAGCAACCCAGCTGAAACATAGTCTACGGTTGCTTTTGCTAATGAAAAAGATGCCTGCCCCTTCCAGTTTTGAAGCAAGCTGTGTAAAAATCTAATCGAAGGCTCGTTTCCGGTAAATGGTATTAAGTACAATCCCTGCTGCCTTCGTCCACTCAGTAAGAGTGTTCTCTTAACAAAGGAAGGTCTTACTCATCAAATACCACAGCACAGGAAAAGCTACTAGTAGATAGCTAGTAGTAGATCCTATTCCTTTCCTCAATTAGTGTATCGTTGGAGGATAACAATCCCTTGTTTAAAGACCGAAGGGACTAGAACAATAGAGCTGTTACTCATAGTAGTAGCCGCTGCTTGTTTGAGCTGACTTGCTTATCTTGTTCCACAGTCCTACAATCAGGAAAGGACAGGAAGGGCCCTGCTTCGAGAATTCAGATACCTCACCCTACGCCCTGTGGATACTTTTTCCTTTTCAGTTAGTTCTTATTCGGGTCGGGCACATTAGAAGACCGACAGAAAGGCAAACCTCTTAAAGCAATCCTTGCCGGCTATGCAACCAAAAGGCAAAACAACGGAAGGGACCCTTTACTTACCTTTCTGGCTTAATCGCCCCGTGTATCCTTATTAGTAGAGGTTGAGTTTCTCTTTACTTAGTGGGTCGGACACATAGCAACAAGGGGGATGTATTACTCCTCTACCTGTGTGACTGTATGGGAAGGGGAGCCCACCCACCTTCACCCCCGGATGGGGGACACCCCCATTACCCCCCGTATTGGTCGCTCGGCTGTGGGACGGATGCCTTGCTCCCTTGTTTCCTCAGTTTTCCTGGTTCCATAGGTTCAAGCCCTTTCACTACTAAGAGAATCTCTTCCTCAACTGTAAGAGTAAGAAGAGGGTCTGATTCAAGCAGGAATGATAGACCTAATATGTATATATAAATAAAAATAAATAAATATTTCTTTATTTATATACTCAAAATGTCTTGATCTATTGGAAACCAATGAGTACCACCAGTAGAGTATTGTGATTCATAAGACTACTTGGCTTGACTACCTTTAGTCTCTACTCTTTTCCTTGCTTTGGTACGGCGTTACACTGATTACTAATCTTTTTGTTTTATTAGTAAGCTTGGGTAAAGGTATACCCAAACCAGACGGTCAGCCGAAGCACGAAAGGCATTTGTCCTCATGCCTCAGCCGACCGAAGAATAGAAAGAGAAAATGGTGACTATTTACCGCCCGGGTCTAGACGTCTTCCAATCCATGCTCCCATAGGGCCTAATTTACCGCTTCCCTTTCCACTGGCACTACTCCCGCTCTTCATATCCCGACTTACCCCCAACCAACTAAGGGCAAGCAACGGCTGTTTAAAAGTGCTAAAAAATAGTAGGCGCGCTAGAACAAGCGGGGCTTAGTCAAGTCAAGCCGTAGCGCGTTAGCCTATCTATTAGTAAGGGCTAGCCTTTTTCAGCAGCTTCCGTTATTCAGCTTAAGGCAGGTTTGTTGAGGTTCAGGGCTGGATGAACTTTGGCAGGTACGCCCTAAGCTATTTTGATCTGAGCTCAGTCCTGCATTTCCTAGCAGTCGGCGATGAGCAGCATTTTCTGAGTATTCGACCCGGCAAGATACGGCTGAAAAGCCGTATCTTGCTCAGCACAAATAGTAGCAACCAAAGCTAGGAGTTATTCCTCAAGTAGAGCTAGCTAGGAGTAGTTCCTCAAGAATAGTTCCTCAAGAGAAGGTGCTTTACTTCTTAACTTCTAAGCGTTGAGCTCCACTACAAAGGAGAGAGTTCCTTTAGTTTTGTTATTAGTTGGTTGGCTTATAGGTATAGGTAGGTGCCTTCGTAGTTGGCTTACAGTTAGGTTAGGTAGGTGCCTTAGTGGGATTGTCGATAAGCAACACCTTAGCAAAGACTAGCTTCTAAGGCTCTCTTTGAGCTTGTTGCTCACTGACACCTACTAGATATTCCGGTTTGTCTTCTAGTAGGTAGAGTAGCCTACCCTTGAGTAGGTCTGTCTGTAGAGTAGCTAACCAACCCTATTTTAGGTCTGTGGATAGTAGGTCTGTAGATAGAGTAGCTTACCCTTACCCTTCAAGAAGGAGTTCTTCTGAGGGCTGTCGATTAGCAACAACTAGCAAGTAGTTGTTCTTATTTTAAGGTTTCCTTGCGAGTTCTTTCTTCCCGAATGTAGCTACCTCTCTTAGCGGTAGGTAGTAGCTACCAGTTTCTGTTCTGACTTTCCTAGCTGTAGTAGAGGCAGTTCAGTAGCAGTGGTAGGGCATAGCTGTTGTCTCTCAGGTAGGGCACAGCACAGTAGTTGCTGTTCTCTTCTCTGTTGCATAGGCATAGATGGGGTAGGCAACTAAAGCAAGACAGAACTACAGAGCTAACTCAATACAGAGCAACAGATAGCTAACCCAACTCAAGAGTAGCGCATCTCAGTAGCTACAAGAAGAAGAGCAACAAGAGGAGATAGCTGCAAGACTAGAGAGCTTTATAAGCGGTACGTACACACATGACACACTGAGTAGCTAAGCCTCGCAGGCGTAGGGCCTTGGTCCGTAAAGCCCGTAGATCGCTGAGTGCCGCGTCTTTAGGTCCGTTGCTACAAGAAGAAAGAGGTAGCTACAAGAATAGCTTCAAGAAGAGCGAGCTAAGCCAACTCAAGACATAGCCTACCTAACTCAACAATAGAGCGAGCAAAGCTGTGCACAGAGAGCAGTTGCGTAGCAGTGGTAGGGCTGTAGCTGTTCTCTCTTCCTTTCCCTAGCGGTAGTAGAGCTAGAAAGAGACAGAGCTACAAAGAGAAGTGCTTTTAAGGAGCTAAGCAAAAGAGAGGCGTTGAAAAGCAGTACAGTAGGTCAAGCAGTAGAGGCTGTTCCGTAGCTTTGGTAGTCGCACTGTTCTCTTCTCACTTGCCTAGAGGGATTAGCTATAAGAAGCAAGAGCTAGACAAGAGCTAACTCAATACAGAGCTAACTAAGCAGTAGCCACCTGAAGACAGAAGAGCACCTGAATAAAGAGCCAACCATCTTACGATCGCCCTGTAGTTTTCTTCGCTGGAGCGCAGGAGCGCCCAATATTTCAGAATTAAAGGCTTTTTTAAAGTGCTATGCAACAACCTTATTAAACAGGGGGCGCGCGCGTTAACTATATTGGCTCACGTTTTTTGGCTGGGTTGATCCGCCAATCAATGTGTTTGGTCCAGTTGCTTTGACGACAATCTCGGCCGAGTCATTAATAGGGAGGGGCGAGCGAGCAAAGCCTTCAATGATGGAGACTTTGCTTCCCCCCTTTAGTCGTAGTAGTCGGCATTCTGGTAGGAATGCCTCCTTGGTCGAAGAGCCGGGTTAAGTACCCAGAGTCGGGATCAGGTGTCTGATACTGCTGTTAAGGCTGTTCATGCCCTTCTATTTCTTTGTCTTTCGTGGCCGAAAGAGGGGAAGGAAGCGGAGGGGAGTTTCGGGAACAAAGCCCCCGGATTTGAAAGTTCAGCCCTATAGTAGAGTATCTTTTCCCTATCTAAGCTATATCAACATAGCCAACTAGAAAACTCATCCGCTTGTCAATTCTTGGTGTAATACTCACTCGTAAATGATTGGTGTCAGAATTTTTCACTTTTCAGGTGTGATCAGTCTCATCCGTGTAAGAATTAGGAATTCCTCTTCCAACTCGTCCCGGAATGGGCGTTATGGCAAAGAACAAGAAGAAAACTAAAGAAGGAATTTGTCCAATAGTCACAAATGGTGCCTCCACAGGTTGACATCCGATCCAACCTAGTAGTAAGCGATCCGCCAAAAGCAACCAAAATATTCCTTGGTGAATCGGGCGAAAACTTGAACTACGCACATACATACTTTTAAAAAAAGGTAAAGCCAACAGAGATATAGAAACTGGTGCTATTGCGGCTACACCTCCCGATTTGTCAGGTATACTGCGAAGAATGGCATGGATCGGTAGGAAATACCATTCCGGCACAATATGAGGCGGGGTGGGCATCGGATTAGCAGGTATATAATTGTCGGGATGCCCCAAAACATTAGGAGCATAAAAAATCCAAATGGAAGAAAAGATAGCAGAAGCTACCCGACCTACTAGATCCTTTACATAAAAATGAGGGTAAGGAGCAATTTTATCCATCTCTGAATGTACACCCAATGGATTATTTGATCCATATTGATGCAATGCGGCCAGATGAAGAAGACTGGCGCCTACTAAAATAAGGGGGAGTAAATGATGGAGACTAAAAAAACGATTTAAGGTGGCATTGTCCACGGAGAAACCACCCCAAAGCCAAGTCACTATGGTATCTCCTACTACAGGTATGGCGCTAGCTAAGCTTGTAATTACTGTAGCTCCCCAAAAGCTCATCTGACCCCAAGGTGGTACGTATCCTGTAGAAGCTGTCACAATCATTAATAGGAATATTACAACTCCGAGACACCGAACAAATTCCCTAGGACTGCTATAACTCGAATGATATAGACCACGAAAAATATGAAGGTGAACCACAATGAGAAACATACTTGCCCCATTAGCATGCATATAACGGAGCAACCAGCCCCCTTCAACATCTCTCATAACGTGTTCTACGCTGTTGAAAGCTAGATCCACATGAGGTGTGTGATGCATAGCTAAAAAAACGCCAGTCACTATCTGAATGACTAAACTAATACCAGCTAACGGACCGAAACCCCACCAATAACTAAGATTGCTCGGGGTTGGATGATTTATCAAATGCTGGTTAAGTGTGGAGGATATAGGTTGTTTAAGAAGAGAGAATCGTTGGTTCCTTATAGTCATTTCTCTTTCCTATCGTGACAACTCCTGTTCCCCCCACCCCTTGTTGCCTTGATTGAATTTGGCTTCGCTGCGCCCTGAATCAATCAAAAAGCTTATTGATTTGATTCATCCCATTTCATTTGGGCGAGAGGGAGGCAGTGAGTCACCTGGGCTACGGATTTGTCGGTTGGTTGATTCTCGAAATCACCTCTGGATTAAAAAAAAAACGCCCTCGGGTCCCGACCCACAAATGAATAGGAAGCGGGGCGAGGGTCTTTCATTAAGGGGGGGAAAGAGGGGTTGGGCTTTGTTCTGGGGGGGCCGCCTTGCGCAGCTTTGGAAAGGAGAGAATTAAAGAAAGTCACTCTCGGAAACTCTTATTGGACGAGAGAGAGTCAATATGATATTGGCGTTGGTTCTACCAACGAAACGAAGAACTTATTGGTCTTTATCATTCGGAAGGCTCAGTCCCACACTCTGACTTCAATGGTGGGAACAACCTCCGCACTCCGGCGCTCCAATGAACAACAGTTCTCCGCCTTACTCTATTTAGATCCCTCGGGAGTGACATTCAACACTTAATGTTATGTTCACGCGGTGATATTCTATCTTTCCAAGAGTACTACCCTGTACGTAGTCTATGTCTGGGGAGGCAGGTGCGGTAGAGAGGTCCCCCACTTCGATTCCCGTCCCGTTAGCATCTCCGATCCGAGATAAGGGATTACTCCGTTAGGTCTTTTCGGTCCGGAGCCGGCCGGTAATGGACCTACTTACCTTGCTTGTGGACCAGCTGCAGAGCTAACCTTTGTTCTATTGGTTTGGTGGTTGCTACCAAGACGATTTCTTTATGCCCATCAAAGGACCTCGAGATGCTAATCCACGAAAAACGATACGAGAAATGCGAAAGAACTCATATACGGAACGAGGGCGACCAGTGGAAATACATCGGTTTCTTACTCGTGCAAAGGCACTATTTCTTGGCAACTTGGACAACTTATAACGATGTCTGTCCCGCATATCACTGGGAAGATCGGGATCTTTACAAAAGGCTTTATAAAGCTTTCGTCTTAATTCATATTTAGCCGCGAGCAATCTACGTTTGTGATCTCGTATATTTCGCTTCTCCGACATCTTACTGATAATTCCCCTCATCTTTTTGCAAAAAGCCGCTCCACGGTGGTAAAGTCTCATCTTGTGTGTTGGCCGAAGTGACAATAGTCACATTGAACCCTCGAATATGCTCGAAGATCTCGAAATGATCTTCCAGTTCCGGGGATAATTCGCAAAACTCCGTTTCCATCGAGAATTGAATGGGGTTTTCCCGTATTTCGACCGGAGAATCTAACAGAGACATTACTGTCGAGATTCTGACCGAAAAATTAGACATTCCATGCCCTCGGAGAGTGCTTTGTCGTGCTAGGTCACTGACATATCCTTTGTCTTTATCGGACCCCAAGAATTGATTGGATCGAAACGACTTTCCTGTCGAACCCCTTTGTGTCTGTATGAATCTCTGACCGCGCGGAATCTCCATAGCCAATTTTCCATTTTTGATTCTGAAATCAGAGGGTGCCTTCGGTACTACTCTTATTTCACACGATCCAGGAACTTCCATAACGTTGGCGTGATTCGGTTTGAGCAACGGATCCTGACGTGATACATCTTCGTAATGAAAATGGAGTGGAAACATGAGTTGGCTTTTCCGGTTGAGATAGAATGAGCACTGTGAACTATCTGTTTCAAAAAGATAGTGGATCGAACTAATCCAATATATAAGTGTTGACCTAAGCCCCTGTGCTGGGGCTCGGCTCCCTCTCCTTTGTTCTCCCTTTGATGAAGGCGGTATACGCTTTGGAATTTCTTCCGCGATCGTTCATATCTCGCAGAATATATTCGATGCGTCTCAACCGCTCATCATCATCAAAGATCAGATTATCGGCATAGGAGATACCATTGTTCCTACAATAGGACTCAGAATGGTATTGCTCCGTCTGCTCCATCAAGAAAGAATTCACGTTTTCTTCTATTTTATTATTGCAGAAGATAGAGCTGTAAACTTTTTCTTGAACGGCTCGAAAGAGATCAAGAAGTAGCTGCTGGGCGTTAGCAAGCCCTTCATTAATACGATCCTGCTGCTGCTCCTGCTCCTGATCGGGAAGCTCTGGATCGTGTGGAGCAGCCTCGGCAGGAAGGGGTTCCTGATCGGGAACCGGCTCCTCTTCGGAGGAAGAAGCTTCATCACCCTCATCCTCCGAAGATGATGGGTTCTGGCTCGAAGAGGAATCTATACCAGATCCAGAATCACTGGAATGGTCCTCCCCCATCGGATGTTCACCTGGGGGCACGGGCCAGATACGCGTGGGGCGGATAGAAGAGATAAACCAACCTTTCTCCAAAAGAGAAGAAACCCACTCTCGGCCGTAGTAGAAAAAATGGAGCCCTACATACTGTATAGTATAAAAGAAGTCATAATTTAAGTAAAAAAGAGGAATAGATCCAATTGATCTTCTGTTTTTTGTTAGGATGGCAGGCATCCTTTTTCGCCACAAAGGGGCTATGGGAGTCGAACCCAAATCTTCCACGACCCCCCACGAATCACGACTGAGCAAAAACGAGGCTACCAATCCGGTACGTACTTTACTGAGCCATTTAGTCAATGACAGATCCGCTTTGGCGTACTAAACTTTGGCATGTGAACACTCTCCTTCCTTGCTTTTTCATACGCTTGCTGGAGAAGGTCGGTGAAGTGCAGGAATGCTGTATGACCGAACTCGAACTCGCGGAAGTCGATCATCTACTTATATAACGACATTTGTATAACGACATTTGTTTGTTGACCCAATAAGATGATAAGATCATGATAAGAAAGGTATCATCATAGATATGACATAAGGATCTATATCTCTATAGCATGTTATGGCCTGACATCCTGATCTTTCTGAAAGTGCTGTAAGGCGAGTGGAGAAGCTCTTACTCACTTAAGGGTAAGGCGCTAATGCCACTAGCTTGCTGGCTGAGAAGACCTGCCCTAACAGAAACATGCAGGAGCTCAGGCGGGAGTCTAGGTCACTCCCCGGCTTTCTTCATTGTCCAAACCCCCAACTTTGAAAGCTCCTCGGATACCAAACACCTGATTTGATTTGTCTCAGTCAGTCAGGATTTTTTCATCATGTATTGTAATTGAGTGTGTAGGGTTGTGGTTGTGAATATAGTTTGATGTTCAGCGGGAATCTCAGTCTAGTCGGGTATTGTAAGTTCTTGTTTAGTCTAGTTTGCGTGCCCAGCGGTCTTCCCTTGAATCCAGTCATGTTTCGCAGCATTCTTCTTCCATCTATTCTTTTCTGGTCTTGTCTTCATTAATCTTAGTGGTACATGGGCCGACTTTCTGACTTTCTCCGAACGCCTGAAAGCCCCGATTCTTATTTTGATGGTGGACTTGACTTCTGTTATTTTTCTGTTTGGTCTTCCTAACCTGCAGGAGGCTCGTTCTTTCTCCGGTCGGACCGCTAAAAGCCCGGCCTCCTGCAGCCCAAAATGATTCAAAGGCTAAATGTGAGCCCGCGAGCCTTGAGTATCGGCGGGGAGGGGCACCCCTGTTTGAGAGACGAGGCTCAAGCTGCAACCACTTGTCTGATTGAGCGAGGCTGGGCGCCTTCAAGAGGAGACGTGGTGCAAAGGTAGCCGGGGCAACCTTGTTACGAACGAAAGCGCTAAAGCAAAGCTACCCCAAAGCCCAATCCCTCTTCATGTGTCTAGAGGGGCGGGCTGGCTGTTCATGAGGGGGAGGCACCATCACCATTACCATTATCTGTCTTGAAGCTTGAAGCTCGAAGCTCGAAGGCCGGCTTCTTCCTCTTTCATGTGGTCAAGTGTTGGGGAGCACAGCTGACAGGGACACCGACGTTTACGGTCTTGGACTGCGATAAATGGGAGCTGCTCATGAGTTCCATTCCAGCCCCGAGACGGACAACGGAGCGGGGAGGACTCGGCATAGTGACCAGTCGACCTGCCCTGCTGGTTCAGCTATCATATTCACTCAAAAGGGCTCCGTCACTCAATAGAGACGTTCGAAGGAGTCTCCCCAGGGGCCACCCTGGAGCCCACCTCCCCATGGCATCAGGGCAAATCATACCATACTGCTCATTGATTGACTAGCGCACTCCCCCGTCCCTTTTCCTATCCACAGCAGATTCCGCGTGGAGACAAAGATTCGCGGGAGAGATACCGAGCCTCGTGAGATTCCTCGGTCAGATCCACCATACATAGGATTGACCGGATTCGTCACGGATTTCAACCTTCGGGTATTTAGCAACTTCATAAATTCGGCAGATGATGCGACGCAGAAGATTTAGCAACACCTCGTGCGGGATTAAGTAAAAGCAGTTTACAATAGCACAGCATTGATCAGCCCCTGTCCGTTTGAAAAAAAAAAAAAAAACTCAAAGGAATGTCCAAAGTGGCCTCGGCAGCGACAACAACAACTGCCGCAGCGAGGGTGGCTGGAGGGGAGCTCCGGTCCTTCTGCTAAACACCTGACTCAACACTTCCTGTGGATGACTTACCTAGAAATGGAAGTCTTCCCCCGAACCTCGAATCGTCGATTTGACTTCTCCCTCTTGCCCCCCAACCCGGAGTAACCGGGTCGATCATTGCGAAGAATATCTTAAAAAAAGAAGAAGGTCGATCCTTTTTCAGGGTACGGGGGGAATGGGCAATAGGTCCCGATGTCATACGCCGGCAAGACCCACCGGTCTAGAAGGTCCGTGGAGGACTGCTAACGCAGCTCCCGCTTACTCGACACTCCGGGTCGATAAGTTGGGAGGCAACAGTTGGATATTGAGCTGATCCGACCAATGAGGTGATCTGTAATAACACTCTGGATCCGACACTGGTCTCTGACCAAAGGCAACTCATGAATAGCTCCTAAAGAGGGAGGATTCCCGGGTTTCAGTGAGTGACGGGCTTAGGGGTTGGGCTTACCATGTTTAATAGAAGGCCAGCCTAGCCAAGCCAGTAGTCAGAGAGATTACCACGGGAGAACCAACTACACTAAGAAAAAAAGACCCAGGGTGGGGTTCGTTGGCATGAAATTGATATCAAGTGGATTGAATCAAAGAACGTTTCGAGAATGCGCATTAGCAAACCTCGGCTTTCGTTGAAGTATCGGTTGGAGATGATACCGTGAAAGTTGCTAGTGCCGCTACTGGCCTTAGTCATCCAGGGATGAAGGACAATCTATCGAAATCTTTTCGAGGGACCGAGGGAGAAGCATAAGTAGCCAATACGTAGAAGCACTGCGTGCCAGTAGCAAAAGCATTGGATTTCGCCTAAAGATCAAAGTGACTTCTAGTGGATCCCAGGTATCCTTGACCAATGAAGGAGAAAGCCTCTTGCTCGCTTATAGATCGTTATTGATGAGATCGGCCGCTTCGATCGTTGTCTTTCAATTGGAATCACTCTCAGTCTCCTTGTGCTTGCGGGGCTGAATGACTTTATTGACCAATTCTTTCTCACGAGTTCACCTACTACTCTGTCTTGGATTATACCTTCTCTGGGACATAGTTCACTTCCTGCGGATTGCTCTTCAGTTACCTCGATCTTTCCGTCAGATAGCGTAACCAAATCCCATTCTTTCTCCATAGCTTCTGGCTCTTTGGCTCTGTCCTCCCCGAATTAAAAAAAACAACCTCCAAGCCCGCTGTTTAAGCCGCTTTCTTTGAGTCGAGGTAATATATGTAGTTGAGGGATCAAAAAACAAGATTTAGGCCATTTTCCTCGTATTTTCATCTCTTGCCACTGGAACTTCTTAATTACTACTTGTTTCACCAACCGCGTCAACTGCTTCATTGATGGCTGAACTCCCATGTTGTTGAGAATACTGAGAAGCATTGGGCACCCGAACTGACTTACGACTTGGGAAAGATCGAAAGCTTGCTATTTGTCCCCGTAACTTTAAAGCTTCAAAAACTGCAAAAAACAATCTATCAAATTCTTCCTCCGCCCCGGAATCCTCCAGATGGTCAACCTAGAAAGATGGCCTTTTCAAACATTTCTTATCTCTATCGGTATTTTCAAACAGATCTTTTGTATTTGCCAGCGATGGACAAGCTTTCTTGATTGGCCTTTCTATAGGTCTTGTTCCCGACTTGTTCTTCTTTCGCCTTTCTCACCTTCTTCAAGAACCCTGTCCCTTTCTTATAGGTCTGAGCTTAGAAGTAGACCTGTTATACGGGTTTTGCGGAGAATCGGATGCAAACGGCGGAGAATCGGTTGTTGAATCGGAGAGGAGAATTTCTAAAAAGAAGTAGACTAAGGCCTCTCAGCTTGGCCTCGACCACCAGAAGCAAAAGAAAGAAGATAAACCAGTTTAGGATTTAGGATAGGACATTTACCCAGAACCCATTGAAGCTTACCCATTGGTGGAAAGGGTGGGTATACACCAACATCATCAAAGTCACGGCCTCGGGAACCCCCTGGAAACAGCCGGACGGAAACAACAATAGTTCTTACTCTCTGCTTTCGAAAGATTGCGGAATAGGATGAGTTGCTCGATTTTCCCGAGGCGTCACGGCCGCGCTTATGGCCTAAATGACTTTTGGTTTCAAAATTCAATTTGTAATATGAAAAAAATAAGAAGCTTTTATTCAATATTATTGAGAGGCTCGGGTTGCGAACATGGCGTGCCGACTTAGAAGTCCTGCACCGCATGGTTGGGCTCTTTAACAAGGTCAAATTATGCCTCTTTAGTAGGCTGACGAAGGAACGCTGTATAGCGATTTACTTGTTTTCTCGATGGGTCTATGAGTTTAGACGTAGGGCTGGGTTGTTGTTGCTGCCCTCGTAGGTAGTCCTTGTTGGATAGTCTTAGCTTATCTCAATTGAGAGTCCTGCGTCTTATCTAGACCGCTGGAAGCCTTAGCTAGAGCCACTGTAACATTGGGGTCAAATGCGTCCTGCCTTGAACGAAGATGAACAGAGACTCCTTGGGACGTCAAGTTCGGATCTTGGCCTTTCCTATCTGCCAACAACCTCCTTGCGCGGTTGGAAACCACTCGTTGTGCGGCTCTAGGCATCCTGAGCTGACAGCACTTCGAAAGGCCTCGCTTAATTAATAGGCTGATCATCAAAGCGTACTTACTTATGTTAAGGTTCTTGTTATTTGTTGGATAGGTATGGCTTATTATGATAGGATAACTTCATGCATTTGTCATGAGTAGCACGCGCCCTATACAAAGATTAGGTACGCCAGACAGACATCGTCAGCCTAGCCCTGATGCATTGGTTTTATCAAGCTGTCTCATTCATTCATTCAGCAGCTTTGACCTCATTCGTGGCTTGATTCTCGCTGTTTTTGGACAGGAAGGGAAAGTCCCAGCTGACATCCTGAGCTCTACAACTACCAGTGTGGCCTTTTCAGGTTCTGGATACTCGCATTCTGTTGAGCGAGATTGTGATTGTCTTCCCTCATCTAACTCCTTAGAGTCGAATGGTCTCGAAATAGGCTTCAAGAAGAAGCGAAATTAGGTAGGTATATATAGATATATCTTACTGGTAAGCTCCGTCATTGGCTTTCACTGGTCCTTTGTTATATGCCAACTGATGTCGCATTGCCAACAACCCTTGCTTTGCCCCTTTTTCGTAAGGCTTATGACCTTTGTGACTTTAATCGGTACATATAGTCTACTTTTTGGGCTATGCATTCTTTAGGGTATTGGCGTTGTGCGACACTAGTCCTGTCGTCCGCCTAATTAGTGGGGAGACATTGATGTACGCGGTCGGCCATGAATAGGGGTAAAAGATCACCTGAGATACCTTCCAAAGGGGAAGTCGCTGCCGTTTCTAGCTTTGCGGCTAACGAATGTGGGAATGAGTTCGCTCCTATGGGGGAGACTCCCATCCATCGGGCCTCCAAGCAATGATCACTCAACTTTCTCAAATCAACTCTACTCGGCATTCGATCATTACTTCCGATCATTTGGAACAGAGCTTTTTTTTCTTTGCTTTTCCGGCATTTTAGTGGTTGTTGTTGTTGTCGGCCTTGCTGGCCTTGTTTTCTGGATCCGATCCTCAATTCTCTGGTGAGTGCAACCAGCCTTTATTAAGTAGGTAAGGGGTAAAAGGGGCATCTATTCAAATCAAATAGGTCTTTCTCACTCATGTTTTATTCGGTTCGAGTTTAGAGCGAGTGGGTTTCGCCATCAAGTGTCGATGGTCGGACGGGGATTAGGTATGTTTTCAGTGTCTGTTTCTTTCTTCTGTTCTAATCGCATAAGGAAGGTAGGTTTCTTTAGAGGTCCTACTTGTAATTGGTTGCAAATGGTTCCGTTGGATGATTTCGGATTCCCGTAATCACCTTTGATGGTTGTTACGACCGGTTCTCAGTCTTATTGTGCAAATCCTAAGGCCTTGGTTGGCGGTCATCAGAGTAAAGATGTGAACTCCTGCGCCGTTGTCCACTAGGACCCTATTGATCTTATAGTCATTGGTTAATGCTGATATGAGGAGGGCTTCTGTATGTGATGTGGTTTCTTGTCTCCTTTCAGGTCTTCACCTGAGAAGGTGATTGGTTGGGCGGCCATTATTTATATGTCAAATCATGTTTAGTAGGTCTTCGGCAGGCACAGTTCTTGGTAACTGAGCCTGGCTTAGGACGGCAAAGAACGCCTCTGCGTGTTTAGGTGAAGTGAAGAGTAGTTTGAACACAGAAATAGGTGTGGGTGTGGACCCTCAGTGTGTCTCAATGTCGTAGGTAGGCATCTTTTTCGATGCCACCAAAGGAATTGTCGCACTCGGTTGGATCGAGGGGTTGCCCCCAACGACCTCCTGAGTTGGCTGTTGTCCCCTAGGGTGCTCGAGAGTGATCGGCGTAGGCCTTTCTACTACTCGTTCAGTTCTGGTCACTACATTTGTTTCCTCCTTGGTTGGAACTAATGGCAGCTATGCTGATGTCGTTGTCTTCTTCGTCTTCTACGAAGTGTCTTTCCTTGGTGTCAGCTATGCTGATGTCTCTGAAGAAGTCTCAACTAAATTGCCCTTTTGTTGTTCAGTGTGCTTTGGCAGGGGGTCCTTAAAGATCCCCATGTCTTGGTTGGTGTTGGTGCTTAGACAAAACCCTAAGCCAGTAGGCGAGTTTCCTCTTCAGGGTGATGCAGCCATTGGTCCTGTGTGTCCATGGTACCTATGATAGGCGCAGTAGTCATTGGGGTTTCACTTCGGAAATTTTTTAGCTAGTGGATCTTGGTAAGGTGGTTCTGAATGACCTTCTTCCGCTTCTATGAATGAAAGGTGTGCCACGGGCTACGACTCCCGATATGGAATGTTCACAGGCTCGGCAATTGAAAGATTCCTTCCCTACTAACAACCTCCCTTACTGAAATGTGAAGTTGATATCGAGTAGATTTACTTTTTTCTAGTGTGGAGAATGCGCATTAGCCACCGTAGACCGACTTTCGTGAAAGTACCTTTGGGCGGTGGTTCATCTGCTTGATCCTCTTTCACCTCGAAGAAACTCATCAAAGAAGACGACTTGAATCTCAGTTGAATCTATTCTAGAATAAAACAAAAACAAAATAAAGAAAAGTTATGAAAGCGAGCAAGCAGGTATGCGGGTCGGGTCTATAGCAGGAGCATTTATGAGCTCGATGTGCATATGCGATTGCTTTTGTGTGCGAAGCGTATCTTCTCATATCGATATTAAGAAATCGGGTCATCAAGAAAAGAGCTAGCATCAAATAGCAAGTGAGTCTCGTATTTTAAGGATCTCGATTGGCAACTGCTGTGTCCTTAAGGGACCAAAACCGGTGGAGGGCCGCGCCTAAGAAGCGGGGCTGTCTTATCGGGCATGCCGCTTACCATCGAGTTGTAAGCAAGGCTGACGCCACGATACAAATCATCAGGGGTTTTTTGTTTGCCGCACGGACGTGGGGGATGCGGAGCTATAGGATTCTATGATCGAGATCTATCTATTCATTTTAGAAAATTAAAATTTACGTATATTTTTTTAAAAGAAAACAAAGTGGTTTTTGGGCCCGTACGGGTTTTTGCTTCTTTTTCGCCGATAAGTGGGAGCTGGTTTGAATGCCAGGAAGAGAGCTGGTCACCTCTTCAGAAGAAAAGAAGACAGCCATTTTGTTGGCGAGCAAATGGGATAAAGAAAAAGGATAGGTTAGATCTGCCTTTCGAGATTGGGTCAGTTTTCAGTTGACCCACGACAAAGACACGGACCTTGCTAATTCAAAATAAAGAGGACGAAAGAATGATTCTGTCCTATTGCAATGGCTAGATTTGAACAGCCCAAAGAGCGGAGCTAAATGCTCCCCCCCTTTCTCCTTTTTCAGGCTTTGACGGCAGCGGAGCTTTCTGGCTGCTCGGATGGAGTCATTGATTTACGTAGTCTCGTAGTTGGATCGTATATAGGCTAAGGCTTCGTAATAAAGCTTGGAGGCTCTTCGATCCGAACCATTCATACGCTCTACAAGCCTATCTTCTATGATCGAAGTGCTTACGCAATTATCCCAGCCCAGCCTGACCAATGTAAAGCAGTGCAGTGGCTCTTTCTTGCTTGGGCCTACCAATAGATAGGCTTGGCGGTGTGGGATGGGAAGAGCTCTTTCCGGCTTTTTCTCGGATTTGCTAAGATCAGGGCGGGTTCAGGAAAAGATAAAAGAGAAAAAGCTGCGTACCTAACCGTTTTGAGTCTTAGTCATTTGATCGCAGCATGTCGGCCGTCTCCATGAGTAGCTCACGACAGAGGGCATAGGCAGTTGACCGAGTTAGAGTTTCGGGGGAAGGAAGAAAGCTTATACCGCTTGAGGGACTGATTCCGACTTTTAGGAACGGCTAAGCCTTGTGGTACCAACCAGTCTAGTTGAGGCAGAGTTAAGGGCTCCCCTTGACATCAGGACGAGTGAACGACTCATGTAGTTCTTAATCATTCCTTTGCTTGTGCCCGTCGGTTACGAGATCAGAAGAGTTGAGAAGAACCGGAGAACCAGATAAGGACTGGAGAAGCACGGTTTAGCTGACTTGCGTGCTAACGAGCAGGTTCCGGATTGGTTGCCCGTCTCTGACTTGTCTTACTCACTCGAACCCTACGCCTTCCAGCAGGAACCACGGAAAAGAGTGAGCCTTTGTTGGAAAGAGCGAGCCAAAGGAGAGAGCGTAGTCAGAAAGAAGATGAATTGGTAGCGAGTTCTATCACTCGCATGAGGAAGGTCCCTGCACCCGAAAGAGCAACTGCACCTGAAGGAAGGGGTACAAGACAAGGAATAGAGAGAGAGCCCATTCGGCAATGCACATTGTTTCGGCCCCCAGCGTAAGCGTATGAATACACGGATTTTTCCAATTCCTATTAGTCCGCGTGTTAGATTGATATAGCTATCTACTCGCTGCCCTTCCGGCTGACGAAGGAGTACCCACAGCTGTCACGCTTTTCTGCTAGTCCTATTCAACATAGGCCAAGGAGAAATGGAAGTCCGACCAATCAATATAATGAATACGAGATGGGGAGTTTTCGAAGATAGGGAAGTGCCCGCTTCCCGCTAGAAAGAAAGCCAGGGAAGCTATCAATGACCTGCGTGCCCCCGGATAGGGGAGTCCTTTCTTTAGGCATTAAAAGCTGCTAAGCAGGAGTATATGTAGTAGCTTTATGGCTTCTTTAGATTGATTTGTACAATGGAGTCCGTATTCCAGCGCTAACTAAGTGGCACGGTCCTCAACAGACAATTGAGATTGCCTCTTTGGATGGTATTTGCCTTGTATGAGTCATCGGGATCTTCGGGCGATCGAAGGGCAAGACTGACATCCATGCATTTTCTTACAGAGCTTTTCTCAGTCAAGACTACCTCACTTTCTCGAACTGCGAAGGAATATCGATGGTTGGATCCCGCCTTCAAGAGGGTCTCCCATCCGATGTGGAGTACACACTATTCAATTAGCCTTGTCTTCTTGGTCAAGTTGACTCTCGGGGACAGGCAAGACATATCTCCTTCACGGAGATTCTTTCTTTGCCTAACTGAAAGGGAAATGTTCAACGAGGACTTTCGAGCGGCTGTATCGATTTCTAAGGAATAGACATCGCTGCGCCCCCTTAACAACTCTTCCAGAGCCCGCGTGAGTCACTGCAGGAAGCAGCTCGTCATTTGAAGGAAGAAAGAAAAAGAAAGAAAAAAAAAAAAATGACTAATGGCGATGCGAAAGACCGCCAGAGATAGATGTCCCGATCAACTATATGATTCGCATTCATCTTCATCAACAGAAGAGTAAACCGGTGGAAGAGACTAAGCAAGGGCATTCTCCGTCAACTGAAGCTAGAGCTGGGACGGCTGCGGCTGAGAAATAAAATAGTGGCCCTCTCATTCCGTTACGGCTAGCGAGCCAACGGTAGCTAGTGAAGTACCACACGTTTATAGGGCTAATATAGGTCTCTAATGGCTAATGGTCTAGGAGGTACTATCCGTCATATACCCTTTTCGTACGCTTGTCAGGGCTTGTGCTTTCTGCTTCTTTACTTAAAAGGGCTAGAGACTTCTGCATCATGCTGAACCAAGAACGCTCCGTCTTTTCAGTCCTTTCCTCGTGGTAGGCGCCGTTGAGGTACTATTGTGCTTTCTCTTGCTCTAGCGTTAAGGGCAGTCCAGTGAAAGCGGGAAGTACTACTTGAAAGTCAAGCTCTTTCGACGCTAGTCAGTCTAATACTCCTTAGGTAGGCACTCGGCAGCGGTGCTGCTATTACTCTTCCTTTCTGCTCTTGTTCTCTTTCCGCTCTTTCCGATTTTGAGTTCTTCGGACCTTTAACCTTGCTCAAGCTCGGAAGGTTGCCTATCTATGGTTTTCAAGCAAGCCCTTTGTCGAGAGCAGTAGTTGTTCTGAATAGGCGTTTATTAGCGCTTGTTGGGCAGTACAGTTAGCCTTATCGGTAGGCCTTGACTTTCTTTATTGCTCTTTCGGTGAGTTATTTGCCAGAGGTTGTAGGCATTATACTATACACGTTACGTTCTTTCTGCTATTCTCACAGCTATCTCTTAGCCGTCTGCCTCCCCTTAGTGAATTACCTGTAGGTTGTAGGCAATATACACGTAACGTACTAGTTGCTATCTTACCGCAAAGTCAGTTGAAAGACCTTTCCCTGGGGCGGACTACTTCACGTACGGTATTCCGATAAAAACAAAAACCGATTAGTGTGTAAGCAAGAGTCAGCTAGCTCTTAGCTCCTTACGTGAAAGCGACTATCCTACTTGCTATCCGCTACTGGAAAACTGCTAGCTGCTACCGAACTGAGCTTACCGGCCTACCGCTGGCATACACACTTTACGTTCCGTGTCATGGTCTTCCCTTGTTTGCGTCCGTTCCCTCGGACTTCGTCAGGGCTATCCGTCCGAGGTCACTCATCCAACGATCCTGGTTTGTTGGGTCGTCAGCTGTACCGAACCGACCTTGCTTACCGATAGCAGTTAGCAAACCGTGCTTGATCCCGTTTTCCTTGCATTGAAAAACCAAGGGACGACCTCCTTTGGCTCATAAAGTCAGATTGTTCTCAAACGGCGAAGCCTTACCGACCGATAGCAGTTCAGTAGATAGTATATGAAACTTAACACATTGACAAATCAAAAGTCAATATTAAGAGGAGAACGGACCGGACTACGTACGCTGTTGCTGACTGCGAGAGCACTGCTTCTTCAATCAATGAAAAGGCAAAGGAAAACGACTACGCCTTCCACCGACTATGGCTACCCGCTTCTTCACCTTACCTGCTTCTTACCGTACCGCTTCTTTCATTTGACACCTGTCTCTCGACTGCCGGCAGGACTACTCCTTTCTTTTCAACTGTGAAGTAGCAAAGTCAGAGAATTGAAACAACCACCGAACAGTCAATGAAAAGTCAAAGTAGACAGCCCCTCTCTGACTGATGATTCCCGGCAGTCCTCAACCGGTGCTTACCGCTGCCGACTGACTAACGCTTACCGCTGCGAGTACTCAATTCCCTCTCCTGACTGACTGCTCCTGCCCGGCAGGTCATCTATCCCCCTGACTCGCCTAGAATCCTCCTTCCTTTCGGGAGCCGGCCTGGCTCTTTAATCGGCGCCGGGATTACCCAATTATCCCTCCCATGCTCATCTGGTGCTATCGGATGATTTGTGTAAATTTTGCCCCATTTAACTCGTTAATACCAGCGTTGTTTTGCATCTGATTCTCCGCACTTTTGCAACCAATTCTCCGCTGTTTGCATCCGATCTTCCGCTGTTTCCCCCGATTCTAGTACTATTTAGAGTCGTCACTTTTACTAGACCTTTGCATCTCGAATATGGCAACACCTATCCGCATTCTTCCTTAAGGCCTATTAGCTGTGGTCTTGTTGAACCTACGAGAGAAACCCCCATTAAAAGCTCCCGTAGGGCTGGATTTAAGCCCTATTTTCTTCCTTTTATCTTGCATCAGGTATTTGCACTATAGATAAAGTTCAAAGAGTAGTCCCATTATGACTACATTGCTTTTAAGCCGAATGGATGTTACGAAATGCAGTGGATACAGAAACGATTTATATGGTTCTAATCCATGCGCATAGTCGCACTCATGATAGTCTCTTTTCCTGTAAATGAAATCTGACCCCTTTCCTAAATCGAAATTTCCTACCTCTTCAAAATTCCTCTAGAAATCTGTGAAGTCATCGGTCTCAAATCCTTCCCAACGCATCGGAACGTGGTGGATATAATGGATACCTCTCATTTTTAAAATCTTTCACGCTCCATCCCGGTTTTGAACACAAGCCACTTTCTTTCCCAACACGTGTTGATACCGTCCAACCCTTTTTTTATATCTTTTCGTAACGAATATTGTCGTTCGATAAGTGAAATCCTTTACATTTCAATAGTGGGTCTGGCCACAATAACCCTTTTTCTTCCGCTTGCAAAAAGAAGGGATTGGTCCTAATCCAAAAACCCAAAGAGGGATCGCTAGACATGGGAAATCGATTGAAAATGTCAAGGTCAGATACGAAAAACAAGGAGAGATTGATCATGTTTGTAACGAGGATTCAGTTAGATCACTCTAAAGAAAACCTCACCCTCTTGAAATCGGAAAACGAAATCCGATAAATGATACAAATCTCCCTTTTGACACGAAAGAGGAAGAAAAACCTACACATCAAAGCCCTTGCCTCCTTCGTAGACAACCTCGAATATCCCCAACTGGGAGCTCATGCTAAGACACCCCAGCCTCTCTTATGAAGCTATAAGAGGAGCTCTAGTGGTATTAAAGCCCGACTCTCTAACGATGAGTGCCTAACAGATATTTTGAAAGGTATTCTCAATCGTTTGGCAAAAGGCTCAAGGCGAGTACAACCTCTGAATAATTCAATAGAAGCCTCTCGCCACCTTAGCTATGAGTATCTTAGGTGCCTGGTCTCCACGAATCCTATACTATAGGTAGCCAATTGCCTAGGATTTTTCAATATCAAGACATTAGGGAATACAACCGAGTTCCCTACGATAACCCCAGAGGGAATGACTCCCCTCAATCTGGCTATCTTTGCACTTGTTGAGATACGAAACCATAAACGAAAAAGAGTGGTTGACCCGAGCTGTAGATGCCACCCGCATCGTTCTCGACAACGAGAAATGTTAAGAGTCATGAGAGATCCCCATTGCTGGCGAAAGAAAGGCCAAAAGAAAGTTCGATGGGGAGCCCTGTTCTCTAACCATCCAATTGGTCATAGTCTGCCAAGAGGGCACCTTGACCTAAGGATTTTCTGCCATAGTCCTTCATTAAGTTTTTTAGTTGTTTTAACACCTTTAGGCAGTCCCGTGAAACAAGTTCTCCCTCAAGGGGAGTTATTATTCTTTCATAAGAAAAGTAAGACGGTCCAGTAAACTTGAGTACCTTCACCCTCAGATAAGAATTGGCATACTCCATTATGGGTGTAACGGAGAGAGGAACTCTCTTTCCAGAAGAGGGATTGGTAGTCAAAGTTTTCCCAAAAGATTAGGAAACAAAATAACTCCTGTTGAAGTTTTAGGTCTAGCACGTTGCACCCTTTTTCCCTCTGATCACTTGGTCAGTACCAATCCTAAGACCAAATGCTATCTCAAAGGAGTACATGCTGGTGCTCTAACACGGTGCAGTCCGAGCCAAATCATGTCCCGGAAGGCTATCCTAATTTCGGCCTCTCCCTCAAAGGTTTCACCTCGTCATTAGGTAGAGACGCCGGCAGAATATTCAATCATGAACCTAGCCCGTTGGATATCTTTCCCAGTACAATCCAATCTGCCTCGATAGAACAGAGCCTACTATCCCCACGTCTACACCAAGTTTGGAAAACTCCTATTGATGAGGTGCCAAGTTTGTCACCTCGCGGGGCAGGAAACCTATCCTAAACCATTGACGTCTAAAAGACAAGTCGTTTTGTCAAAAAAGGATCACACTCTGGGTATGGATGACTCATTTAGGAATCTAGAACCATCTCCAAGTACCTTTCTCTCTCACATGCGAGCTAAGTTCCCTATTAGGATCCCTAGTAAAGCCTTCATTAGGATCTCTATTAGCGTTCCCTAATCAAATCTCTGTTAAGTCCTGTAGTACTATCCCTGTTGTCATCCTTCAAGACTGGTCCCTCCGGATGTGAAAATATTGGAAAGGATTCTTCGCCAACACTGCGAGATCGCCTGTGAATCGTTAATTAACGTGCGGGTTTCGACTTTCACTTGGACAAGAAAGAACCTCAACAATAATATTAGCCAGAACCAGGCTTCTTTCCATACCAAGGAAGTGCATTCTTTTAGAACGATCTATCCCGGTCAATCTAGACAGAGAGTCAAGATTTGTATCCCTAAACATTGGGAAAAGAGGAGCCAACTAGAACCCTATCATCAACCAATAGGTCATGAGAACCCCTTCATGGACTATCCGATAGACGGTAGGCCAAGGAGACAGGAACTACGAACTTTGGTCTTGATCCTCCCCGGAATACAGTTAGTTGTATCTGGAAGCCTCAGCGAGACGTCCATGATATCCTGTCTCTTACCAACAGCAACCCTAGAGAGTTAGGTCTCTCTTCTTTAGAGAAGGAAATCCGAAGCCTAACGGGAAATCGCTCGGAAAGAGTAAATAAGCTCTACGTGAAGAGAATGGTGGAAACCAGCGCGCAAACATCATTCTCTCCTAGGATGCCTCATGGGAAAATCTCAAGACGATATAGTGATGCCTTTGGAGAGTAGGATTCTTCAAATCTCTACCATCGTGAGCTTTCGGAATATGAGACTTCCCCAACCCAATCGTGTCACTAGAGCCAGGATAGGATTTCAAGGATCTTGCTCGAGACACGCGATAAACTTTGAAAAATCTTTAGACCAAGGAGTCTATTTTAGGAGTGCTCGTAACACGAGAAACTCCACATCTCGAGCCTCTAACAATTGGACCAACCAGGACGATAGCCATCCAGCTGAGTGACGAGGAGGTAAGCTCGCTGTAAGGAATAAAGAAGTCGATGACTTCCTTTCTCACCATGAGTATAGAAGAACTCTGGATGAGGGAAAAGTGATGCGAGTCATTAGGAAAATGCATGAGTTACGGGCCATATTGTTTTTTCTGACTTCCTTACTCGTTGATTATCCCCAAGTTGTCGTCCTCTCAACCCATGCTGTTATCCATTTACAACTTTTTTTTCCGAATTGTCCAAAATCCTTCAAAAATGAAGTAATGAGTTGAGACATTCGTGAGGAACACTGTGTCGCATGAAGAGCTACAATCTTTTCCCAAAACCCTAAAAGCATCCGACTCACAAGCAGGGAACTCATCCCTAGAAGCTAAAGCCCAGAGCCTCAAAAGGGAAGACGAGCCCTTCAGGAACGTTGTAAACATCAGCGTTCCAACATTCGAAACCATCAAAGCCGTTCTCTATGATGAGCTAGAAAGAAATCCCTTTCGCTCAATAAGGTATACGCAAATCGACACAAGATGTGTTACCAAAAAACTGCGAATTGTGGGGTCTGCACTAGGTCACACGGCACGAAAAGGGTCTGACAACAGAAAACCTGTCTTCTAGAATGAGCTGGAGAGATCAATGTCTCGCTCAATAAAATATATGCAAATCAACACAAGTCATGTAGACAGAAATCTGCAAATTGCCTCTTCTGCACTTAGTCACTCGTCTGAATACCAAGAGCAGGTTCGAGGAAGGCCTCAGATTAGGATCAGTTGTGAAGCCTCCCGTAGAACAAAACTCTCAGACTGTTGCACACTCCAGATGTGCCACACAAATACCCAAGCTGATCCTTTTCGAGGGATTAGCTTCAAAGAGCTTCAAATGTTCAAAAGGGAATGATTTCATAAGACCAAGGTCGATCAACTCAGAATCGAAGCCCTAGGACGATAACTCTATATCCAATCGTCAGTCTCAACATCCTAATTCCGAAGATTTTGGGCCCTTGAAACTAAGACACGTCCCGCACACTGATAAACGTCACATAATCTAATAGTTTTATGTTGAAATATCTTCAGGTGCATACAACAACCAAATCTTGCAGGATGAAAATAAAGGAATGGACGGCCAGTGGAAACTGAATCACACCAAAATCGTGGTCCACACTGAACAGGCCTACATCGATCAGAACCCCTGGGAAGTAGCTAATGAATATCCTAGGAAAAACACCCATGGAACCTCAAAAATCACATGGAGACGTGCAGAAAGCATTCTCAGGGCGACAAGAACTGCATACATCGTGCACCGAAACGATGACGTCGGGGCAATTACTCGACGTGTGTTTTCAAAAGGATTATGACTTGGGAGCCGGCAGACACTATGAATCGCCGAACCTGGTTCGGGTTCTACGAAAGTTTATGGTGCAATTCTAATTCATACAAGGAGGCGTTCACCGAACTCAGAAAGGTGAACAATCCGTACAGAAGGCATTCCTGGTTTATCCTCCTAGGGAAAGACTTCCAACCATGGAAGATTCCAATTGGGAAAGGAGAAAAATTGTGGAGGATTCACGGAGTCCCGGTCGCAGCCCTGAACTATTGTACACTCGACGAAATGAAGGGATCTCGATCCGTATCAGAAGTCGTCAAGCCATCTTCAGTCTTGCATTATTTGGCGATAAACCAAGTCCCTTGGATCATCCGGTGGGATTACGGACTTAGAGTAGACCGCACGAGGGACAAAAAGACAGTCTTTTTGGTCCGAAACTACTATTGCAGGTGGAAGTATGACAAGAGCAGTAAGATGGTCTTCCTTAACAAGCGGCTAAGGACGGACCAGAACATGCAAGGCGATAGATTCTATAAGACTCTTCCCGAATGGGAACCCGTTCAGGAAAATCGCGAAGCTCCGCCGCCATCGGAGAACCCTCAACCATCAACCTCTCCAAAGAAACGGCGACACGAAGACTCCTCTTCTTCAGAAAGCGACGAAGCTATCCAAGATCAGATAACAAATCCGATCGACGGTCCGTCCTAGTCAGCAGCACGAGGACTTTCTTCAGATCGAAGGAGAGGAATCGATCAGCGTCTTACCCATAGAACCAACTGACAGCATCGAAAGCCAGATCGAAGATCTTTCGGTACCAATGGAGAAATGTTTCTTAAACGAGCAGCCACTGGAGCCTATTGAGACTTTCTACGATCTTAATGATGACGATATCCTAGCGTGGTTAGTTTCCAAGGAATATGAATCAGATGAACCTGAGGGCTACGCTAGCGAAGAAAGATAGTGGGGCCCACCAATTGGGACCCACCTCGCGGGACCCACCAGTGGGGCTCACATTGCTGACTCAAAGAGGAATCTACTACAGCTGGAACAACCCAGAGGAAAAGACATGAAAGATGGTGGTGTGACTAGTAGTGCACTATTTAAATAAGTTGAAAGTTCAAAGTCAATGCACTCATGCTATCCACTCAATTAGGGGTTTATTATCGGGGTATTTTTGTCTAAAAGTGGGGCACTATTGTAGGGTAGAAGTGGTGTCTTTAGTGACATAAAGGTAGGGAGCATGATGTGAGTGGTGAGAGTGAGTTGTCAAGATGTAAGTGGGAGACTGACGTCAATAGAATTTTTTAGAGTCATTCTGGTCTAGGAGATTCCTTCCATAAGTGGAAACTTATGGGACAAGTCACTACCTTCTATAAATAAGATGGTTGTTGTATTGTGAGGGCAAGCAAAGTATGCCCAAGTAGTCTTGGTATTGGTTGATTTGAGGTGTAAAAAGAGTTCTCTACTATCAATAAAGCTTGTTCTGTGTTTAGGTCCATCTAATTCCTTTGTCCTTTTCTTGACTTGTTGTTCTTCTTCTTTCGAGAGACTCTTTCCCATTGTTAAACCGGTCCCCTATAAGACTAAGTCAGTCCCTTGTAAGTGTTGTGCTGGCGGCTAGGCACGTCGAGGGCGGAAAGCGAATTCAACATTGGGGGGTTTGTGACCCTTTCAGACCTTTAGATCTGTTGGTTTAGTTGGTCTTTTAATGGGCTAATATAGGGCAACTATAGGGCTTAGAGAACTAAACCGCTAGTGAAGTTACGTTCAGTTAGTGGATAAGGAATCAAATTCCTTGTTCGGTAGCCAGTGTTGATCAAAATCTTCCTTGTTCGGGTAGCGAGGCGCTTTCCCAAAGAGAGTTTCCTTCCTGTACGCTAAGCGAAAGACTCTCATGGAAAGCTTTTCACTCTGGCCGGTGCTTTTAAGTCAGAGGCGAATAACTCCACTCGCTCGCACAGTAAGCTAGTGCGGTAAGCCAGTTCCAGGCGAAGGTTACAGTCGGCAGGCCAGGTCCGCTACTCGCACAGCATGACTAGCCCTCAGCGTCCGGGACGTAGAGGATGAGATCAATTGCGCGAGGTGATTGATCGCTCTCTTTCTGGGAAAGAGGATGATACCTTTACTGGGTGCAGTGTGTCCCCCAAGGGATAGGCAAGGGTACGGGCTGGGGGGCTTTAGAAGCAGGGAATCGATGTGGCTGGGCTCTGTAAGCTCGACCTCATCGTGCCCTATGGAGTAAGGGGGGTTGTTCCATGCCAGGGCCATCCCTACATGCAGCGGTTGGGCGCCGCAACGCGCCCCTATTAGTCTTAGTCAAACAGAGCTATGCCCCAACTCTAAACCTAACTATATAAAGCGCTAGCGGGCGCTAGCGCGCCCCCAATATGGTTTAATAGTTGTTGCATAGCACTTGAAAAAAGCCGTATCTTGCTGGGTTGTGGTGCTGGAGCCGTGCTAATGCGGTAGCCCAAGTGTCCCGGAAGCCTCATGACTGGTGACAGGTGGTATCCCGGAACAAAGTCTTATCCGTTTTTGATGTGAAGTTCGTTCCCCTCTTCTCCCCAGGAGCCCACTCGGTCTCCCAGTCCTAGGGTGGTCAAGAAAAGACCACGGTCCTACAATGGCCTTCACATCCTCCCGAATCCAGGACTTTCCTTTAGTTCCCACCTCTCAAATGGGCAAAGGTGCAATCCACTTGCTAACCGACTCAAGTGTAGCGGACGTTTTCCTTCTGATATCCGCGCATCGCCGAGCACTTTCCACAATGGCTGGTCCGCTGTGTAATCGCTAATCGACAAAAACCTCGAGATTGCATACGTAACCGCTCAACCAATCTCCCGATCTCGATCCACTTCAACTTCCCGCTTCACTCGCTCAAGTTTGAATTTCATATTAATAAATGGAGCGCATCAGTTGTATTGAGCACCAATTCCTCGAGTCCCAATGAAAAGCGCTCCCGATTCGACATATATAGACGTGGGTCTCTCTCGCCTCGGATATCTCCACTCTACTTTTGTTTTGGATATCTCAATCTCCACTTGCTCATTGCTCATATATAAAGGTTGCCGCTCGCAGGCTCGCTCCTGATGCCTAGCGTCTTTGCTTGCTTCTATCGAGGACCTTTCACCCTCAAGTTCACCAGCGATTTCAATGTTTGTCGATCTCGTTCAGTTGGTCTTCCTCCTCATTCAGTAGGTGATCTGCCTAGTAGAGTTGGTGATCTAACTCCTGAAGATCGGACTCATCGAGTTTCTAATCCCTTCCTCATGTGTTGGGATAGAGGTAGTAAAAAGAATACCATCCTTACTTACGCCATTTGTTTTTTCTGCCCGGATCACTACTTGGCTGAATAGGGGCAGGTTCAAAAGGCTGCGTAATCACCCACGGGCGTTCCTACCCCTCTCTCCCGGTGAGTAAGGAATTCGATCCTCCTTGTAATCGGAGGCCCGCCTATCTGGATGAGTATGCCTGGCTTCCCCATACATTAATACAGACATATGGTTCAGTCGTCGAGTCGTGATGGTCGCATCTCCCATTCGAAGCGGGAACAGAAACAGACATCAAGTTCGGATAGTCGGGTAATGAATCCCTATCACCCTTTCCGAATCCAGCTACTGCTGCAGTTGACAGCGGCTCCATCCGATCAAGTGAATCCCTCGCTGCAGCGGCCAGCAGGTTCGTCGGGAGTAGGGGAGGGAGCAGCAATTCGACCGTCGGGATACATCTCACTCATCTTCTGCACAGGCTACACCATGACCGTTCCCAACGACCGGAACAGTGACACATGCACAGTTACCTGGGCGCATTACCCAGGAAGAGTGGCTGGCTGCCTCATCTCGAAAGCCATTAATGACTCTTATTCCTACCCAACGGATCAACCGCAGAGCTCCGGGCCAACCCTTACCAGTGACATTCGCGCGCACGAAGGTAATATCCCGGCCGCCCCAGCGCGGACACCACACCACTGACACGAGGAATTACGGGGTGACTCGCCCCACACACCCTGGCCCGTCCTTTCACTGACACATAGCTACTAGTGCACTCCGCTATCGAAGTCTACACCAAGCACACCCCGCACCATTGCGGATGCTACTATCCAAACCTCACGTGCGCTACGCATCCATCCCATTGACGCATTGACCCCCCAGGGATAGAACACTGCAACGCCGAGGGACAGCCGGGCGAGAGAAATCGACCATGGTTATCTCGGAAGGAATCGACAAGAAGACCCGATCCAGGATAAAGACTTCCAACTTTGTCTTTGCACACCTTTTCGTGTATGGGGCAACCGAAACCATGTCTTAGAGATTTCCCCATCCAACCCCCGGCTTTCGGGAAATTCTCTTCTCGTTGGCTGCGCCGCTATAAACGAGCGGGAAAGAGCTACGAACCGGACGGCCGCTGGAGGGAGTTATGATTGGCTTACCATACCCATATTCCCCGCCGAAGAAAGAGAAGAAGAATAGGACTCTCCTAGCCCTTTCCCATATATACAATTATAAGAGCCTGGTGATCCCCGGTGGATTGAACTACCCCAGCCGGGGTAAGTAAGGCCTTTCCGGTGATAAGAAAGATATCGGGCTCTGGCATCTCCCGTGTTTGAATGAGGGGGAAGAGGAAGAGCATGAGACTCAACCCCTTCATCCCCTAGCTAGCAGTCGAGTGCCTCAAGGGCCCTGGGCGAATCAGAATTAGCAGATCGAACAACTCTTGAATGGACTACCTCCCCCACTGAGGAAGATGCAGCAGTAGTGGATGAAGCAGTCGGTGAAGCTTAAGCAGCAGAGGTTATGTTGTTGAACACCGGGGTCGTACCCCTCATCAGGAAACTCTGGTACGGTTTATTCCTTTCCCGGCGGCCGAGTGGCTGCCGCACCTCTCCATCGGGCAGATCGTGAAAACACCTTGGAAGGGGAGGTTCCGAACATTAGACTGATCAGAAGGTTGTTTCTATTCGGCGGAAGCATCTATCTAATGTTAGTGAAGTCCCCCACTCAATTGTTCTATTCTCTTAGGTTAGGAAAGGCTGGTGTTCGGAGATTGCTTGGATTTGAATATTAGGGTTGAAAGCCCTAACACAGATATGTACCTGGTTACGGGCACCTTATCCGTAGTTAGTTCCGGTTTCTCCCCCTTCCGGCAGGCAGTCCAGTGACTCTCGCCCCCCCCCTTCCATTCCGTCCTTCCAGGAGGAGATCTTCTCTCTTCCTATCACTTTTTTATCAGAGTGAGTCTCATCGGTTGGAAAGAATGACCAACATCAAAGTCGGAGGTTAGGATCCGGGCTGCTAGGTCGGACGTAAGGAAGAAATGGGGGGTTGGGAGCAGGAGCAGTCGGAGAAGGAAACATCTCTCTTCGGGCTCTAATACGAACATGGAAACATCTATCTCTGGTAGAGCAGTTCGAATCGTCGAAGCAGTATCCCAGGCATTACCCGTAACCCCGGAGAGAAAGGGGAAGAAGAAGTAGCTAGCTCTTTTGTAAAAAAAAAGCCTTGTTGCCGCTTTCGAAGACCATTTCTGGTCTATCCGTGTTAATGAAATCCATCCCGTGAAACAAAGGATAGTTCATTCTTGGGGTGAATAAAGAGAGACTACAGCTACGGGATAGACCGCAACTTCGGGATCAACCTCAATGAATTATGGCGTAACGGGCTTGGTATAGATCCGTAGCCCGCTCTGGGTCTTTAACCGAAACTGGGACTAGGCATGGAAAAGCTCGATCAACGTCCTCCTCTCCCGAGGTTAGAAATGTGGAGGTACCTTTCCCGCCACCTGTTAGCTCTGTCCGCCACGGGTTAGCGACAGAAAGTGCGAATAAAGGTTCATCGGGACATTTTCTTCGACAACTGAACTATCATCACCGTTCTTAAGCCTAGACTTTTGTGGGGTCAGCTATTCAAAATCTCGCAAAGCTTCATTCTACAAGCATTCCTATTTTCAAAGGTATATGGATTCCGGATCGAAAATATGGATATATTTCATTCTCCTTCTGGCAACCGACCAATCTCTCTCTCTAGAGGGGCCCAAAAGATACAAATACGCTCCTGAGGAGTATTCCTGGGAAATTGACTCCTTCCTTTCCAACCTCCTTCATGAGTGAAGGAAAAGATCAGATGGAAAGGACTCTCCTTCCTTCTCTCCCATCTGCTCGGCTACTGATATCTGCTCTACAGCGAGTGATGAAGCTTCGAGTATCCATTCCAGCAAACTCCGGCTTTCAAGCCAAGCCTCCGTTTGCTGGAAGAGGGAATTTGTTTTTATCAACCGAGTACCGAGCTCTACTGACTTGCTTTACTAACAGCAGCACCTGCCGTGGGCTTTACTGACTAACGAGCGGCACCTAAGCCTAGCTCCCGGAAAGAGATAGGTTTTATTCCCCTCCGCCTGGAAAGAAAGAATCTCTCAATCTGCCTACTTCCTTCTCGCTACCAGCACGAGATACATTTTCTGATCCACTTGCTTTCTCGCTTGACTTGAGGATTGCTGGTTCAACTCGGCTTCCTAGCTATCGGAAAGAGAACAATGAGTTTACTACGACCCTCGGAGCTTGAGCGCTTCGCTTTCCCTGAACAAGAAGTCAACTTCAACTTAAACCTAAGAGCAAGTTTACGAAGCGAGCCCAGAAGAGCGAGTGACTCTATCACAGCACCTATCGGTGATCAACTGGCATTCTCTCTGATCTCAAACTAAAGCTACAAGCGTTAGTTCACAGTTCGGCTAGCATAAGCTGGAGTTGTAGTAGGTGCCTTCCCCGCGCCCGTGTACACCTCATCAGTCGGATCGAGAAATCCAGTTTTGATTTCCGGCGTTTCGAGATTGTTTGTGTAAAAAAAAAACAGAGCATGACATTACCGGAAGCGCATCGCATGTTCTCTCTGATCGTACGCTTGAGCTGTGCCTGTACCCCGGAAGATTGTCTGATCAACAGCGCCTTGAACCGTAAGCCTAGAAGTCATTTGCCCGCAAAGCCCTGACCTTAAAGCTACCCGAAAGAAAAGAAAGAAAGACTTTCTACGGCGCTTGCCCTAGAATACCGAGCGAGCGCAGTTTACGAAGCGAGTCAAGAAGAGCGAGTGTAGTCTTTTTCCTTTTTGAGCAATGAAAGAATTATTTCATCTTTAAGAAAAAGCTTGAACAAAGGAACTAGATTGAAAGATGAGCTAACCGCCTGACCTGCGCACACAACGCAAGGAGTCTACGAGTCGAGGGAATGGAACCGCTTACCGCTACCAGAAGAACGAGTTTACTACGACCACCGACAAAGAGCCCTCGAGTATTTTTGCAGGAGATTTATCACAGCACCTGCGCCTAGAAGTCAACTGCGCCTGCTACCGCTAACGGAACAGAAACTCTCTTTGGGAAAGCGCCTCTCGCTTAGAAAACAACATACTTAATCAATCAATCAATTGCTTGACTTACGCAACAGCAGTCGTTTTTTCTACGGTGCCTGACCTGCACCCGCTAACCAAAACTGACTATCACGAGTGCCAAGCGCCTGCTACCGAAATCTCTGCGGTGCTTTCACTGGACTTGCTTCCCAAGAGAAAAAAACACTCTAAATCTACCGTACGCCCGTAACCGCTACCGGAAGAACGAGTTCACTACGGCACCTTGACTTGACGCATCGCATTCCGCTACCACAACAAGAACACTTTTTCTACGAGCGCCCCTATTAGTAAGGCTTGTACCAGCTCCCGGAAAAAGAAGTCGAGTGTGACTAGAAGTCACCAGCCCCTGACCCGTAACTGAAACTACTGCTTGCTCCGCCCTTACCGCTACAGCAAATACAGCCTTTACGCCCACTCGCTTACCGAAAGCAAGGGAAGATTTCTTTATCCACTTGAACGGTGCGAGCGGAAAGAGCGAGCCACAAAAGCAATCTCAGGCAGGAACCTCACTCGTCTATTGAAAAGAATAGGAACTGGTCTCTTTGTTGGCTTGTCAGGATCGTCATAAGAGTCAGTAGAAGTAGGAATCAGAATTTGAAACAACCCAACCAAGCAAAAAACCAATCTACACCGGAACAAGACATCTTTCAAGAAAGCAATAGTGTAGTAGGCTCGTTAAGTCTAAAGTGCAGTAAGGATTGGATTCCAACTAAGAAAGTGGAAGTCAGCGGTCAGCCAAGTCAGCGGCTATTCGTCCTTATGGCCCATAGTCTATAGTCTACTATTTCATACTCTTTGGCTCAGGCAAGGACGCGGGTTCGGTACGCAAGTAATCGGAAGAAGAGTATTCGGCATACAATACAAGCAAGCAGGAACAGCAACCAGCGAGCGTAGTCAGACGGAGCGAGCCAGGTCTTACAGAACCACGGGTTGAATGAATGCTGCTCGCCACTTTGGAAAGCCAGAATAATAGGTTTCGGAGTATTGGCTTAGGAGTGTGAGCAGGAAGAAAAGCAAGCAGGAATTGGTAGTCGCTGGGGATATAATATAGGCATCGGCACCGAAAGGAACAAGCAAGAGTCACTTCAATCGCTACAAGCAAGAGGAAGAGGCAGGAATGGATAGTTAGATAGAATAGGTACACAAGCAATCGCCACAGGAACCGGTATATATGAGTAATCGTAATGCACGCAATCAAAGGAACCGTAAACTGGATCTCCTTCGCTTCGTCCCCTCCACCGAAACAGCTTTCAATCGGGAAAGGAAGCCACCCGGCCCGCCTGCCATCAGTAATAGGAAAGCTTTCAATCAATAGAAATCGTATTCGTGATGAAATCCCCTTTGTTTGAATCCCATGGTATGGACTTCTTTCAGTAGCAGGACTCTCTTCTGTCCGTTTGAACTCTTTTGAGCTGCTGGAGCAGGAGAACAGAATAGGCATCCATTAGCTCTGTCCCTTCGCACGACATCTATGAAAGCAGCAGTGGGCGAACCGGCGGTGAGCAGGAAGAGGGAGGACCACCCGATCGCTAGGAAGAAGCAAGCCTATTCCCCTTGAAGGTCATTGCTCACTAGCTCCTTTCGTCCCTTCCAACGCACCATCAACAAAAATAAAGACGAATTCTGAATAAGATGGACTACTAGAGCCACGGTAGCGAGCCATAAGCGAGCCTTGTCGTAGTATTAGGAGCGATGGAGCTTGCCCAGTGAAAGGAATACGTAGCGAGTCACGGGAATAATAGAAAAGCACTCTTTCCTCATTCGAAAGCAAAGCTCAACATACGTGCTTAATAGCATAGCACTCAAGGGATCTCGACGAACAGTGGAACTTTAAAAGTATAGCGGAAATCTCGTGCCAAAGTGGCACCTTCAAAATGCGGGTTCATGTCCGGGCTGCTTACCGGCAGAGTGCATGGTGTAGGTATGGTTGGTTAGGTGCTTTGACGCTCGCAAACATTGAACTCAAAGATAAACCCGAATCATGAAACCATCGGTGCATAAGGAAAGGCCTGAATGAAGGACCATACCGAAAGGGGCAACAATGCGACAGCATTGAAGGGACTTAGGAGGGAAAACAGACATCCATACGACAGGAGAACGAAGGAATAGGGGGGACGGATTTGCCCTTTATCCAATAGAGTACTTATGCAAGGCATGACTCTATCGACAGACTCGATCACAAGCAGGGGTCCTTCAATCGATCTATCTACATAAGGATAGCTCATTCAATCTCCCTCGGTCAGGTCTTCGGGCGAGGAAAGATCTATCGCCCCAGTCCATACGCGAAAGCCTAAGATCAACTCCATCCACCGGAGCAAGGATTTTAGCCATGCCCCCCTAGCTCATGTGGAAAGTCCGGGCTGTATGAAAAAATAGAGGATCTAGGAAGCGAGCTAGGCCACCCGCCGGATCAGAGTTTCCATCCGAACTAGTGCCTTAAGCAGGAAGGAAGTTTCATTTAGTGGTATCGTATATAAGATCGCGGCAGCTTTTAGGAGTGATCTTGCCCTCTTTCTTAAAGAAAAAGGTGCGAAGCGTAGAGGCAATCTTTATCTTGTCCCCGCGGCGAGAGTTTCACGTCGAGAAGGAAGGGACACTTTCATTGAGCTCAACGCTACGCCCCTTGGCTAACTCTTAAATCAAGACAAAAAGTCAGTATATGCTTAACACATCTCATTGGAGGTGGGATAGAGCTAATTCTGGGATCGAATGTCTCTCATTGTGGTGAGGATATATCTTATATAATGATCGAGATCGCCCATGTCACAAGTTTCACTCCTGCTTCTCTCTCACCGTTGGTTGACGCTGCGTACGCTTAGTTATATTTCTATATGTAACGTCGAGAAAAGTGAAGAGTTCGTCTGGTGGTATCGTATATAAGTATCAGGCATCTTTCTCGTTCGGATATCAATCACTAGCAAAAATTCTAAGAGAAGCAAGGTCTACAGAAGGTTGGGAAGTACTACGCCCGGTTCACCAGGTTCTACCACTGCAGGGCCCACATTCTCCCTTTACTAAAGTCGTCCAAGCGACTGGATCCTAGGCTTTAGAATTGGGATTTGGTTTAAGTTATGGATAAGAAACAAATAGAAGGAACATATCGGATTCATTCTATTTGACCCACTACGGTCGTGACAGGTTGACCTTTGTCGTCAACTAGGAAGACCTCAGTCAGCTTCCCGCCAATGAAAGCTGGTGACTTCTGTTCCAACTGAACTGGGGACGGTCAGGTGCACCCATTGGACCCTGGAGCCAATGTTCTACATACAGAAGGACTGCACACAAAAACACACACAAAACAAAAAAATATGAAACCAATAAGACATCCTGTCATGGCCGTTTTACTCTTTTCTGTAACTAATCATATTCAAGTCTTATCGAACGTCATTTCAAATTTTCCTATGATACGATCACGATATTATTCAGGTACTGGTTCCGATGATTTTAAACTTCGATTGTTCTGGGATAATTGCTTTGCTACGTATTTTCCAATTATTATTCGCGTATCGCCATTACGATGGCAGCCAGTATTCGGAACTGGATCAGCTATTCTTGCAGCTTTTCTTGCTTTGGCGGGAGCAGCATCGTCTTTGGATTTGCCAGACGTTCTTTGTTTCAACCTATTTGGTGCAATTTATTGGGTGTTCATTTATATATCTATCTATATAGAGATAATGTGGGGGGTATATGAAAGAACGAAAGAATGGATTAAGAAGACATGGCTTTTCCAAAAGATGAAAAAAGCTTTCACGCAAGTGAAAGAAAACCCTTCTCTGGTATTCGACTTTGTTTTCTGGTTGACGGTCTACGCCGCGCTGGCAGTAATCCCAGTGCCTTCGGACCTTTTCTTAGGAAAGGTAAAAGTAATTATCATCCTGGGGGGGAGCGCCGCTCTTTATTTTGTTGGTCTGGCCTCTACCCCCTTTGAAAAGGAATTCTGTTTAAATGGCCTTTTTTTGAGTTCCCTTTCGGCCGCTACTTTGTGGAATATAGCCGAGCCCACGGAAGTCTTTCTCTCTATTTTAATCTTTCTCTCCGCCCGTTTATTCTTACCAGTAGATTTTCTCTTTTTTTTAGTCTTGCTGGGAAGAGTTTTTCTATTTGCTGATTATGGCCCAGCTCTCTTTATTCAAACATATTTCGTTTACGGTTTGCGAAAATGGCGCAAAAATCGTCCCTTATTAGTGGCGATCTATATTACAATTATCTTTGGCTGTATCTGGCTGGGCCCCGTCATGCTGAAAGGCATACTATTCCCCCTCTCCGGGGCTTTGGCCATTTTCTTTTTTTTCTTAGCCACCAGTGGTAAAGAACACTTTCTCGCTTCTCTTTTCTATCTTCTTAATAAACTCTTTCTTTGTTTTGTAACAGGAAACAAAGAAGCCGCCATATATATAATATATATTTACGCGTTTTTAATACTCATTTTCACGCTACTTACTATTATAATGCGCATCAATGACAATGACCGAGACAATGACCGAAAGGTCTCGAAATTTACTGATGACTGTCTCTTTCTTATTTTTGAAGGAAAAATCAAATTCTTCTTCGTTTTCTTTGGACTTATTTTCCAGCTTTTGCCCGTTTCTGGGTCCGAACAATGGGTGCGCGCCTTGGCGGAAACTCTTTTTCTTCAAGTGGCCTTCCTAAATATTTTTATCCTTTTATTTCGATCCTTGACAAAGGATAGGGAGGGCGGATTGCCCCCGGCGGGGCACAGGCTAATTGATGAAATGATAGAGAAGAGAACTACGCGCGACTTGATCCCTTAACATAACAAAGGGTACGTAGGCAGCTTGGAAAAAGAGGCCAGGTTCAGTCCCATTTGTTCCTATTGTTTAGAAATGTGGAAAGGAAGGTCAGAGGGTGGAGAATAGCGAGGGAGAGGGCAGCGCCCCTTGCTGGATAGAATATCGAGAAGCACATGGGATTGGGGTGCTCTCTAAGTGAGGAGCCATGGAACTCTAGCTTAGATAGAAAGGGTTTTTAGGCCGGACAAAGGTCTAGGTTAAGTCCGGAGAGAGGGCTTGATGAACACCACCTCCTGGTTAGTGATTGGGCACACGCTTCCTTTACGGCGTAGAATCGGCTTCTTTTTTTGACGTATCAGAAAGGGCTTCTCTTCTACGCCCGAAGTTTATATTTATGCAAGTATCTTCACTTCAATACCCAAAGTGGCCCTATACATTTAATGATAACCGAACCCAAGCAAGGAGCTTCAATCTTGTCTATTTCCTTGAATGGTCGGGTTGGAAAGTGTTTATTTTATGTGCCAACGCAGGCCTATCACCAAATCTCCACGGCGAAATCCTTTGTTGGAAGGCTTGCTGATTCATGATTTACACCTCTCTCCGCCGCTTCTTAACAGTTGACTGCGAGATTAGCACTTTCTTCGTTACTAACAGATATATCTTTTCCGCGCGAGCTAGTTCAACAGTTCATTCTTGTAAGCCCCTTTGTCAGCCACACTAAGACTTCGGGTCATCATGCACTGACACAATCATTATCTGAGGGCCTATGATCATCCAAAAGCAGTACCTGGCATACTCCTAATAATCAAAAGAAAAAGCCGGATTCGACTTCTTGTGTACAAGCAGAGCATCAACAATCCTTTTCGTTACCAATTACAAATGGTATAAACTAATCGAGATGCTTCTACACGTCCATTCTTCTAGGAGAGTCATACCCGTCTTTTTGCCTGACCCGGCCTTCCAATCTTTTCAATCGGTCTAGTCCACGCGTGGACAGAGGAATTTGCTTCCTCTAGCCCATTACCTGAAAAGGCGACTACCTTACCTATCAATCGTATTGGCCCAATTCCAGATCCATAGAATCGAAGGTATCATATTCACTAAATTCCTAAGGGAATCCCCCGCTTGACTAATAGCCTCTGCCTATTGTCTTATTTTCTACTGATTGCTTGTATCAAGCAGGACGTCCACATGAGAGTTGTACCAAGCAAGTGTTCTCCCTTCACTATCGGACCTGCTTCTTACTTATTTGTTAGCGCCTACGGGCGGAATCAAAGAAAAAATGAATACATTGGGCTTTCGCCACCTGAAAATGCCCGACGGTCATTCAAGATTATCTGCATTTTTGTAAGTGTATGCAAGAGACGCAGTCTTAGTATTAGGAATAGCGAGTTCTCCCTCGTATCCGCAGAAGTTAATGCAACTGAACCCTTCGCTACTCCTTTTTGTGTGACTGACCAACCTAGTGAATCTCGAATTTCATATTGAAAAAGGAGGAGGCACATCAAGGCAGAAGTCGAATCAAGCAAAGATCCTCTGACATTAGCTAGTAGCTGCTTTCCTGGGACTTGCACTTGCTTCTTTTAGAGAAGGCTTGGCTCTATTTATGCTATTTCCATCCACTTGACTGTTCTTCGCGAGTATCTTTCGTCTCTTCCTGGGAATCCAATGGTTACGCTGGAAGAAGGACTAACAGTTATAACCGAGAAAGTGCTTATGTCGACACTAGCAAGTGACTCACCAACTCGGAAGTAAGAAAGAGGAAAGACAGGGGTATGACAACCAATCTACCCGCCTATTAGCTATTCTAGCCAAGGCCAATTTAATGTGTTAAGCATATAGACATCAGATCGTTTTCTTGAAGTTGGAAGAGTGCCCGAGGACGAATAGAACTTAGATTCAAAAGAGCGCGAAGAAAGAGCTTTCGCAAATGATTGCACTTCTGCTATCCGGATAGCTATTCAAAGCATCGAGAAAAACAAAGATAATGTGAAAAGTTTCATAAAAGCAAGGGGATTCGCTAAGCAGCTAAGCAAAAATCCTTTACCCTGAAATCGTAGATCTACGAAATGAGCGTAGTGTTGAACTCTTTCGCACCCCTTCCGAAATCAATCAAGGATTGCCATCGAAAGCAGTCGTTACGCCGAATTCATCAATAAAAGTAGCCGTCGTAAGGCCTCCAGAAGGGGCGTTGCGTATCCGGAAGAGTCAGACTTCGTTTCAAGCAGCAATCTTTGAAAGGAAAGATACTTGTTGTCGATTCAATGTGGGATAGTCCCTACAGGATAGGAGTTAACCCATGTCCACAGTTTTGATTACAGGTCTAGTTCAGTTCAACTCATAGCCCCCAATCCCACTGGTGACGATATTGTCATTGGGGATCAGAAAGTAGCTCTGCCTTACAAAGAGTGGTTAGCTGATCTGGGAGTCAGTGTCTCGATGCCGAAGTCACTGGTCAATGAGTAGGCAAAATCATCTGGGGAAGGAAGCGAGGTGGAGTGAAGCCCTTACCTCTAAAGCGGCAACAGCTAATTGGCTCAGGCGATTCTTGTTGTTGTTGCGGGCGTAGGGTAGGACCCTCTTTCGAGTTTCAGAGGTGAATCCTCATATGAAGGACTCCCATCCCCGGGAAAGTCCCCAACAGCAACTGGATCAATCTTTGTTGGCTGGCTTGCTTTGCTTGGTTGGTGGATAGGGCGAATCCCTGGGTTGCTTCCCCAGCTACGTATGAATCCCCTGCTGTTGTGTTGCTTGCTTTGCCCGCTATCCTTCATCCCATCCGTCTTGTCCAGGCTGGTAAGGAGAGAAAGGGGTGCCTGGGGGAGATGAAGTAGAATCAATTGAAGTTGATGTTTCAGGAGTTCATTCAAGCGTAGGGGTAGGGCTTCATTCAAGCGTACGGACTTTATTCTACTTACTTGAGTTTAGTGAGTGGATTCTGTTGTGGATGTGGATGAATGCGCTTAAGCAATAATAGTGGTAGGACTTAGCCGCTCTTGATCGGTCGAATCGATCGCCATGTTTCTGAGATTCTTCTAAATGCCCTTTCTCTTTCGTTAATGGTTACGATGTCAATCGGGTACCCCATTCATCTATCTTCTTTGAAATGGAATTCCCCGTTCTATATTACTTGGAATGGCTCTGTTACAGCTTCTCCTGCTTTTGTTGTTACGGCTTCGCTAGCTCAATCAATGACTTGGATTTCTTCTTTTGCCTTAGTAAGTTCGACGAAACTATGTCCTTTGCTGCTTGCTTCATCCTGCTCTCCCCTTCCGTTTAGTTCTGCAGTGAGACTTCCTCTAGCTGCTCGCCTCTGCTCTCTCGCGACTATGGCAGGGCGGTACGCTAGATAAAGCTGCCCGCTAGGTGTTTATGGAATTATTATGAAAGCTGTCGTCCTATCTCATTTAGGGGTGTAACATTCCGTTAGGAAGTGTCACTTTCTTGCAAGAAGCGTGTAGACTCGTGCGAAGAGAAGTAGTTTACTTGCCGTAGCTCAAGTTTACCTTAGTAGCAGCTCAGGTCTTTCGTCAGGGCTTCATGGAACCGATGAGGAGCTCTGTGTTGAGATTCGCGAACTCGACTACTTTGTTTGAGAAGGATATCAAAAAGATAGAAAAAGGCAATGTAACAGGGGGGCGAGCGTACCCCCCGTTCAGGAACAGGATGAGGCAGAAGCACTTGCTCTGAGAAAGAGAGAAGTGTTCTAAATAAAGAAAGCTCTTTCAAGCTCATGTAATAGCAGCAAAGGGCAGCCCTTATATTAGAGAAAAGTTTGAGAAAGGGGCACTCATGGCAGCAAGAAAAGGCGATCCCCGGGCGATCGCAGCAACGGACGCGGTTCACACCGCTGGCAAACGAGGAAAACAGAAAGGTCCAGAAGAAATGAAACAAAAGAGAAGGTTAAACTTGAAAGAGAGATGAAGGAAGGCCCCTACTCATCTATCTCACGGTCCTGGAAACATCAATGGGATGTATACTAGGGCAGCACGACGAGACAGGAAAGAAGGAGCAGGCCATCTATTACCTCAGCAAGAAGTTCACCGACTATGAGTCCCGATACTCCGTTCTGGAAAGGACATATTGCGCCTTAGTCTGGGCCGCAAATCGTCTTCGACATTACATGCTCAATTATACGACCATGCTAGTTGCCAGAATGGACCCACTCAAGTACATATTTGAAAAGCCCTCTTTGACAGGAAGAATCGCACGGTGGCAGATGCTGTTGACAGAACAGAATATGAGATGATATATGTAACGCAGAAGACGATAAAAGGCCAAGCCATTGCCGACCAGCTGGCATCCGCCACCGGATGGTGAACGCATGCAGACTTTGTTCCCAGACGAGTCCATTTTGTGCGTGTAAGAAGTTGAAGAACATCCTGACTGGCGATTCTATTTTGATGGCACAGCAAACGTATCAGGAAACTTAGTAGGAGCTGTCCTGATCTCACCCCAAGGGGTTCACTTCCCAATTTCAGTCAAACTGAGGTTCCGTTGCACCACCAACATGGTAGAATACGAAGCATGCATCCTAGGCCTTCAAGCAGCCTTGGACCTCAAGGTTCGGGACATTGATGTGTATGGGGACTCGACCCTAATCATTTGCCAGATGATTGGGGACTGGAGGACGAAGGACTCCAAGCTAATTCTGTACCACCGTCGCTTGTCTGAATTGGTCCAGCAGTTCAGGAAAATCACGTTCACATACTTACCCAGAAGCGATAACCGGTTCGCCGATGCTTTGGCCACCCTAGCAGCTATGGTTAAAATTCCAGAAGGAAGAGAGGTCCACCCGCTCGGGCTTCCCTCCCAGTTCTGGTTCCGGTTCCTTCTTCGGATGTGACGGAAGGAGGCGGCTCTTCAAGCACATTAGGGGTACCTTTGTAAACACTCTACTAAGTATGGATCGGGGTCGGACTCGGATTCTTAGTCGAGTGATCCCGCGCTTCATAACCGATTTCATACCATACCGCTGCCGTAACTTAATTTAGGCTTTCCTCTTCTGATGTCTCGCCAAGCTTTCTTTCAATAGGTCTCTCCAGGGCATTCTAATGCGTTTTCGGGTCTTGATGCGATTGCTCATTTGCTTCCTTTTTCGCGAGATTCTCTTAGCTAAGGTTTTGTTTTGGATAGGAGACCTCTCCTTCCTCATCTGTATCGTTTCCCACATCGTTATTGTTCTATTCCCTCAAAAAGGCGGGAAGGAAGGGGACAAGTGCATTAGAAGCTGCATTGCTCGGGTAGCCCATCCCCTACAGAAATAAATAAATAAAGGAGGGATGTGCCGGCAGAAGCAGCTTTGAGCGAGATCTCCTACTTCCTATCTCAAGCATTCATTCTTTGCCAGGAGAGGAGCAAGGGCCCAACATTCAATTGTTTGTTTCTTTCCGACTGCCTTTGATTAATAGCGATATCCGATAGAACGTGTGTTCCTGCTAGGAGAGGATAAATAGCGGAGAATGGCCAGATAGCAGCCGGTCACGCACCCACCCCTTTGCCCTTTATTTACGATATACCATCCACCCAGAAGGAAGGAAGTTACGTGCATCCAATCGATCGGACAGAGCAGTCGGTCGAGCTGCCATTGATAGGACTTCAGTCCAGGATCTAGCAAGCAGAACAGGCGGAGTTAGCTTCATTGATAATGTATGGCCCATGGGACCTAGTGGATTCCTTCATTCCGGCTGGGTGAGATGGGGCGAGCTATGCCTGGGGGTGGGCGGAAGAATGAAACCTTGAAAGGAAGTGGAATCCACTCGTCTATCTTCATTTCTTGATGTCTTTCTCGACTGACTGCTTGTTAAGCAAAAGCATTGAAGCTCGGAAAGAACCAAACAAATCTACTCGACTGACCATTCATTTACTGAGTCAAAATGCAAAATTTGAATGGTTTCTCGCTATATGAGCGTGAAAGTTCAACGATCCAAAGATGCCTTCTCGAGTGAAAAATGAGTTTATTCATTTTCTCGCTATATGAGCGTGAAACTTTTTCAGTTTCAAATGCTTTCTCGAGTGAAAAAAAAAGGTGGATTCAAAATGCCACTATATGAGAATGAAAGAAAAGAAAAAAAAGAAGAAGCCACTGCTTTTGACTCTCGAATCGATTGCCGTAGTTGAGGGTCTTGTTCAAATCCATCTCGTTCACGTACGTAATTACGTAATAAATAAGGTGCATCCTTCTTTGTTCAGAACCCAGCCACGAGCAGGATTCGAACCTGCACCTCCTAATGCAAGAACCAGGCGAACTTCCTTTATTCTGATCGTGGCTTTTGTTATCCCGGTTCTCCAGCAGTTTTGCTTACATCCGGAGCCCGTCTTTGCGACGGACAGGCGGCGCTCAGATGCGCCTAAAGTCTGATCTTTCGATCTTCGTATTGAAGTGAAGAAAACTACCCTTCCCACCAAGGGCCAACAATGTCTGACCAATACCACCTTCGACGCAACCCCCCCAAAGGGGGCAGGTGAAGTCCGCAGCCTGTCGTACAACTTAAAGATCAAACCGTCACGAAAGATGTGTACACGTCTCCGTCCACGGCTGGTACTTAATAGTACAAGAGGTGGCGACAAAAGGTACTGGAGAGGGAGACTGTAATCCGAGACTGCTTTGATGTACCACTCTAGATGTTTCAACCATAGATAGCTCGAGCCACGGCTTGAAAACCATGCGCTCGAGCATGTCTTCACCCATATCTCCAGGATAAAAGGTCCTCAGCCCTTCCATTTCCTTATCATGAAATTGTTTAGGGGCAACCTTCTCCAGAAGGAGAGAACGGAGCATGCCGAACTCATAGCACGTCAACACTCCTCTCTCCGGGAATGTTAACCAGAACTCGACTGGCAATGGATATATGCCCGAAGGGGAATGCATTAAAAGGTAATGACGTCGCCACCTCCGATTGCTCATCGGAGGGACTCCTCGACGTGAGTAAACACGAAAGGATGCGCCGCGCAAGCGGTATTAGACTCTTAGACTCCTAATCCCAAGAGTTGAAAACATTGACGCAGCCACACCGTAAACGAGTGAACGAACGATCCGCACCGAAATAGGGAAGAGGTCGGTACGAACACCATCACACATGAAGCGTTTTGCAAACTCCAGTGCGCTCCTTCTCTTGTGAAGTTCAAGAATTTTTGCTTTTTATTTCTTACAAAGCCTATACTATGCCATTTGATTGATTAAAGTTCCGTGCTGCTCGCCACTCCCCGAGGCCAAGGACGGGGTCGAACCGTCATTCCAGGATTTGCAGTCCGATACATTTCCATTATGTTACCTAGCCAAACCCGCCACCTCATGTGCCAAAGTAAAACGGTTGTTCTTCCTTCCCCGCTCCCTCTTTTTCTACATATGCGGTTTCGGGCGGAGCGCTCTATATGACCGGCGGCGGGTTACCAGAGAAGAGGGGACAACTGATTTCTCCCTTGCCTTGCTCAATCTTCCTTTTCTGATTTCAAGTAGCAAGCAGCTCCGAAAACTCCAGTGCGCTCCTGCGCACTCCGGCTTTCGAGCCAGATGGCTCTCAGCCTTCGTTTGCTCCCTTGGTGTCAAAGGGCGAGTTCCTTTCTTGTCTTGCCCAAAAACAGTCTTTATTCTCATTGGAGAAAGACTCTCCCGCGGCAAGGCAGTCCAGCTGCTTTCTTTATCTCGCTTGCCGTTAGTCCGTCTAGCGTCTTTCGGTTGGGGTCCGCCCCGGGGGTTAGACCGCTTGGGTTATATTTGAGAGTCTCGAAGGCAGTCAACGTGTCAGCAATTCTTCTCCCGTTAGACTTGTAAATCCTTTGCTCTTTTTCCTTCTCTCTTCCAGTTCTCTCCCTCTACTTTATTTGACAGGGGCGGAGAATACCACTCTATCCATAGAAAAAAAGTAGCAATTCCGTTTCCAATGGTTTGAGCTTGGAAGCAACCTGCCGATAGGCGAGAACAGACTGCTATTGGCTGCTTCGCCTATCTATTCTATTATGGCCGGCTTGGAGACATCTCTATCCGGGTACGATCATAGCTTCATTCATTCGTTGAACCTTGGGGATAACCATTAGCATTGAGATCAATCACCACACCACCTCTATCATACATACGACATTACACGACGCGAGAGTGCATGGTCAACACACACCTACAGCGCCTACGTTCCGCTTGCAGCCAATACAACCACAACCTAACTTGCACGATATTCAACAACCGAAGCTACTGGTAGTCCCGGGGGGGCGGCATCCTCCTATAATAGTTAGCAGTACTGAACAACCGAGTCATCGGTCCGGGCGCCTTTGACCAAAAAAAAAAGGAACTCGCTTAACTTAACTCGCTAGGCCTTCGGAACAAAGGTGATTCTGTTCATGCTTCAGACGATCTGGCTAATTCTATATACTTCTATCTAATTATATATTCTTCTATTAGAAAGGCGAACCAGCTCCTCAAACAAAGAAAGCAAGCAGCTCCGAAAACTCCAGTGCGCTCCCGCGCACTCCGGCTTTCGAGCCAGATGGCTCTCAGCCGTAGTTTGCAGCTTCGGCCCCCCTTTTTTGGGGGGCCTACGCTTGCTGCTCCTGCGCACGTAGGCTTGAAAGCCAAGCCGTAGTTTGCTGGTGGCTCTTTACTCCCTAAAGACTTGCTTCTGATTTTTCCTTCACCCCACCCCCACCCCTACCCCTACCGAGACGAGGAGCTGTGAGCTGCGAGCAAGGCAGCTCTGCTCCGGAAAGAAAAGAAGCCAGCAGGTCCTTTTCCGCTTGACCGCTAACTCATGAGCAAAGCCGCCTTTTGCCGCCCCTCATGCTGCATGAGCGGATCTTCACTAAAAGCCGGCTCTATTGGCGGAGCTTGATAACTCACTCTGCCATGAGAACAAAGAAAGCCGCACTATCTCCTTGCTGCTTTGCCTGCCGCCCTTCGGTGGTATAGTAGGATGGATAGCAAAGCCGCCTTCGGCCCTTCGCGTCAGTAAGCCCCTCTTCGAGCCTCTACTGAATTCCGCTCGCCCCGGTCCGTCAGTAGCGTTGCGTTGACAAAGGCAACACCTTTGGATTATGTCGTGACGGTTTGGTTAGGCTCGGTTGACTTTGTCAACGACACAAGCAAGGAGTTGACAAAGGAGAACAGCCCTGCCCTTGCTGTTAGTCTGCTACTTCCTTCGAGTTGACAAAGGTGAACAGCCCCCCTGTTGTTGATAGAGAGCTTACCGCCCCGCCCTTTATAGTCGCGAGAGAGCGTACCGTATGTTTATAGTCGCGACTGTTGTCATGGAAAAAGAGTTTGTTTTCTGTCAAAGAAGCATGCTTAACACAGCCTATAGCGTAAAGGCATTCGAGCCGCGTCTAAACAAAATTAAGGGTAAGGGCCCGTACTCTCTCTTCTGTAGATACGCTATCCCTTCCGGCTATGGGAAGTGAGATCTACCGATTGATTTGATATTAGATGAGCGGCCGTACTATGATCGTTCGGGAGCACACTTTGGAGCCCCACGCACTACACACAAGAAAGAATTGTTATGCGGTCGGTCAACTATTTCTGCAGGCAGCCTATCAAATCAGATCACGTATTCTATGATATGTCGTTCCGTCATGTACATGTATTCGGTCTGAGATTTTGATGTTCCTGCTCGTGCCCGGAGAGAGAATGGGCACGACCTCCCCTCTCCCCGTTCCACCGCCCAAAACAGGCCGGCCGTTCTAAGTTCCGGGGTTGGGTCGGATAGGACCAGACCAAATCGGCTGGATCTGTGGAATCTGAACGGATCAGATCCGATTGGATCTGATCGTAGCTTCGGGTTCAGGTGCCGTACCGCGGCCGGTGAGCAACTAAACTATCTCCTGAATCGTCTGAATCCGGGGAAGCTTCGGGTTCAGGTACCGTACCGCGGCCGGACCGGAAAGGAGGGGGACAGCGAACCTCCTGCCAAGAGGCCAAGGTAGCTTGCTTACTCTCAGCCACTTGTTAGAAGGAAGTGCAGCTTGATTGGCGGGGGGAATCAACGGGAAGGAAATATGGTAGATTATTCGATTCTATTTCTTCCTTTGGTAAGGATTGGTCGGTGATGTGATTGGAATTCGTCTTTTCTTTGTTTGTATCACCGAGACACCCGAAGGACCGGCCATCTCGTTTTCGGGAGACCCGGCCCATTCAAATCCAAATAGAACGAGCACCTACGACTAAGGGGAATGGAATGTCGACCACAGGGTGAGATGATCTTAGAATACGAGGGCAAGTGACTGGTCAAGTCATGAAACTTAGTCATTTTGGTCAACATGGCTGCAAGTGGACTGGGTTTATGTGTTTGAACTGACTATGACCAAAGTCGTGGCTACTTCAACCAAAAAAAGGGCGACCCCCTATTCAAACCGAAAGAAGTACCTCACCTCACTTACGAAGAAGTAGTTGGAGCCGGGCTCCGAACTATTTCGGTTTGGTTTTGTTTCATGCTTCTAAGAGCGGTCAACTCAAATAAGGGATCAGACCGCTCCTGGTGTTCGAACTAGTCATTAATGGTCGGCAACATTGGTACCCTTTCGGTATGCGTTGCGAACACTTTCATTTTTAGCGTCTCATCTTCTCTGGAGAAGCGAAAATCGAACGGATAGAGCAGATGGTCCAACTACAGAACTTCTTCTTTTTCATTACTTCCATGGTCGTGCCTCGTGGCACGGCAGCACCCGTACTATTGAAATGGTTCGTCAGTAGAGATGTTCCCACAGGTGCCCCTTCTTCCAATGGTACTATAATTCCTATTCCTATCCCTTCATTCCCTTTTTTGGTCTATCTACATTCCAGGAAATTCATACGCTCCATGGACGGAGCAAAAAGTGGAGTGTTGGTCAGAGCAAGTCGCCCTATTCTATTACCAGACATAATTGGGAGAAGCTCATCCGCTAGAAACGCTTCATTTCGTTTCGTTCCCGTTCTTCATTTCCTTCTTCTCGAATCCATGGGGGACTTGTCATATTTAGAATCTTTCTGCGGTGTGCTCCGTTTACTATTCTTTCGTACTCTCTTCTCTTTACCACGCGATAGGTCAGCGAAGCGTGAGCGGGCGCGGAGAAGGAAACGCCAAACACTTCGGCCTAACGGGAATGAGCAACGACGAAATGACAAGATGAGGTGCCCCGGGCACCCCCATTTAGAAAGAAGGGTCGAAGGTTTTGGGCCTGTAGCTTTCCCCGTCCCCCCTTCGTCGGGTGGTGCTTGTGTGGGGGGTGTGCCACCAGAAATCGGGCTTGAAGCTCTCGCCTTACCAGCGAGCCGACCGCTGATGGCTGTTGGTCACGACTACTACCAAAAAGATCCAATGAAGATTCATATTTCACATGGAGGAGTGTGCATCTTTATGTTGGGTGTTCTTCTGTCGTGCGACCCGGCGGCTTATGTGCGACCTGTGGCCCACGCCTCCTATTTGTTCAGGGCGGGCGGCGTGAACTCTGATTCGATCCGGGTATTCAATCCCGCCGCTGAGATGCTCAGTTGACTCCTTAACCTTGATAGGAAGATGGCTTATTCCAAAATTAGTGCAATAGGGTAAGGAACTTTGGATGAACTAATGCGAATGGGTGTAAGCCTCGCTGCTCGGAAACACCCAGTGCTGACCACACTGAGAGACACGAAAGCGCAGGTAACGCCAGTTGGCGAAGTGGCGTTAAGCATCCCTAGCGGTACGAAAAGAGAGGTCGTGATGATATCATCTACGTCCGTACCGCTCCTCGTGGAGTAGATCCCGCATCCAACCAATCCTTTGACCAGGGAACGGGATAATTCCCACTACCGCTGGCAGGCCAGCCGGGCCGTGAGCGCGGTGGGAACGGGCTTCCCAAAAAGCCAGCCCGGGCCGGGGTCAGCATAGAATGAAGGGGACGGCCCTAATGTTGTGTTGGCAAAGCCAGACAAAAAACGTGAGCGCCTCGCGCGATACGGCTTTTTGGCCTACTCTTGCGGGGTTGCGGGCGGAGAAAAGCGGACGTGGGGACTCGGGTCGGGGCGCAGCGTAACTAAGAGAGCCATTCCATTTAGGGCGAGACAGAATGGGCGGGCACGAGCGGTCTGGTGTCCGAGCCGATTGGTCAGACGACGACTACTTTACTTATTAGATTAGTATTAGCCGCCTATCCCGGAATGGGATGGGATGGAATAGAAAGAACGCGAAGCGCTAGCGCTATAGGGTCGGTTTTTTTTTGGGGGGGAAGAAGCTTGCTTCTTCACAAGCTTATCCCCGCCCCGTTTCCTGTCCGTCCCGACCGGCAGCTGCTGGGTCTCCCCATCTCTCCTAAACTTCCCCCGGTCTTCGGCCCGAGCTGTATGAGGCAGAAACTCGTCCCACGTACGGTTCGGAGGCCGAGCCCCACCCCAGCAGTAATGGTGCGGCTTAGGTCAACTAAGACGAAGAAGATACAGTTCACTCAACGATTGCCTTTGAGTCCCGAACTCCATATGGGGAAGGAGCGTTGTTGTTTGCGAGGTGTCGATCATTTACATGGACCCACTTCTCATTCCATTTGTGGGAATTTGATGATCTATAAACCGTCCCTAACGAATGATCGGCTCATGTTTGAGCATGATGAATCACTTCGTGCCGACCTGTTGCCAATAAACTTTCCGGCCTCATATGAGAATGGAAAACTGGAGCATTTTCTGCATCGGTGGATGAAGAATCGCGAACATAAGAATTTCTGGTTGACCATGTTCCCAGAAAAAAGATACTTTCGAGAAACGACGAGCACGACTGAAGTGGCTATGCATACAAATCAATTTATGGATCTATATGCTCCGATTGGAACTGGAAGTTCCATAACAGGCGGCTGGTATACCATCATAATGAAACTGCCTTTTCTTTTTTGTATTCGGATAGGATTTCTGTTGGCTTCGTCGGGAGGCTCGCGTAGTTTGTTACGTCAGCTCCAAAAGGATAAGTTGCATTGGAATCGAGAAAGTTCCGTGGAGTTCATAATAGCATAAAAGGAGTCAAAGTAGTGCCCGTTTCTAGTAAGGGCGCGTTAGCGCCTTAACAGCCCCTATCGCGTGACGGCTCTTCTTCTAGCAATCAGATATGACTCCTGCTAATAGGAGGGAGATTGACCCACTCACTGCGCGGACGGACTAAGCTATGAAGCCCTTCGGTTATTAGCAATCAACCTTTTGAAATACTACCTCTCTTGTATAGTCGAGGCCCCGACATGAGAATTTCAATAGGGAAGGTGACGGCAGTGAATGAGAAAGATCGAATCTCAGGCTAGGTTGTAAGCGTAAGCTAAGTTTCTCATTTGATCACTTGTTTGAGGCGGTTGTACCATCCCATCGGTCAAAGACATGAGAATAATCCGCATGAAAATAGGCGCTTTAACGACATTCGAATAGAACGACTTGTTGCTCACTTAAGGCCGGTTTAAAGCAGGGGCTATCAACCGTAGGCACGGGATGCTAGCTTCAGGTTGCTTTTCCTTCGCACAGAAGAAGAAGTCAAGCAGTCAAGGCAGGACGGAGTGAACCAATCTCAGTCAACGGGACTCACAACGATCCAATAGAACGAGAAATTGTTAGTTTGGTAAGCTGGTATAGAATCATCAAATCTTGGAAGGAGGTTGAACGGGACTCTTCTATCTTCCACTGTCGGATTCGGTGCTGTAGAGGGTGGTCGTAGATCAGGCTAGATTGAGATATGGTATCGACCTGTACGATCAGTCTGCTTCTCCTGTTTTGAGATATGGTATCGACCAGGTATTTACATATTATATAAACGTTTTTTCACTCAATGATTGCCCTCCTAGAAAAGATTTTCCACCTTTCTCTACTCGAAAAGCCTTAAGGTAAGGGGCTTGTCTGGATGAATGCTGTGTCGGAAGCCGTGATCACATAGTAACTTCCGCCCACAGTGCTGTTACGACGGCAGGTCACCGGGAGTGAAGTCAACTCGGCTCTTGATGTAGCATTCATTCGGACCATTCGACGTTTGATTCTTTCTATCAGGGATACCGATGGCTCTGTGAGAGGGCAAAGCTACCAAGGTGGTTTCCCATGACGGGTTACCCGGTTCAAGGCTTTGTCTTACTAGATCATCTATTGGTAGCAATGATCGAGAGATCAGGCGTAGAATGCATCAGGATGGGAACGAGCGTTTATTATTATTTCGAATATGACAGCATGTCTTTCCTGTCTTTGTCAATAGAATGTATTGAATTATCAATACTGTCTTTCTAGCTGAAGTGTTCACGTAGGTCAAATAGCTTCTATAGCTCAATCCAATAGTAATCAACGGAGATAGAGTCCAGCGGTTCAACCAACGAATAAGGATAGCGGTTCAACCAACGCTTCTAAGGAGAGCGGGGCAAGCAAGAAAGCAGGCAAAGTCATTGAGCCTATTCTATTCCGAAAGTTCCACACATGGAATGCCGTCGGCATTCTTCTCCTACTTGCTACAATTGCTTTAGCGCGAGCAGCAAGGAAAGGGCAGTCAGTGCGAAAAGGGAAGGGCATGACAGAAGGGAGATAGACCTCCTATAAGCATTACTCTCTTTTGAGGTAACTTGCTTACTCTGATATGATTAGTTCCGTGGGCTAGTAAGATCACTATTGAGGTGAGGGTCCGAAGGAGAATCTTTCACTATTCAGGAGTAAGGGAAATCAAATGCGATCTAAGCAAGACGCCCTGGAATTCAATTCCGTAGGGAAGGAGGACCTACTGAATAAGTCTCCAATCAATCGTAGGCGGGTGAGAAACTTCTTTGATTTGCCTGTTTCATTTAGTGTTCATTGTCGAATCGGACGCTTAACCCCCGCCCCCAACTACGGGGGAAGTCACACTTTCACTTCCTGCCTTGACCTAGGCCTCACATCGATCGTTCTGTCCACTGAACTCATCAATCAACCTTGACCTTGACTCTCACTACGTACTCCAACTCTATCTATTAGAAGTTTCAGGCTGAGGTGAGCTACTTCTTTTCTTTCTTTTTTGAGCTCTCACCTTGAGCCGATCTTATTCAATGGATTGTGACTTTCTCAGCTTGAGCTTTCTATCGAATTTCCATTGATGGACTAGTGGACTCATTGGACTCTTCTATCTAAGCTTGAGCCCGAAGCGAGTTAAACTCGTCCTTCATTTCATACCTCAGTCCGGTGCCCTAGCCAATAAGGGGTTCTAGCCCCATGACCTTTCCGTATTCGATTCAATCCTGTTTTCGTCTTGAATAGTAATAGTAAAGAAACGGGCTCCAGTAGCGAATGAAATGAATAACTTCGATTCGGCAAGGATCTTACCCCCCTTCGACTTCGGAATGATTTAAAGAAAGATCTCCGCTCCCCTGCTTTCGAAGTTGTAGACTGGTCGAGTCAGGTTGAGCTTCGTTGCTAGTAGTAGTCTCAAAGTCAATAAGGTATTCAATATCGAAGAAATGATCATTCTAAGCTTGGTAAGAAGGAAAGGGGGTTGGCGAAGAGCAATAAAGACGAGACAGAGACTTTCTACGTAATTAGAAAACCGGTCTGGTACTAGAGCTATAGGCTTCAAAGCTATAACAATGGAGGTTGGGAATGACTATTTGTTACTCACCTTGGAGTATGCTGACCGAAGGCAAAGGTGCACTGCCTGCTATTATCTTTCTTTTCGACTTCAGGAGCTCATCAAGCTTTATCGTGATTTCGTATAGCTCATCAAGCGACTCAGCCTGACTGTACTGATCCAAGAGTGTATCAGTTCCGGAGAAATAGGGTTTGGTGAGTTCGGATCAATGGAAGAAGTTGCCTCTCTTAGGCCTGTGAGCCTAATCTATCTGTCTGTCTTACATGCCCGATTCCATCTTAAACTTTTGTCTGATCCGATTCCATCTTCAACTGTCCTTTTGTCTGACCAGATTCAATCTACCCGTCAAATCAACCATTAGTGGAGAAGCTTAAAACTCCAGTGTGCCTGTGCCTTCGTTCAGTCATTCATCCAGTCTCTTGCAAGTGCTATCGAATCGGATGTGAACGAATAGGCTCTTATCGAATCCCCTGTGAGTGAGGGTACTCCTTATTATAGAGATCGTTCTTAGGATAGCCTATGGCTAGTTAAGATTTCTTATTCATACTATCGGTCAGTGCGAGTGTGAGTACGAACCAAAGGTGCCAAGCTGAAGGTTGAAAGTCTTGAATCCGCTCTTACTGGTCTCATATCCGCTGCTCGAGTGAAAGTAGGAATGCCTGTCTCTGTCTCTGGCCATGGAAGGATCTTGCCCCTTTACTTGATAGGGCTTTCTTCCCATGCAAGCAATTCAGTCAAGTCCTTTCCTGCGGTCCCAGGGGTCAGTTTCATCGGCCTGTCTTCGGTCCTAGGTTGCAAGTCGGATGTCTCCCTGCGCTCAGTCATTCCATTCAGTGCAGGCATTCCATCGAGCCAAGCCCTAGCTTTCTACTAAGAATCTTACCTTAGGGAAGTCAGTCCACCCAATTCTTTTGCCCTAGGCGATGTGATGAATAGGCCAATCGGGGATTTCTTATAATTAATATCTTTCTTTTTATGCCAATTTGACGGTCTTTTCTCAAACGAGAGCTTTTTTCGATCAAAGAGAAAAGGTCCAATTCGGGATCGATAGCACTGTGAACAGTGAAAACTTCCTTCGCCTGCTAACAACCAGGGACAGAGACTGCCTTACTTGACTGGCTCACTACTTACTATCTATAAACCATAAAGATAAAGCATTGGTACCGTACTGGCTTGCCCGGAATGCAAGGACTGATTGGAATGACTCACTGATTGGCTTGCTTGCTTTCCCGCACCGACCGAATTGCTTTCCTTGGACTGCTACTGTACTGCTTCGCTTTCAAAGGAATGCCCTTACTATACTATTGTTAAGGATAGAAAATCTTCCCTCTCAACAAGCCTTTATAGTAGAAGGGGCTTGATAAGACCGATCTCTATCATATAAAATTCCCACATCCGATTCGTAAACAGACAGGAGACAGGCAAGAAAGTCACTAGAAGCACCGGAATTACTACCACCGACTGGCTTGCCCGGAATACCAGGACTGATACCGCTAGTTGATACATTAGCTGCTTTCAACCGCTTTGCTACTGGTTCGCTTGGAATGAACCCTTACTGCATTGCTAGCGTTGGAGAGCTTGAAAGCGGCTTGGCTGGCACTCATACTCACACGGATTGGACTTCAACCGTGCTACTAGGCCTAAAAGCTTTCCCTCTTCCTTCGGGTGTACTAAGACTATCTCTTTCATAGACTATTCCTTCTCCCCTCGAGTCAGTCTTTCTTTCTCACCCCACTGTAAGCGCCTTTTTCAGTCTCCCAATAAACGAAGAAAAAGGATTGCTGGTGACACGAAAGCTGTGCTCGACGCTCTCTTTCCTATTCCACTGCGCTAAGTTGTCTTTCCCTTGCTGGCTGGATGACTACTATGGACAAAGATGACGACTACTCCCAGTCTCTGGTCAATCTCATCCCGCACAAGAAGGATTTTTATCTAAGCCTGTATCCGGAAGAGAAAGCGAAAGGGAATGTCGAACTAAAAAGCGGAGTGAAAGCACCTACCTTATGTTTAGGCGTGTTAGTTTCAGTGAAAAGCCAAAAAGAGAGTTTTGCGTGTGCGTAAGGAAAAAGCTTGAAAAGCGTACTTGCGGAAAGAGGTTCCTTCAGCGGTTCAGCTTTAGGTCTCGGTTCAGCTACTCTTCTTTCTATGATGCTGTTACTCCGATCTCGTAAATCATCAAGAAGGTAAGGTTTCACATCAAGATCGAAAGAAAGCCCCTTGATCGGCCTCTCAACCGGAACTCCAAGCAGACCCCGACTAAGCCGCATGTGGCAATCCAATCTTTTGATAACGGCTACCGAACATATTAATCAAAGGAGATTTGAACTCCTATAGTTGCTTGTGAGCTATACTTACCCGTCTTTGATCGGTATCATAGCCTGCTGCAATCCTTGACAAAAGATCTCCCTTTGTTGCACCAGGAATCCTCGGCTCTTAACGAATAATGATGATAGGCAGGAGCAAGGTTTTTCCTGTGACCGACCCTCACTGCTTGAAGCGCGTTGCGTTAAATGTGCGTATATTGCTCTTTGCAGAGCATTCTAGAGTTGAGCTGAGCTTGTCCCCTACCTTCGAACAACCCTGAAATAAGGGTCTTTCTATGTTGCTTCATTCCCGGGAAATGAAATTAAAGCTTTGGGCCATTATTAATATACATATTTGTCGGATGTCCAATATGGTCGAGAAAGACTCCGTACAAGCAGTATGGGAAGAGAGTTATAAGTATGCAGCAATCCGACCTAATGCCCTATAAAAAAAGGAAAAAAGGAGCTGTCTGTAGCGCTTTAGCTTCCGCCATCCCCCAGAGTGACAATTCAACATTTTGTATTTAGCCCTCCGAACTCAAAAATGGCGAGCGAGCTGATGGAAGCGTGGTAACCCCGAGGCGGCTGTTTGCCAGTTTCTTTCGCACTTAGATCTCCGCCCGGGTGTCCCATGCAAGAAAAAAAGCATTTGGACCGAACTTCTGGCCCTAAGAAAAAGGGAATCTGTGACTCTCCCCTGCTGCACCACTCCTGTTTGCTTTCTTGCTTCCTTATTCCAGATTCGCTAAACAGAAGATCTAGATTTCAAAGAAGGGAAGCTAGGAGGTGAGTAGCCAAGATTCTCTTCTGTTATCACCCCAAGGAAGCTTTGAAGCTATTCGTCTTTCCTTTCCTAAACATAAGGGGATTAAAAAAGGGTCTACTAAGAGGAGGCAACCCGCCTACAGAATAAGTAAGCCCGACCGGCGAACTCTTCGTCTGTTTGACACCGAGGATCCCCTTTTATACCGTTAGAATGAGTCAAGGAAATCCTCTGTTATCAAATCGTCTGTGCTCACGAATCGGCTGTTTGAAAGAATAAGCTGTTTTCGGAATAACCGCTCTTAGTACGAATCCCCTCTTTAGGAAAGGAATGGCTATATGCTTAACACAGGGAAGTCGGACTCTAGTACCTCGAAATCCATAGTCGAAGAAGTCGACAGGAAAGAGAGAAGTCGAAGTGGACAAATCAATCCGGTCAATAGGGTCTTCGGGAGGAATTTTTCAAGTAGAAGAAGGAAGGGATTACTGTAAGATGGAATGCTTGCTGTCAGGCAGAAATGCACATAAGGAGCTCTTTGAAGGGAAAGAATAGGGCAAGGAAGTGAAATTGTTGATGCAGAGAATGCCCTGAGAGAAGGACAGGAATCAATAAAGGAAGAAAACACTCTTACTGCAAGAATGCCTTGTCCGGTCTGTTTATTAGTGAAAGCGGAATCACACCTGTCTCACGAAAGAAGGGTCTCAAGTAGTGTGTTCATGGTCACTCCAAAGATAGGATTTGCGACATATACTATTGAAGAGTAGCTTTCCGTAGATTCCCTTCTCTTCCTGGGGAAATTGCCTTATCTTATTAAATTAAAGGAAAAGGAAGAACTCGCTTTCCTTTCGAGCAGACTAAGACGAAGAAGCCCACGGAGCGGTAGCAGCTACGACTTCTTCCTTCTGGGCTTACTTGCCAAGTCCAATAGCAACGGATTCTGTATCAGCAAACCATATTGAACCGGGTGTTCCTTCTCTGTTTTAGCTTTCTAAATCAGTCAGATCGGTGCCTTTAGCTGGGAAAAACTTCTAAATCAGTTAATCCCTAAGTTCCGTCGCTACCTGGAGAGCTAACAGCAGCTGATGAAATGGCAAGTGCCAGGCTAAAGGAAAAGAGCATATTCCTGCGAACCTTCGCAGAGATTAGCCACAGTTGAACAGGAGGAATGCCAAAATGGCATCAACAAGAAAGAAGAGAGAGCTCCCGTGAAAGCCTAAGCCTAGAGAGGAAGAAGCAAAGCTAGGCCATTCCATTAGGGATGTGCGTACTATCAAGAATCAGGAATAGCTTTTCTTTTCTCTTTTTCTCTAGCCCCGAGCCGGAACTCAAATCAAAAAGAAGAAGACTAAGGCACCTCTCATCACAGCACGTCGAAAGCATGCCATCCAATTCATTATTGAAAGCCTTAGAGCAGTAGCACGCACAGGGAGAGTCTTCCTTCTGATCCCAAGGAATGCGCGTCTGGTGGTATCATCGTATATAAGAGAACGGCTGCATTTAGGAGTGATCCTTATTGCAATCAAGCTGTGTCAGTTCCTATTCCATTAACCCAAGCAAACAAGACAAGGCAAGCGCGCTAGGCATTCCGATTGGTGCTTAGTTCACTCCCAGGCCGCAAAGGAAAGAAAGGCTTTTAACTAGACATATTGGATCTGTTCTTCCCTATTCACTAGGTTATAGGGCAAGATCCCTTATCTATTTTTTGGGGGAACCTTCTACAATAATGCTTTCTACTTAATCCTGCCAATCTAAAAATGTTGTACTGTTGGAGTACGAGCTCCCTTGAATACATTTGCAGTTCCTTTCGATGGGGATTGAGTTGGAGTCCCTGTATACGTATTCCACGTAACAGTAGTCCCGGTATCAATAGGTGAAGTCCCCGTATCGCTATTCCGCTTTCCACCAGTCTTCATACCAGTCCCTGGTGTTTGAGTTTGAGTGGAAGTCCCTGGAAAATACTTATAGTAGTCGTCTCTGGGATAGCTGATTCTCTTCTCGGGCAAGCGAGTAGGCAAGACAGTGTAAGATAGATTGATAATATAGAGCATATGTACAGCTGAGTTCTGTTCCAGCCAGTCCAGCCATTGGGATAGATGCAGTTGGAATGGTCCTTTTATATGGGGTTCTTTCTCTAGTAGCAGTCCCCAATCCAGCTGTCTCTTTTTCCTGTGAGTGTGAGTTCTCTTGGGAGTTCCCGGCCAGGAGGTGTAGGAGTAGTTTCTAGGGCCTTTTTTGCTATTGCCATTGTCCCAGGAGGGGAATAGCTCATAGCTCAAATATACAATTACAAGAAAGTTGAGCTCTTATATACAATAAGGGATTGTTACACTAGGGAATTGGATGGTTTTCCCTTTGCTTTCCAGGATTTCTTTTGATTAGGACTATTAGGCTTCCCCTTTTGTTAGCCAGTGACATTCCTGCTCCTTCTTTGCGAGCTAGTTCCATTGTGAGTTTGGATCGATCTACTTGAAGTTTTTTCCTCTTTTATTGCCTTTCATCCGTTGAGAGTTCCCTTGTAGCCTGTGTAACAGGAGGGGTTGGATTCCTTCGCTATATGTGTATGTCCTAAAAGGCTGGTAATCTCGTATATGGCAGAATCCTAGAATAGGCTTTCTCTACGAGCCAAATAGGCAAGTCGGTTTTAGGGTTCTAGGCTAGCTCGGGATAGGGCAAGAAAGCTATCTCTATCTTTGTCTCCGTCAAGGAAGGCTAGTTCGGGACATGATAGGGTATTGGAGAGTGCCCCATATCTGGTCCTTTGAGGGATCCCTAAATCCTTAAGTTAAGTCCCAAAACGGATACGGACCCCTCTCCCCTTGAGGATTGGATTGACTTGGTTATTGCGGAACCAGCGTTCTCACTTTGCCAACTTTGAAAAGAGAGATCTATGATCCCGCTATTACCATAAAGGAAAGATCGGAAATATAGAATGTCTATGAGCCCTATGACCTTTCACTCCCGGAATGTGCTTTAATGCAAGGAAGCACTTCCCGGACATCTATATCTAGGGCTTTTGAAACCTGAGATCCTTATTTTTTCTATTCGGGAACTGAAGGTGGCTAAGTCAAGGCGCCTTATCTTTCTGTAGGTTTGAGCAAAGGCCATAGCTATTATAATCATTGCTAGCAGCACAGCCGTTGAAAAATCCGCCTTAGCCTCAGGTAGTTGATACTTTCAGGGGGAGCAGGATCATCATTTCCACTAAAGTCGTGTAACCCTTAGTAATGGCTTCCATCTCAAAAAAAGATTATGAATTTCATCTATATAATAGGATCGGGTAGGTAAATTAATTAATAAGGGGGTGGCCCCTCAGGGCCTGGCGATGAAAGCTTTTCAAATAAACCTAATAGTGTTAAGAGGGGGGTTGCCCGATTCCTTATGTGATGCCTTTATTTGATCTCGAAGTGCCTTTGGCATGATCGTTTCGAAGTTCTTTCTTTCATAAGATAGTCTTTTTCGGAAATCAGAATAGCTGTTGAGCGGAAGGGTTTTGTATTACCACCACCTTGGTTGGGATAAGGGTGCAGCAGCAGTGGTAAGAGCAGTAGAACCGACCGCAATGGAAACAGCTTGAGCAAATCCCTTTCTCATTATTCACCTACTTTCTTCCGTCACGGGAAGAAGCCCAAGCAAAGGAACTACATCGAAAGACAAAGCATTTCCCTTCCTCACTACCATCTCGAGAGCAGCACGAAGAAGAAAAAGACAGACGGAAAAAGAAAAGCAGCTTAGCTTTCTTTGGTTTCGCTTCCAACTAAGGCTAAGGTACTTGGATAGTAAACCTGGTAAAAAGAAAAAGCCGCCCTAGTGAGGTGCAATGCTGAAACTGTTACCGGTAAACCCTACAGAAGTCGGAATGGGATCGGGTAGAGAACTAGTCGCTTGCCCGGCCGGGATTGGAGGGGGTCTATTAGCACAGGGACAGACCTGTTAGAAGAATCCCTACGGCATCCTTAAGAGGCTCAAAGATCTTGAAAAAAGAACGAGTGAGGACGTGTCCAATCTCTCTTGCGAGGAACCAAGCTCAAAGCTCAAAAAGAATAAGGCAGCACACTCTTTGTCGGAACGAAGGCGAACTGGCTTTGATGACAAGATGCTTCTGAATAGTCCTACAAGGCTGATAGACAGCAAGACTAAAGAAAAGAGGGGATATGTAAGAACCTATTAGTATGGATCCTAGGGAATCACGAACCAAGGGAGGAATCTCACAAGCCAATTGTCTTGAACATTGTCTTTGCGGAAACTATCGCCCGGGGGAATATTGAACACAAACATCTCGCCGGTCGGAGGGGACATCCTATATTATACAAGAAGGTGAAGAAAGAATCAATTCCCACGGAAAGGCTAGTTGCAAAGCTCAAAGCGCTTGATCCTTCACCCCTTGGCCCAACCCACCTGCTTATCTCAAAAAGGGCACCTTCTTTCAAGGAAATAGGGTAGCAGATCGTCTTGCAGCGGCTGCCCATTCTCACCGTGGTTGCTCCACGTTTACGGGACCAGTGTCAAAGGAAAAAAAAAAGGGCATTCGTCTATATCCAATTGAAAGTTATCCTTTTTCAATTCAACATTGCCTGGATTTTTCCCAACCCACCCTAAGGAACAGCCCCTCTTTGTCTATGTTTGGTTGAGGGTGGAGCCTCTTGCGTAAACCCTGATACCGACACCGACTCAACTGGATTCCATCTTTCTCGCTATGATCCGATTGTCTAACATTCTTGTATCTAAATATAGAAAGAAATTGAATTGATGCTTGCTGGCTAGCGCGCTACTTCTTTATTTAAGTGTGAACTTGACTCTGCCCCGCTTGCAGCTTGCGGACCGTTAAATAGCGCCGTTTAGTGGCCTTAGTCGGGAAAGTGCTTCTTCCTCGAAAGAAGAGTCAGGGACGAGCCCTTTTGGTATGTAGTTTTCGCTGTCACTTAGTTTTCGGGATTGGATAAATGATTGTGGTCTCATAGATCTTTGGTGCACTGGTTCTCAGTTTACATGGTGGAATTGTCGGCATGGACTGGGGGCTAAGCGAGTTAGCTTGAACTTCCTCTTCCGGTTATGTTATGAGAGGACTGTCTCCTTCCTTTTGGAGTGGGAAATCGATGAAATGACCAAGTTGCGAGATCGAGAACTACTTTAAAGGAATTAATGGAGGGGTCACCAGAAGTTCATCTTCGACGTCCTAATCCTAAATTATGGTACACAGGAATCGCTAGAAAACAAGTAGAGTCAAGGTCGCTTCCTCTCGCTTCGGAAAGCAAGCAGAGCAGTAGTGGGGTCAAGGGCGATCCCTTCCGCCTTTGAGCCTCTTCCTTCGAGGAGGAGATGGAATGGGGATCCCAGCCTGATAGACATGCCTAAAATTGACCGATCCAGCCTGTCTTGTGAATCCAGTTCCGAGTCAGGTCGCACCAAGGCTTGTTGTTTTCCTAAATGCCTAAGGTTTGGAATTCCGTATTCCTATGTCCGTGACCCAATATCCATCCATCAGAAGGGTAATTCAGCTTGTCAAGCTTTTTCGTTTCATCGAGTGGGCCTTTCTAGAGACCTTCTTCAAAAAGTGACTTCCGAAAATTCTTATATTTATGATTCCATGATGAGATGCGCAAAAAACCACTCAGGATCCATCAATACCTTCTTCTTGGTGCCAATGAGATGTGCCACATCTCCGCAAAGAAGAAGAAGAGGAAGAATGCCGCTAGAATCTTCTTTCACAATCGCTTTCAAGCTTGAGAGTCCTAGTTTGATGGAAGTAGCCTGGTTTGTTTAGCAGCTTGGCATGATCGAGTCCGAGGGCAGGCGTTTGCGGTTAGTCGTATCGCTTTGCCTAAACGGCCTACGATTACAAGAATTACCGGGATTAAAAGTGCTCTCCGAACCGTGCTCGAAAGTCAACCATCCCATACCTCGTATCCGCTCTTAGGTGTACTAGCTCAATGCCATTTCTGACTTAGAAAGAACAGGTTCAGGAGCAGCAGTTGCGGTTTCCTATTTCTTTATTAGTTTCATCCGGAATCCTCTTCGAAAGAAGAAGATAAGGATAAGGCCTTTTCGACTTTCTTTGCTGCATCCATCCCGTCAACCCCTGAAACGGGGCTTCAGCTTGCTTTCCGATCCCTTTTAGTCGACTTTGGCTTCTGGTCTGCTTCACATGGATCAATGTATTCGACTTTCTTTGTGACTCTTCAATAACACAATAGATATCATTGAAAGGGCGGAAAGTCGAGCAAGAGCCTTTGCCTTTCTTCCCTTTCTTTGCTGCCTGTCTGTCCTAGAAGCCAGAGCTCTATCTTCCTCAAGTAAAGTGAAGTGCTTCATGGATGTGGAGCACGAAGGCTTAAGAAGAGGAGCTTGACCCCCCTCCGAACATAAAAGTCTTTCGGTATATTATGATCGCCCTTCCCGACCCTTTAGCCCTCCTTTCGCTGCAGTTGATGGAGAAGCATTGAGCAAGGCAAGGACCCGAGAATCGCATCATATCTATTATCGTAGAAAGATGAGAGTTCAAGCGATTCATCCATTCCTTCGGTGGCAAGGGGTGAAATGAAAGGCTAGCGGTAGGAGCGAGAAAGTGAGAGTAGGTAAAGGTGGGAGAAGACTCATTTTTCATTCTATATAGGAGGGAGGTGAAGCCGTTAGAGGCGGAAGCGGCAAATCGCTTCTACCGAGTTCCCCAACAGCAGCTTAGCTTAGTAGCTTAACTCTTTCTACTGGCGTGGCGCTGCTGGATGCTTCTGATCAATAGAACAGGAAGAGGACCAAAAAGAAAGACCACCAAAAGTAATGATCACCAAGATATGCATAGTGATTCGATCTTTCTTGATCCGATTGTTTCTCACTCTCTTTCTATTGTTGATGACTCGGCTGCTTTGGAACTGGGGCTTAAAGAGAGTAAGCGCTGTGTTCCCTTGGAATTCCAAAAACTCAAACTAATGAATAGACTGTTGATTGCTTCCACTTGGCCCACTAGGAACATGGATTATTGGTCTACAGGTTTGGCACTCCAGGAAATAACCGAAAGCTGGTCGGCGCAGCCTTTTTGTCCGGGCATTAAAAGAAGAGGAATTCCTCTTAAGCCGATCTAAGTCTTTTCCAAGAATCTCCTTAATCAATGTGGGATTTGTCCTTCAAAGAACCGATTCGTGCACAACTGTCAAACCTGAAAACATCTGCCCTGCCCTCCCCTTTATCAGTAAAAAGTGAACTTCACCATTGATATTTGATTTAGGAAGGAACAAAATGGATTACAAGCAGGGAAAACGCTCAAATGTCACCATTGAACTCTCACTTAGAAGTGATTGCAAGCCAGAAAACGCAATTGACCCCTAGACTGTAACTGTAATAAAGAATTCCCTTTTTCGCCTTTTTAATCAACTTGCAAGAGATGTAGAAAATAGAATGATATGAATATAAAATGTGTTCCGCTAGTGATCAGTCTGCGCAAAGGCAGAATAGCGGATTGGCTTGTCTTGCCTCTATCTTCCGGGGAATCCTAGGGGCCTTGTCTCGCTTAACTCGTCGAGTAGTGATTATCCCGGAATGAAGATTTGTTCACAAAGTCTCGCCGTATAATGATTAGCTCCTTTCCCCTGCTTCCATCATTGGTGCTATCGTATAATAGAATAATAGGCTCTTTCTAGGTTAAGACCTCTTTGCCATCTTGCGATGCCCCTCGTACTTTCCGTCCTATGATAGACCTTCTTTAGTCCTTAACCTATCTAGCTGGGCTTAGTCAGCTTTTCTTTGGGAAGTTCGTTTTACACCCTCCGCCTCCCCCCACTTATAGTAAGTGTGCATAGCCTCCCCACAGCCTTCGGGGTCAAATCATGAAAGGGATTGACCTAAGGAAAGTCACTTCATACTTTAAAGGCGGACAAATGACATAGAATAAGATTGCATCGAAGAGAGAAGGACAGTTAATCCAATAGTACAGATAGGACCTTTTCATCTAATAGAATATAATAGAATAGATCACGCCTTGGGAGTTCTCTTTCTCTCTAACTATCCATTTCGTAAGAGAAGAAAGAAAGGATTGTAGGGCAGATGGTATGCCCCTTTCATGATCTAGGCGTCGTTGATTGATTCTACTTCTTCTCCTTCTTTCTCGAGATTCAGTTAGTGCTCAATCTACTGATCATTGGTAGAAGAGAGAAAAAGTAAGCGGGGTGCTTTCTCTTTTCCCTCCCGGTATCCCCATTAATATAAGGAATTGGAAATGAATTCCAGATCATTCAGATTGAAGGCGGGATATGGATGGAATCGAGAGGGAAGAAAAAGTCCGGTGTGTGTTGGAGCTTGTGAGCGTTCACGCTCTCAGTTCCCGACATGCTCTGGACAGGACACTGACGAATAATAGAACAGGGGGGTGACTAACACTAACCTTGGTTGGGAGGTCGCCCTAAGGTTACGATCCGTTGGGTTGGGAAACCAACCTGGATCCTATTTCCTCCAAAAGCCCTACCGATTGAGAAGGAGATAAAGTTGAAAACAACTGAGATCGGATCTCTCACGGAAATGGTGAGATCATTAGTGAAAGAAGGACCAACGACGATATATATGGATAAGGTAAAAGGAATCTCTATAGATAAGGTGGTAGTAAAGTCATTGTATTAATTAGTTCCGACGAAATGCTATTGATTCTAGGAGGACTATAATGAGGAGGACGACAGAGCCCACGATCTATGAAAGAAAGGACACAGATCAAGATGTTAGAAGGTGCAAAATCAATGAATAAGAATATAGGTACTCGATTCTTCTATTTTTTCATTCTTCTTTTGATATCTTCTTTATTAATATCCACTTTTTTTTGCTTTGGTTTTCTTTATTATTATAGATTTCTAGTTTTTCTTCTTGGGAATAGGCCCATTAGGATGGCTCTTCAACAACTCCCTTTTGGAGGTTGTTTAGGGGATCTGTCGTGGGCAGTAGGTCCGATTCTTTATGTTCTTTCGGCTGTTGTCACCGAAACCGAAGCCACGGCAATGATGTTCTTGGGGTCTGACACTTCCAGCATGGAGGTCGCCCAAGATGACATCTGGAGAGAGCTCGATCCCATGGAAATAGATGTTGAACTGCTACCGGTCCCTCCAGCGAATTCTCCTGCTCCGCCAGCCACCGCTCCTTCCCATTTTCCAGAAGAAATTGCGGAGGATCTTGACTTACTGAGCAAGATAGGAGAATTAGAAGGCCATTGGGTGACCAATCAGGAGAACGCTTTGGGGGATCTCATCCTCGAATTTCTAAAGGAGGAACATATGCGAGCACCGGCTCCAAACCGCTTGCAGCGAATTGTTGAGATGCTGGAGGAAAGGCATGGGGTGGAGAAACTCCCAGAAATGCTTTCCGATCTTAAAGAGAATCGACTGCAAAGTCGATTCTACAAGGAAACGAAATCATTTTATAACGAACTAAGGGGCGCGTCAGAAGACACGCTCGAAAAGTTGAGTTATAAGATTCTCGATTGATTCATTTTAAAGTGTTTTTCCTTCCCTCTTAGCTCTTAAGGAATTCTTAAACCTATAGACGTTGTTAACGAGCTAACCTAACTAATAGAATCTCTTCTCTAGGTAGTTTGTAGTGGGCATTCCTATCTGACCGAGTTGCTAGTAGGAAGCTAGGCTATTGAACTAACAGAAGATAAGCGCAGCGGATGATATGCAGCGGACGATCTTCTTCTTTCTTTTTATCTAACATCGTCCGGTAGTTCCCTTTAGTATGTTTCTAAGAAGCTAGGACAGCTAAGAACGAATTAGCTCTTTCAAGCTCCGTTTCTAGAAGAGAAAGCCAGAAGGTAATAGCTGATTGGCAGTATGAGTGTCAGTAAGCTGCCGATGCTGTATTGCTGCCTGCTCGAATCAACATCCCTCTACGAGTTTCCTCATTCCTGTGGTTGTTCTCTTCTGTTCTGAGAGAGAGGGGCTCTAATGCCATTTCTCTTCCGTCCAAAGGCCAGTGAAAGCTATCAGATATAGGGTTTTCTTCCTTTCGATATGAGTCCCTTATTTCCTCCTTAGGAGCGCTTCTTGAAAGCCTTCTTCCCTGATTCCTCAACCCAGGATAGATCACCAGCGTCAACCTATTATGCATTGCAGCTTATCCGCTGCAGCTCTTAGGTCTTGGTAGCTAGTGGGAATGTAGGATAGCTCAAGTAAGTAATAGACTGACACCAGTGCCTCTGATAAGAGAAAATAGGTCCACATGATCAACCGAAAAGGCTTTCTATGGCCATTCTCTGCCTGAGCAAATGATGCTTTCAGGAAGGACGAATGCAAGGTTTTTTTTCCCTACCTATCCTATCCCCTATCAAGGAAGGACATGAACAAGATGGGATAAGCGCATCGGAGAAGGAATAGGTTGCAGCTTTTGTTGGTCCTACCTAGTAGCTAGATGCTTTAGTAGCTAGCTGGTTTGGGAAGGAAGGACAGGTAAGAATGGTATTATATCCCTCATTTCTTGTTTTTCCGGTGATGAGAGTTTGACCTCTAGGAAGAACACTTTCTCCCTTAATGTGCTGGTAGTTCCATAAGGCTTCCTAACTGCTTTTCTTATTTGTACGAGCTAGTAGTTTGAGTTCCTCTCCTAGCAGCTAGCCGTAGTTGGAATAGCTATTGGACTAGCAGACGCAGCAGACGAGAAGCAGCAACCATTGATCTTCCGTCTTCTCCTCTTCTACGGTCGGTCTTATAGGCCTAGTCGTCAACCTGGCAAGGAGCTACCTCACCAGGCCCTTTAGAATCATTTTGTGACATTCCTCCCTCACACAAGGGAGCCAATATTAATGGCTTTACCTTGAGTTCTTGAGACGCCCAATCATAGCACTTCCAAAGTAAGCCGAAGCGGACCAATGTAGGGTCCGTATTCCGGCGATACCTGGAGGTTTCTACAGGTAATCTAAGAGCGTGAGGAGCCGAGTATATGGATTCTCAGCTACGGTAGTGTACCACTTCAACCATTGAAGCCATTGTTGCATCCAATTACGGAGAACAGTGCGCTCCAAGATCTCCATTTCCGGTTCAGAGAGCAATCCCCATCTGCTGCATCTAAATATGCTGTTTCATCCGCTGAGACAAAAGCATATGAATCAACTCTTTCAAATGAAGAAGATGCCACCACTAAAAAAGAAAAGACGTCCATTTTGGAGGGCGGTGAATACGGCTTTTAAGCCTGAAGAATAAGATTCTTTCAAATATACAGAAGTAGTCGATGACTAAAAGGCAAGTCCGACGGCAAGGGGTGTTGTCTGGTATAGAACCAGAACAAGGGCGGAGGGAGTTGTTTTCCAGTAGCAGCTTTCTTTTTCCTGGCTGAGTAGTTTCTCAAATCCCGAGAAGGGTGGTGGATGGGAATAGATAAGTAAGCATGCGAGTACATTGTTTCAGACGCCGAATACGTTAAATCACCCACCGAAGACGCATAAGAATAATCCGATGAATCATAGATAGCATAGGGATGAATCATTCCTAAGAACCAGAGTCTAGGGCTGCTCTTTCCCAATCCGAACCAGCGGAATAGGCCTCTTCCGGTCCGGGTCGGAAGGCTTCCTTCCAGTGGTTGCTCCGGCTAGAGATATAGTCGTAGAGACGGCTAGAGATTATGTGAAGTCCCCAGATCTGAGATAAGGGAGATCCGGCTAGAGATTATGTCTAGGACAAGGCTATTGATCTAGTCTAGTCTACCTTCTCTTCTTTAGCTTGAGTATATACCCTCCGCTAGATAGTCTGCTTTTCCTTTCTCTAGGTTTTGGGTGACTATTCCTTCAAGGATAGTTTCGGTGAGGTTCTACTTGATCTTAGTTCTTTTCCTCAAAGTAGGGAGCTAAAAGTCTTCTTTCTCTTTATCTCGGTACTTTTGGTACTCAATACTCTAGTTCTCGCCCGAGAGAGAGTATCTGACTTGTTTTCCTCAGTTTCAGTTGAGGATCCCTAGTTATCGAAGGGATAGTAGCTCGTATTCTAGAGTGAAGCGAGCCTCCCCCTTCAAGTAGTAGCCCAAAGTGAAGTCAGTAGTCGTAGAGATGGCTAGAGATCTAATTCATTCTCTAATTTCCCTGCACGTCTTTTTCCCGCTGAAGAGACAAATCAGGGTGAGAAAGAGAAGGCTATTGAGAATGTCTAGTCTAGCTTTAGTCGTAGATCCGGCTAAGAGAAAGAGAAGGCGCAGAGACAGAGACGACTAAAGATATAGTTCAGTCCCCTTGATCTTGTCTTTTCCCCTTTCTTTTTTCTTTCCCGATGAAAGAAGTGTGAGCCATAGAAGGCGTAGATACAGATACAGATAGGGCTCTTTCTCGAGTTTCTTCCCTTGATTTAGTGAAGGAGATGGCTAGGAGAAGGCTCTGTCTCTAGTGAATTCCCGTAGTGCGTGTCTGCCCAGATGTGAGTGACCTACCTCAGTCGAGAGAGAGATCCCGCTATTGATTATGAATTCCAAGGAACTCCAAGAGAAGAGCAAAAGGTAAAGTACTTACTATAGTCCTCAAAGCAAGAGCGGAATTCGACATACCTTGCTTGAACTTTCATTCACTATCAGGCTAGAAAAGGCCAGCAGCATAAAGAAAGGAAGAAGGAGAAGGACTTATTTATCTTCGGACACAGGGACTAGAAAGAAAGCACAAAGAAGGAAAAGGTATGTAGGTCTTTTTCTTGGGTTTCATAATTATCTTATATGAGGGTCAGGGCTTGAAGCGGGGTAGTTTCATAGGAATCCGGCTAATAAGCTTGAGTTCAGATAGTCAGGTGAGAATCCAATCCTTTTTGCGTTCTCGATGGAGTTGGTCTTCTTTGCACCTTAGTACAAGTAAAGCTCTGACTACAAGAATGCAAATGCATTGGATGCAAACTCATCACTTGAGCCATCTCACCAGAGTCTTCTCTTTAGGTATTTGACTTCTCCTCTAGTACGGTACTCGTTTTTAGGAACTGGGGAAGAGCCAGCAAGCAAGGCTTTCTTAAATGGAACGAGAGCGCGGCCGGTCGATCGGCTTACTAGCTTGAGGAAGAGACTCTTGAAAGACTAGGTTAGATTAAAATGCGAATGAATAGCTTTCGGAAGAATCAGATCTCACATAAGCTCGAGTGAGGCGTGAGAGAGCATCTTGACAGAGGGAGAGAGAAGTGCAAGGAAAGAAAGTAGATCCAGAGACTTCTCTGCATGATATGTATCTTCAAACTAGGGGACAGACACCCTCTTGGAAAGTAAATAAGGGAAGGCACTACGACACAGGAGAAAGGGGCTCAACTAGATGATATGCTAGATCAATAGCTAGATATGCCGGATCTCTCTCTAAACCTTCTCTTTCTCTAGCAAATTGAACAGAGGGAGAGGGACTAGATCAAGATCAATAGCCTGATCTACGACATGATCAATAGCCCTATCTTCGGCCTTCTTAGCTCTCTTCTTCCTCCTCCTGGAACTCGAACAAAGTGCCAAAACCCGGGATTTTTCATTAAAAATGAGATTTCCCTCGTAAGACTCATTTTCTTATGATCATAGTTGTAGAAAGCCCTTGTTTTGGGCTAAACATGCTTTTTCACTCGTAAGACGGAGAAAAAAAGTAGACTCGTTTTATAAAGCCCGTCTTTTTCGCTTAAAATACGAGATACCAGAGTATCAAATATGTGGTGTACGCTCACCCCTCTCTATATTATCTAAAGGGGGCGCAGACGAGCTTCTTATCTTAGAAGATGGGGGCGCATCAGACTGAACTGATTATAAGATAGGCTAAGCTAGAAATAGGCGGGGTAGTTTCATTGGTCGACTAATCAGGCTAATAAGCTTGAGGTTCAAAATCCCGTCTCCGTTGAATATCTCACTTGAGATGTCACTAGTGATATTTGACTTATCCTATAGTATAGTTAGGTACTAGGATTAAGAACTGGGCGCAACGATGGCGCTAAATTCACTAGCCAGCGCGGCAGGTCACCCTAAAGTGAAGATCGGTGCCAAGCTTGAGGCAGAAGAAGATCTCACTAATAGCGTACTCGAGACTGAGGCTTGAGAGCTCCTTTCAGCGGGACAGGCATGTGCAAGGAAATTCATTTATTAGATCAATGGCGCCTTGTCCTAGAGAAATTAGAGAAATTGCCTTATCCTAGACTAGATCTTTAGCTGTCTCCTAGACTAGAGCTATCGCCTGATCTGGCTCCTAGCCTGATATGGATCGGGAAACAGCTGGGATTTCTTACTTCTATTATCATCAGGGGGCAAGGAATTCACTAATTGACTAGCTTGAAGCGGGCTAGTTGAATAGGAAGACTCGTAAGGCTAATAACCTTGACCCATTAGCTGAAGAGAGCAGGTGAGCAGGTTCGAATCCATCTTTTTCCGTTCTCGATTGGCTTTGTGTTCAGTGCACCTTAGTACAAGTAAAGCTCTGACTACAAGAATGCAAATGCATTGGATGCAAACTCATCACTTAAATCCCCAGAGATGGCAATCTCACTTCAGAGAAAGTATGATGTGCTATTTGACTGATCCTTAAGACTAGGATTTCGGATTCTCTTAGAACAAGGGCGCCCAATGAGCCAGAAAGAAGAGCTCATTCTTTAGCTAGCGCGGCAGGTAACCCTACTGCTGGCTGCTAAGATTCATTCCACGCTTTAGGAAGAAGGAAGATCTCACATAAGCTGACTCGAAAGTAGAGTGAGGATTTCTTTCACATTTCTCCAGATCGTCATCAAAATGGTGAACAAGGACTTAAGTTCACGCATCTGCCCTAGGACTTTGCCAAATCCCGATCCTAAATAGTGGGTCAAACTACCGGAGGAGCACGGCCTTGGTGGCGACGATTTGAGGTGCGGCCGTCTTACCTTTAACTACGAAACCTTTGATTCTCCCGATTGCCATCACCAGCACGGATGCCTTCCCTTCCTGCTTTGCATCTCTTTGAATCTGAATCATATCTTGATTGAGAGTGATTCAAAAGTGTTAGTTGACATTCTGGTGCGTCAAGATAGATCCTCTTGGAGCATTTGGTATTGGTTGAATCATATTTATGAGAAGATGCCTTGAATTCGAAAACAGTTCAAAGACAGGGAAAGGCGAACTATTCTTCTTGATTGGAAAGGTCATTCAAAAATGACCAATTCCAAGGCTGTTCCCCTCGACCGCCAAAGACTGCTTTTGCCACATGTTTTCGGTGAAGCGGTTCTCGAATAGGAATGAATCCCCGGATAGACACCTTGCTTATCTTCCTCAAGGATGAGATTTAGAAAACTAGGAAATTTAGAAGGGTGGATGTGGCTGCTGCTTATCGACCGGCAGACCGGCTACCAGCAGCAATCATTGAATCTTTTGAACCTTCAGTTCTTCTTGCCCCAGTTTCACTATCTCTTTCAGTGCCTTCTTCGATTCCCCTTGAAGTAGAGGGAACCTTCTCTTTCTCTTTCAGTTCTTTCAGTGGAAACGCAATGAAGAGAGAGAACTTTCCAGAGGAAGAAGAAAAGAAGTACGAGCCTATCTGTCGACAATAGGGAAGAGGTATATAGATTCTCCATCCTGTATAATGAAGACTCCCCTTCCTCTCGTTTACTTTCTTGGTTTTTAAAGGTAAAGGAAGTTCACGACTGGGAGTTTATGATAAGCGCGAATTCCTTCTTTCAATGGATCTTTTCCTGTGTTTAGGTTAGCTCTCTACTTTCATCTCTGCTTGCCTGTCTTCCTCGTTTATTTGTCTCCATAGGTTGTGATTGTGATCGTCTTAAGGCCTAATATATCTTCAGGAAGAAGCCCAGTGAAAGCCCTTATCATAGATTACCAGTAGTCCCTTCAAATGTGGTAAACTTCTTTTCCTTTCTAGATGCACCTTGCCCAACTGCCTTGTGAGTCTTTTTTCTCCAAAAAATGTTCTGAGCTCAAGTGCTAATGTGGTCTGAGGGAAAGGATTTCTTCTTGTCTGCTTAGCTTATTCTTTGGTCTACCACATTTCCGGTCAATGCTGCGAGTGTGCCTTAATCAAAAATGAAGGATCCTTTTCGGCCCTCTTTCGCTTCGAGCTTTTTACTGTTAAAAGATATCCGGCCCCTCTTGTTATATCTTTCGAAATTGCTGCTCGCTCTGGGGGTCTACCTCGAATTCGATAGTTTATTGCTAACAAGATTCCCCATGCTATATGCGGCGGCAATGCAATTCTCCAGAGAGTGAGTTGCTGATCATAATGCCCGCCCTTAGTAGGATTTCCAGTAGTCGGTTTTAGGTTGGGGTGCGAATAGTAGCATAGTTGCTTAGTCACCTTCCTCTCCTTAACAGTCGAGCTTTAACTACTTCCTCTTACGTATTACTATCTAGGGGCTTTGAAGCTGGTGTCTTTACTTATGTCATTAGCAAGGTGTAAGCTACTCTGCTGCTCGCTTCGTAAAGCTCCGCTCGTTGCTTTTCATCCTTTAGTATCTTGCTGCTTCTTTTCTTCCGCTTCTGAGGCAGCATCTCTATTAGTTAGTAAGCTAGCTGCTACTATAGTTTTTAAGGCGTTTGCGCAATCGGCTTGTTGGTTGGCTTAATTACGCTATAAGGGCTTGTAGCTAAAAGTCGTCTTAATCGCTTTCCTCTTCCTCTACCTTCACTCGCTGCCTTGCCTTCGACGACTCAAACTAGGAGTTACCATTGTTTTCTTGTAGTTGCCAGACGTCAGTGACCTTGCCGAGTCCGATAGGTTGCCCAATGGTGCGAGTGTTAGTTAGGTGTTCCCGGTCGACTAACTGTTGTGAGAATTAGTGAGTTAGGAGTTGTGCCTTAATCTTTCGAAGGTGCTTGAAGGTCTCTCTACTTATGGCATAACCGATCCTGCTAGTTAGCAAGCCTTGCCATTCGGATGAAAAGAATTTCATCCTAATTAAAGCCGGATTCCTCCCTTATCAATGTTTGAGATGCCTGGTTGTGCCAATTGCCCTAGTTTACAATATGACTTTTATGCCTGGCGGCAACTCGGATCTTATGTTCTTCAGATGCCCGGCTTATCTGCCAGTTGTCTGGCTGCAAAAGGAAGAGGTTAGTTCACAACCCTGAAAGCCGAAGACGAAGCGAGGAAGGCAGCTACAGCGACAGATAAGGAAGAGATTTAGGCAACTTCAGAGTATTAACTGACCCCCCTGATGGAGAAAGCTAAACCCTAGCACTCGAATCCTGCCTCTGAACCCTCACTTGACAAAGAGCCTTGATGAAAGACAGACTGAAGGTCCCCAACATTCAAACCTGCTGCTATGGATTCGGGAATGCCTGGGGTTCAGGTACCCGCCTGCTTGCGGATCCTATCAATCAACAGATGGGGAGTACGAGTTGCTTGAAACAGATAATGTAGGGAGTGCCCCAACAACTCGTCATGCACTCGACCTGTCTGAAGTTCGAGCGAATGAGACAGAAAGGAATAGAACGAGTGATGGACTGTCAACAGCAGATCGAACTCTCTACGACCTCTCCAAACAGTATTTATCTTCCTTATCCCTTCGGCTAAGTTCTTTAAACAGCGCAGACGGCTAGGCTAAAAGAGAAGGCCTGTTATCTCTTATAGTCTTCCTTTAGGGAGGAGAAGTCAAGGACAAGGAATACGGATGATGAAAGAGGCCAAGCCTGGGTGGGACTAGAAATCGCATTCGGCGGGAGGAAAATGAAATAAATATTCGTAGCTGATTGGTCCTATGACAACTATTAAGACCGCTCAGGAGGTAGGGGACGGGACTAAAGGCTCTCTTCTGACCTCACCCTTTTAATCTAATCTATAGGATCAGGAGACTTTAGGAAAGATTTGCTCGAGGGGCCAACCGGATGAATAGAACTGCAGACTAGAAGGAAGGAGGGGGCATTAGGGCAAAAAGCTCCTTTCTAATCGGTAGGGAAGTCAAGCCATAAGGATCGAAGTCCCCCAAGGTTGACTAACGTCTTTCATGCCCCACTGGGAGGACACTATTCATAACATAAGGTATTCTTGATCTTTCCACTGCCCTTCTATTCTTCGCCCACATCTTTAGTTCCATTCTATGTCTTCTATCCGGTGGGTAAGCCCTTAGAATCGATAGAAGGGGGCCTCTTAGGTGGAATCGACTTCCATTGCCGATGACTTTCCACTGATGAAGGGAACTCCCTAGCAGCATAGGTCTGTCCCCCGGTTCCCTTTCCCTCGCCCACTCAAGTTCATTACCAACCCAATCCGGCTGTTCCCCACATCTGATTGATCGAGTTGACTCCTCTCTCGCTTCCAATTCGATTCGATCCACGATGCCTACTACCTATCATAAAGGCAGTGAGAAGTCGAGTAGGCTAGCCGATGTCCCAGTGGTTACTGAGAAATACTTGGGAGAAGGATAGTGCGTGCGCCCTTAATGGAACCACACCTTTCGGACTTTCGGAGAAGCTTATTTCACGACTCTCTCCCCGAGGTATGGTTTGAGTCCGGGTGCGGAACTCAATATTCTTTGGTAAGATCAATATTGACTAATAGAATGACTGTCTACTTCCGGCCAAAAACAACATCATGGAGGAATCGAACCTCTGAAAATTCTCAAAGAAATTCGTAAGGAACTTTATGCCAATGGATGTGCCCATCTCCCTCCCCTACTCCATCCCTCTGCTTGGCTCTAGCCTTGTCCGGACCTCCACCTCTTTTTGTTCTCGCCCCCTGAGTTGCGCTCTTTGTCTCGTCCATCTGAGGCCGACGGGTGCGTCACATCCTTTGTTTGTGAGCGAATCTCTTCGCCCTATGCTGAGTCGTAGTTCTATTTCGCTTGGGCTGCTCCTTAGTCGTTGGCCTCTTTTGGTTCTTGGCCGTAGCACTTCTCTTGCGTAATCCCAAAGTCTGGACTGATAAGTTGGTTGGGCCCGTATAGGGCCTATGGTGCCAATACCACCATATAATACGTAGACATCATCAAAGCCCTCGTTGTCATTTCTCTTTCTTTTGAAAAAAACGAAAAATATGTATGTGTTGATCCGTTAATCATGCACCCCTCATGAACCAACCACCAGCCAATCATGCTATCCTTACCTTCCAACCAACCCCTTCGATTCCGCTTCTGCAGCAGCATATAATCTCGGACCCTTGATGCCAGCAGCTCAATCTGTTTTCCAGTGATGGCAAGAATCCGCGAAATACTGCTTTTTCTTTTTCTTCTTCTTGTGTTGTTTCTGAATGGCATCATAGCTACACGAGGGAAAGCGATGCTGCCCACTCTGCCGCAAAAGGGGGCCGCTTTCTTCCCCCAAAAAATGCCAGTTCCACCATCAGGGCCCAGCAAGCAGCATAATTCTGTTCCGAGGCTGCGTTTCATTCCAGCAACAGTAGTATATGGTTCAAAACGCCTTGTTCCATCCGGCGCGAATCCCCTCCATCACTAGTATAGTGGAGGTGTTATTTGTATTGCAATAATGAATAAATGTACGAACACAAATAATGAGCAGACCAGCCCACTTTTATATGTGGGTTCATTTCATAATGTATTTTTGTTTTGAATAAAGAAGCGCGCTCCTGTTAGTGTAACGTAGGTGTCTTTCTCGGTTGATGGATGGGATAAATGCCTATATCGCTTTGTAATGTTATTGTCATGTTGATGCTATATTAAATAATCTAATCTAAAAAAGTTGCTCAAGACTTAGTCCCATTCTTTATAATTGTCTTTCTCGTACTGTGTAAACGAACTTCAAGTCTTAATTGTGTACTCAACAGGAAGCGTCACAGCCTAGGTTTGGGCCACCTCCGATGTCGATCTGCAGTAATAGTTTTCGAAAGTAGTTTTACGAGGTAGGTTCTATTTTAACCTAGAGCGATTTGCCTGCTTCTTTCTAGGCTATAGTTTACCTGTATCATGCAAATGTCCAACACTTAGGTGCTTTCTAAGATCATCCTATATGAAAGATGTATGACGGATAATGAATGACTTGCATGGTATGCAATCTGAACGTCCACAGAGTACAAAAGGTAAGACCTAATAAGAGAAATGAGCTTAGCACAACACGATATGGGATAGAAACCTAATCCTAAAAGGAGAAAACCCATCACTGAACAATCATAGGAATAGAAGAAATAGGTTCAGACCAAGTGACAGAACTCTCTATGAGTTGGGCTACATAAAAGATCCTATTCTAAAATGGATGTAGCTTAACTAAAGCCCAATGCAGGTTGAACTCTATGGAATCTAAGCCTCACTACCCTCTTAGAGCGTTACAAGGAATTTTTGGCCTAATGACAAGAGTTTAAAGTATGGGTTAAACCATAGCTGAAAGATAGCCTACACAAGCTAGGCCTAACACAAGGCCCCATATAGATTCAGCTTAGGGGTTTATGAGAGATTGATTGATGGACCTAAGCTAAACTTATAAGATTGAACCTAAACCAAAGCCTATAGACTGAATTAGGAGAGCAGAGGTTTAATCCAAGACCAGGAAAGCAAGCTATATCGAAGCCCAATGCCAAGCAAAGCCCTAGACTACAAGTGAAGAAATTGGGTTCAACTAAGCCCTTAACCCAACATGAGGTGGAGCCTTAACCCGACACAAGATGGGACCCTATTAGGATAGTGGGCTTAGTCAGCCCAACATAGGTTGTCAACCAAAAAGGAGAAGTTCCCGTGATTTAAGGTTTATGGATATCCTACCCTAAGACGAGAGGATTGGGCTTAGAACAAGACCCATCGGTGGATAAGATCACATCTTCATGACAAGAGGTGTACACGTTAGGCCTCACTCAAGGTAATGGGCCAAACCTAACGAGTCCAAACAAATTGGATCGTATGACAAAACCACAGATTGGGCTTAATTCAAGGCCCAGAAAAGATGGGTTGAATCCATAAACCGCTCCGTGGGGTCCAATGACTCTCAGAATGGCTTAGAATTGCACACAATTGCTATAACTTGGGTCTAGTCATAATCCTTATGGGCTCAAGTCGTATTGGATCCTAAGTATCACACATCGGGCTTAATTCAAAGCCCACAACCAATGGAAGAGCCTACAACTTTACCATGCACTTACTGTTTTGTAAACCCGTTCTTTTGGGCTTTGGGCAGTAAAGGAAGAATCATGATAGGCGTATAACGTATAAATAAGCCACTACACGAACATTAGAAGTTTTGAATCATCTCCACAAGTGAGAAAGGTAGTGTAATAGTACGATGCCGACCTCGCTCGCCCAGCATATCCAACTTGAGCAGGAGGAGCATATCTTCTTGGAGCAGGTTTTTTTTCCTCAGTATTGTATACCACCGGATCGATCTAATGACAATAGCCCTTTTCCAGGCGAGGAAGAGCTAGCTTCTCCACTGGGTTGCTTTGCAGCTCGCGGTGGTGAAAAGAGCCCTATTTGCATTTCGAAGCTGAGATAATCGCTCTGTCTGTTGCCGACACCGGAGAACTCTCTTGGCTTGTTAGCAATGATTTGTCTTCTTGAGCGCCTGAACTAGATCTCCTCCTTTCTGCAAGAAGGGATATTCTTTCTTCCGTCTGAATGATCCTGGTTGGTGACTTGCAGGTGTTCATGCTCATTAGGGGTCTGTCTCGTTATCAATTAGAGAGACAACCATCGGGTAGGTACGAGCTCGACTCAGAGATATACGATCTGAAAGCGCAATATATATAGGATTAAGAAACCAGCCTAGTTTCATAAGTAGGGTTCAGCTTGAGTTCTTCCAACGAGGGAGATCAACAAGGACCAGTGGTCTACGGCCCTTGATCCTGGGCGTGCAGACACGGCAAAAGCACTACAGTTCTTCCAATATCTACTTTTTATGAGGGGATCGGTCGCTCCCTTTGGTGGGTAGCCTCACTCTCCTTATGTGATATCTGATTCTTCCTCACGCGTTGAGCTATAGCCCTTCTTCCTTGCCTTCTTTTCCGTACTCGAGTGCTAAGTCCGGAGCCTTGTGCGGGACACTTGGCCCATCTACGTTTGTTTGCCAGGTTGGAATGCCCATCTACTACTAATAGCTCATTTGCTGCGAGATATCATCTGAGGGAAGCCAGAGAGAGGGCACCAATAAGATTCGGGATAACAGGATAACTCCACCCCCACCTCCACAGCACGCACTCTCAAGCCCCATTGCTTTTATTTCACCACTTGCAGTTCGTCAATAATCTTTCTCGACAAGTGAGGTATGAAGCATAGCATGCGACACCCATGAGTTAAGACTCCTTTGTTGGCATCTCATGTTTGCCTTTGGCATATCATGTTTTCTTTGAAACCTTTTCTCGCCTTGCTTTGGAAGCTTCGCGGTATTCCTTGTGGTCGAGCCCAGTCCTTCTTTACTTATATTCCCGTAGGATCTTTATTCTCTTCCCGTACGTAGTAGGGTAGGACCAATATTGAGTGCTATGCATATGGTTTGACTAGTGTTAGTTTGCGGCTACCCTTATTATTCTCTTTATAAGGTACCCTTCTTCTCTTTATATTATATTGTTAGGTATGGAAATGTACTTTCAAAAGTAGCGATTCCGAGGTTGGACCTAGGGACGCCTTGCCCTATTATGAAAGTTCCTCATCACGTATATAATAGCCTCTAAAAGAAGAACTACGAGTTGCACCAGGCTCCTACTTGAACTTGCAGATAGATCGGCCTGCTCACCAATAAAGGAGTCGCTGGTGGATTGAGAGAGTCGAGTCTCGTTAGGGAAGAGTTTCATATACTTGATCTGGTTGGTCGGGCTACCTAGCATCATGGCCATGGCTATCAACACCACAGTTAGGATGCGTTTCCCCGGCATTTGTGGCCTCGAAAGGGAGATCAGTTTCAGAGTAAGCTTATGAGTAATCGAAAACACAAAGGCTCGTATTAGAATTCGAAAGACAGAGAAATCTCAAGTGATCCGAGGGAATCGGGGAGAGAGGGATAGATTATATCACCCTTGGTACGACTCGTACACAACGGATTAGCGCCCATAACGAACGCCTCTGACAGTCCCTTCACGCACTGAGAGAATACCGCGAAGATTACCCTACAAGCAAATGGCGCTTGAACGTACCCTACTTGCCGAACAACCTTCCTTGATTGACCGAACAACAAGGATTAAGAATGCCAAGCCAGCAGGTGATCTGAGAGTGAGCGAGACTTTGTGGGGAAAGAAGCTGCTAGCTACGGTGAAGCCGATCTTAATTCAAGTTTACGCCCGGCTTCATCAACACTACTAGGATCCAGACCGGTCAGTGATAGAGACTATTAATAGAGCACTGGTAGAAAGCCTATACGAAACGAAACAGAGGTCTATACGAGCCTTTAATGTTGACATTAGGTCTTATCACAAAAACTAAGCCCTTGATAAATCTTCCATTCCTCTTCCTGAGGGACCACTCATTCCCTCATCCACATTTGAATCCATACTTCCTTCCCTCCGAGAATCCCATTGAACCTGTTGAGTCTTTACCTTCTTCAGGCACAGGTTATTAAAAAAAAACCTCAACTTAGAGAAGAGAATCTAAGCTGATATGACTCTATCTATGTTATTTTCGATCCAATCCATTGTCGAAAATGGGAGAAGATCAGCGTTGAGGGGAGCCAGCTACGGTAGCAACCTTCATCCGAGCACACATACTGAACCGGCATCATATAGTCGCCTTGCCTTATTTGGTTTCTGTCTGGTCCGCATGGTAGTGACGTGCCATTGCTGCTCTGCATGGCGCTCCGGCAGGGCGTGATGCGACGATAGATGATGAGAGACTGATCGACCATAGATAGGAGGGTAGCTTGCTTCCAAGCGCTAGCGAAGGAACCGCGACCCGACCCAACCGGTACCTTATTAGATCGGTCAGATACGTCAACTTCTGCTTCTACTGCGGAGCGACTGAATGAGGGGCAGATCGACCGAGATCCCTGCCGCGCCTCCTCTCATCCTCCCAAAAAGCTCCAGCACGAAACATTCATATTGGTTTCGGCAGCGACTATCGGGCCGGCGCTACATTGTTCTATATTCATGGCGGAACCGTTCTAAAAACGGCAAAAAGAAAGAGGTTGGAACTTCCTTATTCTCCGGCCTGGGCTTGTCTATTCGTTGTACCATCTGGTGATGCTATATTCATTTGGAATAGGAGGGGTAGAATGAGAAGGATCTGCATGCTGCTGCAGAGGTGATTGTATGAAAAGCATCCAAGAGGGGTCGGATTGTATAATAATCTCCTTTTTTTTTTGGGGGGGGGGCTGGGGTCAGGGACTCCTTTTTAGGATCCCACATGAGCTTTCTAGATTGATTTCTTTATTGAGCCCGCGGTTTGGTGTGGCTTCTGGGAATCACCATGGAATAGTCAAATAAAAAAAAACTAGAATAAAAAGAATAGCGTGATTTTCATCTTCCACCTATCTTACTTAAGTGATCCGTTAGTCAATTCTTTACCAAGCCTATTTCTGGAGCGACAGATTGACACCGCCTAGAACACAGACCAAATAAGACATCTTAAGAGATGAGATGATGCGTGTTCGCGTGGGTTTCCGAAATAATGAAAGGGGCCGATACAATAAGACTAAACAAGGAATTGACTGAATAGGACACGAGCGGGTACTTTCAAGCCTATGTGACCCATGCACTTATGCTGCCTTCACTCAAAGGAAAGCCCTTTCAAAGAAGCAAGGGATGAAGGTATTCTCCTGTATTAGACCTGACTACTCTTATCCTCACTAGCCTACTAGCGAAGCAAGGATAGCAGCTAGTAAGACAGCTCTTTAAGCAGCTTTAGCTGCTAGTATTTAATATGAAAGAGCTATAAAAGCTGCTAGTTAGGAAGCTGCTCTTAAAGCTGCTCTTTACGGAGCTATTAATGCTGCTAGTTAAGCTATTGTAGGAGCACTAATAGCAAGAGCTAGCTAGGGAGAAGGAACTGCTTTCTTTCCTGAAAGCTGGAAAGCAGGAGTATTCTCCTGTACTCTCTTAACCTTCCCTTTATAGCTCTAGCTTGATTGGCGAAGCAAGGTTATCAGCTAAGGTGAAAATGATACGACTAATAACCTTTAATCGCCTTCGGATGTTTACGCTTACTGGTCGTTCCTAAAGAGCTAAGACTTAAAGCAGCTATTAATACAGCTCTTTAACCTCCTAGCTTGGAGAGAGAAATGATTTTATCGCGCTCCACATCTAATGGTATTTTTGTTCCCAGCCCGGACTTGAGTTCATCAGTTCATCGAGGAAAGGAGAATTGACTACGAGTTGACTGAGTCTCGGTACTGAACAATGAATTTCCTTTTTGAAAGATGGAATTTTTCAAAAGAGTACATTGACACATATTGCTTGGTCGCTTGACGAATGGCTTTCTACGACGTTAGTGAGAGCAGAGTCCAAACCAAAACCAATTAAGCCATTCTAATTAGAGTATGATAATGAATGAATTGGTGGCAAAGCTCTAAGCCTGCAGACGGATATCTGTCGGGACCCGAGGATACCAGCGATGATGAGGTTCCCATGATGATGACATGCAACGTCATATCCGTCCGAACAGACTGAACATCTAAAGAGCTCATCGTTGAGCTAGACCGGAAAGATGAACGTCGAGCTAAGGTCGCAATAGCCCAAGACTGGTTGGGGGGCTGAGAATGAGGTAAAGGTCTCTGTCGATTTAGACGGCCGTGGACCCGTAAATAGGCCGGCATTCAAAGCAGGAGAAAGGCGGGCCTTAGGAAAGTTTGAGATGGGCCGGATGCGCAGCATGCTCAGGCCCTTGCTAATTACCAGCCACCGTACGCAGAATGGGTTGATAGTGAATGGTATCCGGACAGCTATACCATCCCCAACTTCTGCATGTACGCCGGAAAAGGGTGCCCCCGTGAGCATCTGAACTATTTTACGGCCCGTTGTGGAAACTCGGCGACCAATCAAGCCTTGCTTCTAAAGCAGTTTCCTCTGTCTCTGAAAGGAAATGCGCTTGAATGGTATATGGCAATTCCTCCCCGCTCCGTGGCCGATTGGGACACGATGGCTACGACATTCTTCTGGGCGTACTACCGACCTTTTCCCGGGATCCGACGCCGCTTCTTGTCTTGGGAAAGATGCCTCGAAATTTCAAGGCCAAGGCGCGAAGAAACTCGTGCCATGGTAGGACCGGTGGATGAAGCCATCGCTATACTCCGCCTAACGGAGACCTGCGCCCTATAAGCCCGCCATACGCTGGGGAGGTAGACGAAGAACCCTTTCCGATAAGGGTACCAGTTACCCAGCTTCAAAATAGTTAGAGGCTTCGGGGATCCCGCCGCACACTTAGAGCAATTCTTACAAAGATGCGGAACAACGGCTCAAAATTCCGCGCTTTGTCTAAAGCAATTCCCAGTCTCGCTAGAAGGGCTTGCCTTCGATTGGTATTGTAATCTACCGTCTCGTCGGATACCCGACTGGGACACTATGGCACAAACCTTTGTGGAAGGGGCCCGCTATTTCAGATCGGATCCTGAATAGTTGAGTAGCTTCCTTAACCCGAGGGTAGCCGAAGGGGAGATCTCGGGACCAGATGAAGACGATGACGGTCCTGATGAATTCGTGACAGCCAACATGGTGCAAATCTCAGATGAAACCTCTAAGGAAGGTTGCACGAACCGACGAGGAAAAGGCTATAGTAGAAGTATGTCAGATGGACCTGAGGTCTGGCAGGAGGCTCCCACCAAGGGTAGTCCCGCCAGCCGCCAACCAGGCTTCCACATCGCGTCCTCAAGAAAGAACGAGTCGACGAGAGGAGGAACAAGTCAAGTATGAAATCCTCGCCCATCTGAAGAAGATCCCATCGCTTCTAAGCGTCTACGATGCGCTGAAGATGTCTCCGGAACTCAGGCAGTCTTTAATATACGCCCTCTCAAACCCGGAAGACTTCTCTGACGAGGTCCAAGGAGAGACAACCAATCGAGGAAAGAAAAGGCAATCCTCCAACAGCACCGAACAGTGTCTAACCGTTGTCACCTTCGATGACAGCGATTTCCAGGCTGAAACAGCCGACCATAACCGTCCCCTCTTCATCACAGGAAAAATCGGTGGAGAAGAAGTTTATCGAGTTATGGTCGATGGAGGATCTGCAATCAACCTCATGCCAAAAAGAATGCTTGCACAGCTAGGCATACGGGTCTCTCGCTTGCAACCAAGCCACTACATCATCCAAGGGTTCAATCAGAATGAGCAACGCCCCTTGGGAAAGATCAGATTGAAGACCAGCGACATCAAACAATATACATTGCCTCGTCATAGATGTCGATACATCTTACAACGCTCTTCTTGGTCGTCCCTGGATGCACGATCATCACATTGTGCCATCCACTTACCACCAATGCGTCAAATACCCGTGGATAGGTAGGCAAGGACGCATAGTGGCGGACAACGATCCCTTCAATGGGGCTGAAGCTTATTATGCGGATGCCCGCTTCTATATAAAAGCCGTTTTGCCGAAAGACACCGAAAAGGAGAAAGAGGCGGTCAAAGGTGAAAGCTCGGAGTCATCAAAAGGAAGCGATACTCAAAAGAAGACCTTCCGATATGTCCCTCGGTCCCAAAGAAAAGAAGGGGCTAGAGCGCTCACACCGGTAGACCCATCCGAGGCTCTCAAGCCAGGATACACTCTCCCACTAAGGAATTCCTCAGTAGTGTGGTGGAGACCTACAAGAAATGGACGGTTTCACCTAAAGGGAAAGGCAGCAAAAGCATCCAATTTCACGCAATGGGGAAGATGGACAGGCCGACCCCAAGCGATGAGGAGACAAAGGTTGAGGACCAGCGATATGCGTCCAAGGAAACTCACTTCAGCACAAAAACTCGCCAGATGCTTGCGAAAGTGGGTCTCAACCCTGAGAAGAAGAACACAGGAATAGCAAAATGGCCCCCTTTGACGCCATGCTGACGGCTTCTCAGAGAAAAGTCCTACACGAAGATGGGTGCTCCGATTCAAAGCCTAGGGGACTGGGCTATCGGAGCCCCTCTGATGACGAAGGCCCGTCCACAGTAAATATGGTCGTCGCTGAAGAAGACTCCTCATCCGGAGAAAGGAGAGAGACCTCCGTCGAAAGAGGAAGAAGTGCGACCAGCCCCTCCTGAGTTCGAAGAAGGTGGTCAAGCTACCGTAGATGAACTTCGGGAAGTGAATCTGGGGACGGACGAAGACCCTAGACCAACCTTTATAAGCGCATCCCTTTCGGAAGACGAAGCACGAAGGTACATAGCCTTCCTTAAGGAGTATAGTTACGTCTTTGCTTGGACATAGTTTGAGATGCCTGGTCTTGATCCTAAGGTCGCAGTCCACAAACTGGCCATCCGACATGGCAAGCGGCCCGTAAAGCAGCCTCAACGACGCGCTCGGCCTGAACTTGCAGCTCAAATTGAAGCCGAAGTTGACAAGCTTATCAAGGCTGGGTTCATCAGTCCAGTCCAGTACCCTACCTGGTTGGCCAATATTGTCCCGGTGAAAAATAAAAACAGAAAAATTAGGGTCTGCATCGACTTCAGAGACCTCAACGACGCCTGTCCGAAGGATTATTTAAAACTTCTCATCTAACCAGTGAGGGGAGGGATATGGCCCACTCAGCCCCCCAGCGAGAAATCGCTAGAGGGACAAGGCGCTCAGGTGCGCTTACAGTCTTATGACCACACCAGGTTCAATGTACAACCAGGGGAAGAAACTATATAGACTCACTTCCGGCGCTCGCACACCACCCGCCGTGGCCTTTCTTCAGTCGCTATGTTGCCTACAAGAGCGCTTAGAACATAGTCGAGTGTAAACCACATCGTTGGTAGACGAACCTGCATGGATGATTGAATGAGAACTCCGTTCTAAATTCAGGCTTTCCACACTAGACGGAGAGTACCATCGAACAAGAATGCAAGTAGGATCAAGCTCTTAAGGCATGCTCCCGCTTTTCTACAAATAGAGCCGTAGAGCTGTCTTAAGACTATTGAAACACGACCTCTCCTAAGGAGTCGGCATCCATTATGTGAAAGTTGGGTCACATCGCGGATGTACAACATTGGAGATAGATCTCCTACTCCTTCACTTCGAAAAGGTATAACCTTCTCTCCAGCTCAAGAAAACGGAGATCTTTTTCCAAAAAGGAAGTAGATCCTTTCACTTTCACTTTCATTACAACCAACTTCAACCTAAAATGATGGGAAGATCGTCCGACATGTTAAACAGTTGCTAAAGCAGCATACCGAAAAAGTCCATCTCAACAACCTTCAACATAAAACGAGAAGTGGTTTAGGGAAAGACCCCTTATGGATCTAGCGGAGATGATCCTATCCCCTCGCTGGTTACCCGAGGAACCTATTTAGAGGTCCAGTCTGCGCTTCCCCTCAAACTGCAAATTTTGGCCATGTGTCAAAGAAGAGGTTCACCCCTGCCCTCTCCGTAACTGACTTACCGAAGCTTAGGAACGTTAATGCCATGTTCCTGTTGTCCGAGCTCTAACGCACACCTGCCCTAAAGCTGGTTGCGGGGTTTAGTAAAGTAAAGCAGAAGGCGAAAGAAAGACAGAAGCGGAAGAGGCAGATTTAGACAACCAACGTCAGCTACGAGTTCGCACCCCAACCAACAGCTGCCTTTGCTAACCTTGCCTTACCTGAACTAACGCACTCAGAAGGTCACATCTGTCTGGCTGCTAAAGGAAGAGCTGTAAGACCAGAACTGCTAGCTACCGGTTGTCTGTTCTGAATATGCCACTTGTTTGTCTTCCTTGTTGGTTTTCCATTTTATATTTTAGAGATTTTCTGCTTTTCTATGATCGCGATATATCTAAGAAGAAGAAGAAGAAAAATGACATCAGAATAGAACAAGCCGATACCTGCCCGGAGGTTGCCCAATGGCGAGTGTAGCGAAGGTCACCTCCCATCCCGTGAAGGGGCATACGTCATAAGGGGGGGAACGGCTATAGTGGTAGTATATGAGCGGAGTGAGCGCGACTAGAGTTCACTTCAGGAATAGGGCTTGTTGATGTAGTTGCTTGTAGTTTTTTCGTTCTATCCATTCGAGATTGGGTTGGTGTTCAGTCTACCGTACTGTATCGAAAAGAATGCAATGCATTCATTCTATTCTCCCATCAGACTTTAGTGGGAAAAAGCCACGCACCTCGGGCAAGTCTCTCTATTGGTTGGAGAGCAGAACTGTCAAAGAATGCACCAAACCACATGATTGTTCTAGAATGGCTTCTCACAATCGTCGCTCCTTGTGATGCTGCGGAACCATGGCAATTAGGATCTCAAGACGCAGCAACACCTATGATGCAAGGAATTATTGACTTGCATCACGATATCCTGTTCTTCCTCATTCTGATTTTAGTTTTCGTATCACGGATGTTGGTTCGCGTTTTATGGCATTTCTACTATGAATTTCATCCTTTCCCGCAAAGGATTGTTCATGGAACTACTATCGAGATTCTTCGGACCATATTTCCTAGTATCATCCCGATGTTCATTGCTATACCATCATTTGCTCTGTTATACTCAATGGACGAGGTAGTAGTAGATCCAGCCATTACTATCAAAGCTATTGGACATCAATGGTATCGGAGTGCGCCTCCTCACGAGGGTGATTTAAGTGCAACGAAATGTACCGGTGGTTCGCGAAGCATCTGGCTTACCGGTAATCTCCCATTCCCGTCGTCGAGAGACTATAAGAACTATAGCATGCCAGAAACGGGGAGTTGGGGTGGTTAGACCTATACCCCGAAATGCTCCCAGCATAGGAGCCTATGGTTCCATTCTTGTTGTTGCTGGAGGTACACATCCCTCTTCTCGGTGTGGAGCGATATACGAGAAATAGATGCTCAGCCTGCAATGTCCGATAACGGCGCTGAAGTAGTGAATCTATCGGCACCACAGCAGTGGCATACAACTTTGGACCTAACGGCCGGCCCCGTAACCTTTCGGAATGGGGGATCCCCGTTGGCAACAACCACGGTAGTAGTTGCGGAACTACTGGGCCGGGAGAGGACAACCTGTTGTTCCTGCTCCTCTTTCTTCGCTTCGGGGACGGAGGTCCTACGGTAGGTAACAGCAGGCACAAGCACTTGACCGAAGGGGACCAGCGCTTCTACTCCTCCACCGAGGAGCCGTTCGCAGCGAGAAGCAAGGGATGTCGTGAACGGTGGGAGGTCACAGAGAATTGACCTATTCATAGAGTGATCCTATGATCGATATAGGATATAGACTCTTTCCTTATTCTTATTATAATCTAAATCTTATTTTTCATCTTTTTTTTTCGAAAGAAAGACATATACCTATCTATCTCTTCTGGAGATACATCGATCCATGTCGGAGAAATCTCTGGATTCATTGGTAAATGTGGTCCAGTCTAGTCTATCCTTTGTCATTCAATAGGGTCTACCGTGACTCCGGGGCAAGACTGGACAATTCTACTCGAGACGTGATCGGTCTGAATGACTTTTTTTTTTGCTTTTTCAGAAAAAAAAAAGATGAGTACGCGCGCTAGCGCGCTACTTATAGCATAGCAGCAAGCTTAAAAACTCCCGCGCGCCTTCTATTGATAAGGCTAGCGCGCTACGGCAGACGGAAGGGCGCGCTAGCGCACCCTTACAACATAGGGGCCGGAACAAGCTCCGAAAACTCCAGTGCGCTCCTGCGCACTCCGGCTTTCGAGCCAGATGGCTCTCAGCCTTCGTTTGCTCCCTTGGGGTCGCCTACACTTGCTCCTTCGTTTGCTGGCTCGCTTCGCTTTTTTTGAAGCTCCGCTCGTTGCTTTGAAGCCGTTGCTTGCTGCTTGCTCCTTTCAGGAATGGAATGAATAGGGCCGACTAACTATGTTGTATGTCTCCTTTCCAGTCAGGGGCGAGGGAGTAGTACGAGAAGCGATCGGAATGCCCTAATGCGAGTGACCGAAAGGGTTTCGAGTTGAAGCTCGCACCTCCCCGCCCCGCTCAATCAATCGCGGTATCACCTGGCTCCGGGCTCCGACGATCTGGACCATACTAAAACAAAACCGAAACCACTTCTGATAGACTTGTACTATAAACTAGCGGTGAACAACGGAGCGCTCCGCCCCGTCCCTCCGACCCGAACCTAACCTCCTGAAGAAAGGGGAATGGAAACTGGGATCAAGCGGAGATAGAACCAGAATCACCCACCGGCCGGTTAGTTGATTTTCACATGCATTCTGGTGAGAAAAAGAAGTACGCGAAACTCAAAAGCTAGGGGGAGCGGTCCGTCCGCTGGAATGAGCAGTAGTAGGATCTTCTTGTTGGAAGCTCAGCTCACGTCCGAACAGGTCTTGAGCGCCTTGCAACTGACTTGCTGCAGCGATTAAAAAAATAAAAGAAAAAAGAAGGGTGACTCAATGGGGGTGGGACCAGCTGGCATAATGCACGCTAGAACGTGGGAATTCGAGGTCTCATGAACGACTACTATACTACTACTTTGACTTTGTTTTTGTTTTGTTCGTGGACAAACGATTTCCGGTCAGGCCTATGGATGGATCCTTTTAGATCTACGGGCCGGCCGGCCCCGGCCGTTCACATGAGCATAGGGAATCTATACTCGAGCGTTCGACTGGGCCCCTGACAGGATAGGTGAGGAATCACTCTTGATCTGATCTATTGGGGCCTACAACTTCGCCGAGCCGACTAGCATCCCTTTCCACTGCGCATTTATCGAACAAAGAAGACGACTATAGGATATAGGATCGAATTCGCTTTCCGTAGTGAACTGGTCGTCCCATACCTTCTGCGTGTCTCATGTGTGTGGAACCAGGCCAAAGTGAGCGCCTCGCGCGATACGGCTTTTTGGCCTACTCTTGCGGGTTCCAGCTTCACTGAAGTAGGTAGGGCTGGGCGAGAAACGGTCCCCTGTTGTCTGTAGGGCCTTCGATTCCACCGGGGTCTTACGGTCTCTGAGAGAGGGGAGAACTACCTAACTAAAGAAGAATAGTGCTCTTTCTAAGAGTAGGCGTGGAGAGCTTTTTGCGGGGAAACTTGCAAGTACAGTTTGGGGGGAGGCGGGCGTCGACCCAACCTTATGAGTATTCGGACTATAACAGTTCCGATGAACAGTCACTCACTTTTGACAGTTATACGATTCCAGAAGATGATCCAGAATTGGGTCAATCACGTTTATTAGAAGTGGACAATCGAGTGGTTGTACCAGCCAAAACTCATCTACGTATGATTGTAACACCTGCTGATGTACCTCATAGTTGGGCTGTACCTTCCTCAGGTGTCAAATGTGATGCTGTACCTGGTCGTTCAAATCAGACCTCCATTTCGGTAAAACGAGAAGGAGTTTACTATGGTCAGTGCAGTGAGATTCGTGGAACTAATCATGCCTCTACGCGTGCGCCCGGATACATAGGCCGACTGCTGAGCCCACTCTGGCTCAGCCGCACCACCCGGGGTGCGAGCCACCCGAGAAGCAAGCTATTACAGCGAGCGGCTGGAGCAGTAGGGAGCCGAGGAGCAAGGCAGTAGATAAGATAGAAGAAGGGGCCAGGCTCCCGGTGGAGCAGAGGAGACGGTTAGGATAACGAACTTGAAACGCGGAGCCCGAGCGGCCGGCGAGCGAGTGGTTAGTGGCCAATAGCGCCCTAGTTGATGGCATTCCTCTCTGCGGCTGGCACTCGAGGAACCACGGGGCACTCCATACAGAGCAAGCAAGTCTTAGGGATGAGACGCCCGCGCAAGGACCTCAATTCTCATTAGGAGGTCGAACCAAGGACCTATGGAAGTCGGGGCTACCCCGTCCCCA